TTCTTCTTTGATTCTTGAAGGCAATATGTGGTCGTAGATAGAAGTCTTTTTCTTTGATTGAATTCTTTTCCACTGTCAAAAACTACTTGACTAGCTTGGATGTGCAACTAATTTCAGCAATCAAAGAAGCGTTCGCCGGCTAACAAACAGATTAAACTCAACTTCTTATTTCCAGATTGCTATTGCGCAGAAGATTAGGACTAAATGCATATTGCTCTTCTTTTCTTCTGTTAAGTTAGTTAGCTTCTGTTTTACTTTCCCTCTTCGGAAGGACTTTCTTATTGAATTTCTCGTAAGTGGGCAGCGCCTTACTCTTTTGTTGTAACTGCCGATCGAAGGAAGGAACTTTATATGATCATAAAGCTGGTCGTATATCTGACTGACGCTTGGTTAAGAGATTCAAGTCCGAGCACTTCCAGGTGACGAAGTTTTTCACATAAGCTCAACTTTACCGACATAAGTAAGCACGACTTCAAATCCTTCTTAATCTATAAGGATTCGATTCCCGGGCGTCTAAGGTCCAATCCGGTATTATATTCCGTCTGTGCGAGCATTAAAAAAAACCATTGCCCACGTCCTCATATTCTCTAATTTGGCTAATCTCCGTGCATTAGCAGGTTAAGCAAATCGATTCCAACTCAGTTAGGATAGGCTGCAACATTTATTTCCTAATAACTAAGACTTTCTTTCCTACTTTACCAACCCATATCACGCTAACTGATACTGTGCCTAGTTCTTGATGAAGGTCAAAGAGGAGTAAGAATAGCAAAGCCGTAAAATAAGGTGATAAGAGTTCGGTTTGGCGTGGCTGGACATTTAGGATTAGCTTACTTGGCGCTATCCAAAGTTACCACCTTTTAAACCACATCATCTCTTTTACTTTCTCTCGAAGCTTCTAGCCAGCGAAAGCCTAGTGAATCCAGAGCCATCTTCCTATTAGCTCTCTATCAGGGATTCGAATGCCCATTAGCATTATTAAAAACTAGTGCCCAACTTGCATATCTCGGGAACTCTTTAAACATAAGGAATAGGAGGATGCTTCGATTCTCTTGTTGTCGACTAAGCGGAGCGTTTACGGGGTTCTAATGAGACAGACGCGTATTTAACCCTTTAGATTCCCTTTTGCTCCCTCGATCAACGTTAGAATCTTTCTCCTTACTTACGGGAAGTTGAAAGCCAGCGTTCGGCACAATAGCTCCGCGAAAAGACTCGCTCAGGCTATCTTCCTTTAAAATTATCTACTTATCAAACTGAGCACTCCTGGCTGATTGCAAGCCGGTTTCAACACCGGTAGCACCCAACTCACAACTCTCTTCTAATCTAGGTTCGCTTCTCGCTGATCCGACTCCCTATCGCCAAATTGTCGGTGCTCTACAGTACTTAACTTTTACAAGACCTGATATCTCATATGCAGTAAACCTAGCATGTCAGTTCATGCAACACCCACGAGATTTGCACTGGCAAGCAGTAAAGCGTATTTTGCGGTATTTAAAGGGTACAGTTCATTATGGCCTCCAACTTTATTATGGACCCATGGATTCAATCACTTGTTATTCAGATGCAGATTGGGCCGGATGTCCCGATACACGTAGATCGACAACTGGCTTTTGCATATTTCTGGGTCCGGCAGAAGTTCATCTGGACTCCGCCTTAGTTAGCATCGAACGAAATAAATAAGAAATGGAAACACAGACTACATACATATATTGAATGAAAATCCATTCGTTTACATACATCTATAGGTATACTTGTTACCCATACCCAACCAAGGCAATCAGACACAACCAATGCCCTACCCTAGTCTTTGACTTAGTGATAAGAGAAGCCGTATTCTACTAGATCCCTAGTCAGAACTCATGCATATTCCTAGCCCGACTCATATCTATTCTTACTCCTCACCACCACTTTGTGCTCATGGATTTGGTCAGTCAGACGAAAGATAAGTGAAAAGATGATTAAGAAAGCCAACACTCTGCTGGGCCGAGACTTATATACGGTGGTATAGGCCGCTCTCTTGAGGAAATTCTCCTCCATTCCAATGAAGCCAAGAAAGCATGCACTAGAAGAATCCACTGCAGAGCAAGCGGTTGACGGAGCGGGAAGAAAGGCATTAGCGGAACTTACCAGATCGAATAAATGGATCGGCGTTTGCCGAGCTCGAAGGACGTTGAAAAATGAAGCTCACCTTTTTTTAATAATTCCATTCCTCGGGGAGCTTTTTCGTATTAGAGGAAAAGGCGGTTCGGTAGAAGAAGGCCTTCCTTCCTGCTTAGGAGAACCATGGAAGAGTACACCAATACATATGTTCCCCACTAACACCCTGGGGTAAAAGAGTAAACCAGAGGTCAAAGTATGGCTTGTGAGCTAAGTAAGAGACCCCGGTATTCTTTTATGTATGGAGTTCTTAGTTAGGGCTAGTAGGGGGATACACCTAATAGGGCTGGGGCGGCTTGGTACAGCAGGTAAGCTACTCGTCGAATCTCTCATCTCTCTTCTCTGCTCATGGATTGGGTCTAGGCAGAGTCTAGTCTAATAAAACTAGATATGAGGCTATGTCAGTCAACCAATGTCTCTTCTTAGGTACAGTAGATCATTTATTGTGGATAGGTCTACAGTAGGAATTCGTTAAAGTAGGTGTAATTCCTTTTTCAATGAACAATAAAAAGCAAATAGGTGCTAAACTACCTGTGATAGGGCTTGGTAGCGGTGTTTCAGACTCGGAGTAGTAAGTAGGGCTTGTAAGGAGGAACATAAATAAGTTGGGAGAGTTAGGTGCATACGGGTAAGGAGAAGGAAACTCGATTCTTACTACTCTACGCCGATATTCGTTGATGCAGTTAAAGAAGCTTAGGATTGGTATTCCTTCCAAAATAAATTAATGCCAACCTTGTCTTCAAAACATAAGTAACTTCACACCTATCAAGGTATAGCTCACAATTCATCAACCACCTCACTGGATTTTCACCAGAAAAGTAGAGAATTTGCTATTTTTCCCATTTTGTCTTCTGGGCTGGAGCAATTAGTTATTGACGGTCTCTTTTGAAAGCGCTCGCTGGCTGCTATTGAATCCGTTGAGTTGAAAGGCAAGCAAGTTTACTAGCTGACCACCTTACTTCTCGTCGGTGTAGAACCAATGTGCCTTCCTTATCGAGCGAAGCGAGGGAAAAGAGTTGAACAACACGGAGAAGCAAGAGGAGTGCCGTAGTGTATCGTCCCAACCAAAGAGCCTTAACAGTGTAGCGAACGAATGGATGAGCTTGACTGGGCAGTGAAGTACTCTGCTTTCTTGCATTTTCCTCTCCTATGATTTACATTCGAGCGAAGCGAGCGAAAGGATGGATGTTGCGCATCATTGTTTTGGTGCATTTGATTTTAGTTACGAACGAGTTGAGCCTCCGCTTTTGTCGAGCTTGCGTGCGAACGAACAGGTGTCAGCAAAGTACACAGTCGAATAAGGAAAGGAAGGACTACACGATTCGCGCATGTTCGACACTATGTATTAGTTTATGCATTATTCTAGTTGGATCAACTATTCTTCACCATCACGCTGACTAACTCACTATATTCACTCACCTATAAGAGAGATAAGTACTACAGTGACGTACGAGTACTATCAGTAGGCAAGCCTTCACTTCAACTACTGCCATCGCAGGCAGCACTACCCACTAGCAAGGTGATTTCTCAGCCTAGGTGACCTTACTACCTGAGTAACTAAAAAGACTGGAATACAGATCGATCTTCAAGATGGATTATCTTCCTTCACCTTCGAAAGCAAGCGTACGTCAAATTCCCAGCAACAGTCAGAATGACAAATCATCCATAGGCTTTAACTTAAGTTCTATTTTATTTTAGTTTACGTTATCTATTCAATTTCCTTCCTCGCGTGCCCGGCTCTGACCCAGATGCTTAAAGAACCGGCAGATGTGCTTTTCGACTTCTCATCAACCTTGTGCGTGCTAGTTCCATTCTCACCCGTCCAAGAGCCAGAAGAGCGGAACAGATAAGAAAGAGAGAGCGTATGATTGAACAATTATACCTGTAACAAGCACGAAAGCCTACCGCTGCTGTCAGTTGGATTTGCTTGCTTTACCGCCAAAGACCCACTTCACTCAGCACATGAACATACATCGAATCAGATCAGTATCGCCTTCCTAACGTACGGAATACGGATCAGCTAAACCTATGTTCTAGCTGAGACTAACGGCACTTATTTCTAGTGCTATAACAGAAACTTCCCTTAACGCGCAAATGAAAGCCCTCACAACACTCTTTACCTGCAACTGCTCACGCTTATGTACGTAGAGAAACTGGTGGTGGACATGTATCTGCAGCCTCTGCTGCTGGTAGATTTCCTTTTTTATATGGACTGAGGCTGCAACTGAGGGTAGTGCTTGAGAATGCTCCTCTATTCCTGGAATTAGCCATCCCCTTCTTTGACTATTCGACCTGCTCCTCCCTCAAGGGAATAGTTTCCATTTCAGTAGCTCTCCATTAATATTAAAAAAGTAACTCTCAAGTAAAACGACCTTGAAGCAAGTTAAGAAAGCCATGTAGTCCGAGTGCCATCTCGAAATAAAAGATACCCTATAAAGAAGTCAAGATCCAGTTCGAATAAGATCCCGCTAACGCTAGTCACAGGACTAGATGTGTAGCTTGCTTGGAAGATGAAATAAAGTGCAAAGGAGTTAGTGACTAAGCAAAGACTAGCGAAAGAAAGGTCCATCACCCCCGGAATTTGTGTACGAAATGCTTGGAAGAGCATCTTTTAGAGTTGTGCAGATAATTCTCTCTCTTAGGGAAATAGCAAGGTGTATAAAGGCCATTGATTATAAAGACCAGTTAGCTAAGCACCCCCGAAGAAACTCCCAAAAGTGAATACCAAGTCCGAAGTTTCTCTAGATTCTTGTCCGCGTACTACTCTCTCTCTGTAAGTAAGCTTCCATAGCTCTTGTCTCTGCCTCTGTAACCCTAAGAATCTTCCTTATATTAATTGCACTCCCGTCAAATCATGTGGCATTTTCCACGAAAAAAAATACCGATTTATAAGACTGGCCCAGATTGATTCACCAGATAGATTGCATAGCCATCTAGCACAAAAGCGAGTTCGGAAGAGGGGGCTTTGCTCTAAAATACCTGTAAGCTGGCTAGAAGGAGGAATGGTGCAAGGAAGTCAGGAGTGGGCTTAGTCTTTGCCTGTACTCTTTGAAAGAAAATAAGTAGTTTAAATGCCTATTATATATATATTAGTAAATTTCCTTGCTTTTGCTATTTGAGTGAGTGTGAGGTAGCTAGCTGAAGGTTGAACATGATCGAAGTGAACATTGAACAATTGCTCGCTCGGTTGGAGTGATTGAATTCGACTTTATCTTTCTTACTGGAATTTCCAGGGAATAGCGGTGCATTTCATTTCCGGGGAATGCGAATAGAAAAAGAGAATAGAGAGACTCTGACTTAGAAGAGCGAGCTTCCTTTCTTTAAAGCCGTTTTCCCGGGCCCACAGCTTTATTTCCAAAATGCAATAATATCGGATTCCTTCTTCTTGCTTCTTCAGCTTTCCTACCACTGTAGCTTAAACAAACTTCTTATTCCTACTACCCCTACCTACATAAATAAGCTTCAACAAAGCGAGTGTTCTATGTCTATGTACCCCCCCGTGCCAGCCAGCCCTTTCTTTCTCCTATCTGCTTACCTATCTGCTTACCTAGTTGTAAATTTCTCTAACCGGTGCGGTATTTTTCTTTGGGCCATGCCGCCCATGATGACTAGTCCAGTAGCTCAAGTGTCCGGATTTCTGCTAGCCCAGTTGTCCCGACTCTTCTTGTGGGGAAGGCTTCTTTCTTCAGTAATAAAGTGTTTGACCTATCAGCTGGAAGTAGTAAAATTACTAGGTCGTCAAAAAGAGGCCCAAGCAATTCCCCCGGTATAGTATAAAAGCCGTATATTCTAGCATGCGCTCGCTTGTAAAAGCCTGCAAGGAAGTCGAAGAGTGGGTGTAGGGAATATAAGTGGGTTAGGCGAATGCTTGAGTGGTATCAATCCTGGAGTGGTATCATTGCGCCCGAGGTAAAGTGAATCGTAGGTCGTTGTGGGAAGCCTCACTAAATTAATTCAATGGAATGTTAACAAAAGAAATTAAACGATAGATAGAGCAACGATGGTATTCTTCTAATAAACCACATTATTAAGTGATAAGCCTGAATGTATGTAAACTTCCGCCTTTCTAACAGGTTAATTCACTCTATCAGTTGTAAGTACGCTTTTCGCGGAAGAGTAAGATATTATTTCATGATTCATTTAAGCCGTGCGCACCCAGCTTATTCTATTTGTTTAGGTACAGTCTATTCCCAGAGCTCGATAGTAAAGAAGGTAAAGCAGATGAGACCTCTGTAGTTATGGATGTAGAATTTAGTGTCTAGGTAATTGGCATATGAAGCAAGACATATATCTGCGGCGCTATTATGCTTTTACTAATATAGATTGCTTTATTTACGAGCAATTAATAAATACTAAGAAGAGGCACTTTTCTTCTCTAGCACTAACCATCTTGAGTAAGGATTCGATTTAAGAGATAAGTAAACTTCTAGCTATTCCTCATAGGCCAGATAATGCGTTTATTCTTCGGATATACTATGTAGGTAGATCGTGCCTCTGTTTGTTTAGAAGGCTAGAAGTGTAGAAGTTAGAATTTTGTAGATTATTCCCCTTTCCTCCCTGTATAGGTTTCTTAGTAAGTAATACCCTCCAATGCGGTTAAGTGCAGAACAATGGGATGGGCGGCTTTCGTGCTCGAGAGAGAGTACCTGCTTTTCCGAGGCATATGTTGAATGCCCTGACTCACTAAGGCATTCTTTGCATACCAATCATAAAAGACTGTATTGTTTATTTGTCGGGTATATCGCAGTTTACTATTCAGAGGAACTTTAATATGCTGAGAAATTAAGAGATAACGTCCGACCTGGCTATCTCTTATCTTGGTGGCTATCTCTATGATGCGGGTAATGGTATATTTAGATATGTTAAGTAATAGGAGTAAGGGTAAGCGTTTTCGTTCGTAACATTAGTAGTTACTCACTGAGTTAAAAAGAGTGAGAGCTTGTTCGTTCGGCTAAAGTAGTAGTTGTCTCGGGTCGGAGCTGATGGGGTAGTAAGTCTACTTACTTTTTGGTTTTATACTTATGTTTACTTAGTTGTTTCTTCTGCCATCCTAGTTCTTGCTTTTCCAGTCCTACTTAATACGGGAGGGACCTGAGTAATTGCCTATAGCAGTACTCTTTTTATGCTTTGGTTGACTACGTATTCTAACAGTATTGATTGACTAGTATCCGGCATAGTTTAGTAAAATAAACGTATGGCATAGCTCCAACTTTTACAAGGAGTTTATAGGGGATCTTTGTTCGAAAGTGCTACTTACTGCTTGCTTTACCAATCTAATAGTAAGTCTACTATAGTAGGAGTGTATTCAAACTTTTTCGGAGTTTTTGCTTTATCAGAGTACTATTTTATGCATTAACTGAGTAAGTAGTAGTGACCACTCGAAAAGAGGAGGAATAGTGTCTTAAGGCGGGTAATCCAGTTAACTACGCTTATAACTCGTCCAACTCTGGTTAATAAACCTACTTACTTCTTGCTTTCTTTCCGACTCGATGCGCCGTAGTAAACGGTATGAATTATAACAGTCGTATTACTCGGTAGAGTGTGCCTTCCTTTTTCGTAGTCCTCCCCTCTTCTACTATTTATTGCTTGAGTGTTTTTGGGGGAACAAGCTTGTTAGGATGCGCTGACGTACGCCTGCCAAGTTTTCAAAATTCTGTGCTCATAGCAAACCTGCTTTTTCTTGCTTCTTTGCTTGCCGTCGTTTTTACTTTCTTTTTAACTTCATATAACGCTAATAGCAAGGTCTAGTCATTCATAGGATCTCTTGAAATGAAACGGGGTGCTTTTTAAAGAGCCTGGCTCTGCTCCTTTTATTTCGTGGGTCGTCCGTCCTGAGTGCATTTCCTTGGAGTGATAGAATGGGCGGCGCATATTCACTGTAGTTGGGGAAGGCATTACCAGACTGAGATAATAACCTCTAGTAGAGTGGGTGTGGTTTACTCTCTTTTTATCAGGATGATTTGGTAAAAAAGATATACCATGGGATTGGATTGTGATTTAATTTCCTAGATATGAAAGTGACAGGAATTTCCTATTGTTCTTAAAGAAGAATTATAAGATGAGTCCATTACCAGACCCTGTGCCTATTATTGTCTCTGACATTGTTTCGTGGAACATCTGAATGAAACTCAATTTTCATTTATGAAGAGGAACGAAGTCCTGCCTTCTTCATTTGCTTTTGTTGTTGGAAATTGTAGGCGCATTACCTTTTTTATAAAGATGCTTAGTGAACTTTTGCACCAGTCACTCACTGAAGAATGGTGGAGAGAGATAACGGAGGACCATTTGTGGATGACCACTGAGCCCGAAGGGGGGTGAATATCCAGTATATAGGGTATGCTTCAATCTTTTACCGGCACATGTGATGCTTCGAGAAAAAAGAGTTTTTGGAAAGAGTTTGCTTATTCTTTGTTCCTTAATGGGTGGTTCCAGGGTCCAACTATTTATTAATAAGGGAATCCTCGGTACACCAGTGGCGAATACTATAGGTAGACTCATTCCGAAGGTAGGAACGGAATGGCTCACTCATATCGAAAGCTGGGTGCAAAATAGCTCTCATCCCAGATTGTAGATTTTTTGTATAGTAGGATGATCACTTACTTATCTGTTATCTCATTGTACGGAGTAGTAGTTCGAATTTGAGGATTCTCATTCGAAAGTCAGATCGGAACAACGTGTTTCCGACTCGTAGGAAAGGCAAAATGCAACTTCACTATCTACGATAATATGCCACCGCAAACCCGGAGCAAGTAGAATTTGTCCAGCTTCCACTAAAGCTAATCGATTCTCCTCTAGAAAATAAAAAAATTTATTCTAATTGCCAATCCAATGCTATTGGTTAAGTGTAAACCCACTTCGAATTTGAATCCAAAACTCTCCCAAAAGTCTAGTGGCTTAATTCTTAGTAGCCTAATATATGGTGGATCGAAACCAGCCCCCTGAGGATGAAACTTAAGAAGAAGAAAAGGAGGACTAATTCCAAGTCATCTGAGACCTCCAACGGGCCACGCAAGAGCCCATATAAAAGAATAGCTATAGTTATAAGAATCAAGAAAAACCATCATCAGGATGCCTTTCTAGAATCAAAGCACCAGACTAGTAAAGAGCTAGCCTACCGCTGCAAGTCGCCTCCCCCCCCTTACAGCACTTTGTCCACCCGCTTTTTTGAAAGAATCCTTATTATATCATCGCTCACCAAAAAGACGCAATTAAAACAAAGAAGATTTTTAAGCATAATAGTAGCTACTAGCATTAATGGGTCATCAGTTTCATTGTGCTGTGTTTGATCGATCAAAGCAATATTAGCAGCCGTAGAGCTTGCTTTCTCCTCCACAGTCTCAATCTTGAGCGGATCATTTGGTTCTTCCTGTTGTCCCCGGTGGCAGTAGATACGAGACCATTTATGCTTCCATTTAGAAAAGAGAAAAGAAAAGAGATGCATTTGGCTATGAATCGGTATGTGTCTTTCCTGTATTGTTCTAATAATCTTGTTTAGAAGAGAGGAATCCACTTTCGTTAGTAGCCGAGGAATGTAGTCCCAGTAATAAGCACCCCCTTAGAGTTAAAAGAAAGATATATAATGTTTGAAAACTTGTATCACTTGAAATACCATACTTAATATCCATACTTGCAGGAACTCTTTTTCTCCCTCACCCGAAAAACACAGCCTCTTTTCTAGTATGCCCCCATTAAATATACCACTACCCTTACTTTATACAGTTAATGTTTAGTGCTCGTAAAAGTGACATTATGGCCTGGGGAAGAAGAAAACTTACCTCTACCAAATAAGAACTTACCTACAGACTTTCCTTTAGTCTTTAAATTAGTAGTAGTGAACCTACTTACCCTCACCAGACTGACTGCTCTGTTCCTCTCCCCCATTGAGTTACAACTCCTTTCCACTTTTTGGCAATAAAGGACTTGGCAAGACGGAAAGAAAAGGGCTGCTGCTGCGTGTCCATAGAATTCGGGAATCCATCCATCATAGGCAAGACCATAAATACCAACTTTACCAGAAAGTCAGAGATACTACTTCAACTACTTATACTAGTAAGGATTGTTACGATGAGTGGAAACTAGCTGAACTCTACCCAGAAAAAGAAAAGAGACAAAGAGCTCCCTCTTCAGCAGGACTTGACGTATGCTTCCTACTATATCAAGGTCTGTTAGTTCAGTTAGGTAGTCAGATCGCTCAGTTGTATCAAGCTCAGTTGGCTCTGTTTTCACAGAAGAAACTTAATTCATAGCTGGCCCCTCAATCGATGATGGCTCGTTAGTCTTTCCCTAACGAACAGTCTTATCCTATCAGTCTTTCCTCATCCGTTAGAAAAGATCCGTATTCTTTGAATAAGCTGTTGGATACGTATTTACTACTTTTGTTCCACCCAGTCAAGAGTACTAGTTAAAAACGAGTAGATAGAACAGTGAGTTCCGAGCGAGTGAAAGAAATAGTTGGGAAGTTTGTTGAGAAAGAATATTTAGCTCAGTTGGTATTGACTAGACTGGTTAGAATGCGTTACCTCCTTGTTTTCCAGGTTAGTGAAACGAGTAGTTAGTTCAGTTGGGTAGATAGCTTCATTTCTTACCTATTGCATTCGGGAATGGAACGTATAGATACCGAGTTTTGTGCTACAAGCTAGTTAGCCCGTGCTTCCTTTCTTACCCATTGCATCCGTGTAACGCATAGTTTACTTTCTCGAATTACTAGTTGATTGAGCTTATTCTTCATTTGTGAACTGCTTTTTTTCTCAGAAAATAGAAGGTAAAGATGAAAATAGAAGATAATGTTATGAAAACCCTTTCTGAAACACTCGCTTTTACAGCTTCCTATCAGAAGTGAATGATTAGCTAGTACTACGATCGATAGCCCGACATTCCGTTCAAACTACCAGCTCAACTATTAAATACGATTCGGTTCACTAGCTAGGGCCATGCTCCTATTGTTTTTGTCTCCTTCTTTTTTTATACCGTTCTCATACAGAACTGTTGAAGACATGGTGACAAAGAAAGGCCTTATAAGTTGGTGAACCTGTGTCTAGTTGTGCTGAATCAAACTTATATTGAAATTCCAAATATCTCATCAATATCAACGTCTTGTTTCACTCTATTGATAAAGTGACATGCATCTTCGCAGCTCCTTTCCTTTCAAAAAATTTTATATTTCCCTTGATCGTTAACGTACCAGTAGCTTTTAGGAGCTAGAAAAATAGCCTGTTCCACAAAGTTCTCTAGTTTAAATTTACCCAGACTAGAATTGCTGACATCTTCATCTGGTAAAGGTTTTTCTATGAAAACTGAGTCAGTGTCTGTATAGTAGCAATCTTCTCCGCTTATATAAGGATACATGTACATGCGAGCATAAGAAGTGATTGCTGCGGCTAATTGCACAGCGGACAGCCGAGCAAACCAAACCTCTTCCTTTTCTTCAAACACATCCACTATGTAAGAACGTATATATTTATCTTTACATAATAGCTCACTTGACATTATTTCTTTTTTTCCAATCAACTCATCCAATCTATCCCTCGAACATATTTAAGTAACAGTACTTCGAAGATTTATACCGAATCTACCATAAAAGAGTTCATTATAATTTTGTAAACCAAAGCTAATCCAGCATGCCCTTTTTCCTTAGCGGCTACTCTAGCACTGAAGAGCGAATCCACAAAATAAGTAAATAAGCCATCACCTTGTTCGTAAAGATATCCTCTGAGAACTTATACCTTGTATCCGTACATCTTAGCTAATTTGAGTTCTTAACTAAAGAATACACCCATGTATGTTCCAGTCGGGATATAGTAGAGTTTTACTGATTTGTTTTTTATATGGTAGAAGTGCCCTTTTAATGTCTGTTGAACACACAACATAAGCTTGGACAAATCCAAATATCTCATTAAAATCATATGTTCTGAGGTTGTCAACCCACCTAGGCTTGCCTACAGGCATTGGACATTTTTTCATAATAAAGGGATACAGAGAATTCACATCATAATGTAGTAAATTCTCACCTATAGGTATGTACTGGTCGGTATGGCCACCGAAGTACCCACTTCTAAGAAACCACCTGTCTACATTACTTGATGGTATATGAATTGGTAATTTGTTCACATCATCAAATTTTGGCCTAAATATAGTCATAGCAAGAGAAGGAACAGTTAGCTTATTAACTGTATCAACTCTAAATGGTGAGAATATTATATTTTTTGTTTTTTGCATAACACCACCTAACAGTAGAATATCTTGCTGCATATAAGCTATTAATTATTTTTGGCGTTCCTTGATATTCTGAATATTAACTGATTTATGATCAACTTCACCTTTACTCCCTAACTCGGGGCATAGGTCTTTGGCGATATCATCTAATGGATAAAGCAGGAGTTTGTAAGAATCCCTGAATTTGAAACAGTGTGTTTTTTTATAGTAAACCTTGATCTCATAAAGCTCTGGATTCCTCATCAAAGGCTGTTTATGATAATGATGATTTCCAACCAAATGTTGGAGAAGAATTATACCATCAAACCGCCCAAGGTTATGAAAATCGATAACATTACATGATCTATCTTTTTTCACCAGACTTTCTATCTGTTTTATATAGCTCGATAGAATTCGAGTACTTTTTGCTTTATGAGATTGTAGATGTACATGATCAGATGAATACCTGGTTAATATATCAGAGGTTGATAGAGGGGTAGAAGGTTTACATTTGAGAATGCGGGTACATGAGTTTTCTCCTCATTCTGGAGAGTTTCCATATCCGAAACAAAGAAAGACTTTTTCTCTTTGTCTTGGTACCTTTTGAGTGGTTGAATTATCCCGTACACCTCACTTTCAGTCATATTTTGGTCTAATTCCTCTTGAGAGGATGGGGAATCATAGATGCGATCAACCTCCATCTGCAGGTCTAGCTGCCTAGCAAACTCGAATTTATTTGGATCAGTTAAGCTATTTTGAACTTGATCCAATAATGAATTCTTATAGAAGATGTTGATATAACCGCACTCAACCTTGGCGGTAGAGGATTCAGTCCCTCGATTCGCCATTTCATGTATAAGAATATATAGGCTTTTCACCATATTTTTATCTAATAACCCATCATCATTTGTCAATGGAATTGACTTCCCCCGCCTTAATCAGTTGCTCTCTCAGGTGTAGCATAGTGTTGTGCCTTTCCTTTAATTTTTTTGAAAAAGAGGTGGGAGCGCCACCCAGTTTTCATTTTGGATAAAACGAAAACATTACAAAAACATATTAATATAACCTACTACTCCACCCAGCCTCTGGCTGACACATCATCTAACTGCTTAGTAAATGAAACTACCCACTCGTTCATATACCAACAATAGACCACATATGCTACTGAAGTTAACCAATCAAAACAGAAGTATGTAATTATTACATCAATCCATAGGTTTTACTAAGCACTCTCTCTCTCTCCTCAAAGTAAAACGTAAAGCAAGTTCATCAAAACATTAGAAGCCATCAATACACAGAGAGCCATTGTTGCATCTCAGCCCTCTTGTTTTCCTCCAGCTGTATGGTGCAGCTTCCCTGCATCTCCTCCAATGGAATGCTGTCCCAGTCATTTGGCATCCACTTGAGCATAGCTGCTTTCACTTGTTGCTCCATGTTTCCTCCCCAATATCCTATTAATGCACAAATTTGTGTTAGTATGCTTCGAATTGATTTAATTGAAACATTATTAAAAATGTAGTTATTTCGCATTAACCACAAAGACCAACATCCAGCACTAAACACACAGAGAAAAGCTGTTTTATCTAAATCATTTAAAGTGAAAGCAAAATCAATAACAGATTGAAAGGAAGACCACTCCTGAAACCAATGTACAAAATCTCCCATCCAGAACCAGATTTTTCTGGCGACTTGACAGTGTAGAAATAGGTGATCTCTATCTTCATCTTGACTGCAAAAACAGCATTGGATGTCACCAGTCCATCCTCTCTTTATGAGATTTGTTTTAGTCAGCACCCTGTTATGACTTAATAACCACATAAAGATTTTGATCTTGTGAGGAAGTTTTAACTTCCACCAAATTAAAGGGTTTGTAGGTTGCACTCCTCTAAAATTAAGAAAATTATAGATTTCCTGAGTAGTAAAAACACCATTGGTACTCCACCTACAAAACATTCTATCTGGTTCCGGTACATAATAATGAGGTATTAAGGGGTGTTTGATTTCATTCCAATCTTGAAGCAATACTCTTGTTAGTACCCTTTTGAAATTTATATTGTCACCTCTACAAGAGATGACTTCATGCAAATTGATTTTAGAGTCAGTGCACAGGGCAAACAGGTGAGGATATCTAGTAGCTAGACTGGTCTCCTCCAACCAAATATCACACCAAAAATTAACATCTCTACCCGAGCCATGTGTGTATTTCTTAGAGATTATTCCTATACTGTTTAATTTTATAATTTCCTTCCCAAATAGTGAAATCCTAGCCTCTATATTGCAATCACTATACTTCATCTGTATGAGCCCAAGTATGATGGTACATAGGATCATTGAATTTCCACCACCATTTTAACAATAAAGCTATGTTCCTTAATTTGAGATCAATAATTCCTAACCCCCCTTTGCCCTATCACTAGTTCTTGCTCACACATAAAAGTAGCCCTAAACCAACAGTTGAACAATCTGGTATCAGAGCACCGATTCTCAGCTGGGGCTTGTACCAATTTAACTGTTAGCCATCTGATTCGTGAGGTGCTGATCGGTTGGTCTGGCACGCCGCAGAAATCGTTTCAACTACTTATAAAAACAGGTAGGCACTCGTGGGGGTTCTGAGTCTGCCATGGAAGAGATGAGATCTCAGATGGCACAAATCCAATCTGAGCTTGATAGAGTAGCAAAAGAAGGTGTAGAGGGGAGTGCTCGGGATGTGGCACAACTCAAAGAGCACATCGCTGGTACAGTACATGAACAAGTCAATCTGGTTACTAAAAGTGTTGATGAGCGCATGGATCGATTAGAGGTGCTTTTTTAGAGGTTGTTGCGTAACCAAAAGGGGAAAGATCCTATGAGAGAGCCCCCCATCCTCTAGTCAGTTAAGTCCTAGTATATTAGGACCTCAGCCACGTACCGGTAACAATGGTGATCCAGTGTATCGGAGGGGAAACGAAGATCCTGAATTCGTATTTCCTGACCCAGTGTATATGGGAGATGGGTTTAGGAGATATAGAGAACCAGCTAACATGCATCTTCGTTGTCAAGCACAACATGTCCAATTACCAACAAAGGATTTCCCAATATTTGACGGTTCTGACCCGGCAGATTGGTTGATGAAGTGCGAGCTTACAACTTCTAATCTGGGTTTCATGGAGTGCGGCAATGTCCAACGAAGACATCAAAGCTGACCTCACTCACGAAGATTTAAATCACCGTCGGCTAGTTCCAAGGTCCATACATGACTTACATAGCTTCCCTGACCTCGATCCATCTATCTACACAGATCTTCCATTCCTCTGACCTCTACTTTATTTCAAAAATAAGTATCAAACTGCGTTTCATTTTCATTTGCATTGTTATACTTGGCGTGCTCCTACCATAGAGAATTGTTATGATGTGTTTCGGCTAAGCTTGAAGCAAAGACTGTAACGTACTTCTTTTTAGTACTCCTTATAGAGATTCGGACACTTATTTTGTGGCGGAATTCGGGAACTGAAATAGCCCATTATCAACGCTTAGATCGGTAGACTTGTTCGGCCATTTTCGTTTCACAAGTCTTAGGATCAGCCTCGTTATTTGGTTAGTGAAACAGTTCCTTTGGCTCTACTTTTCTCCTTTCTTGAATAGGCAACCTGGATCCCGAGTCTTATCTTTGCCACTTACTTGTTTGGGAGTAGATTGACTCTTTTCCTTCCGATCGGCTTTTCGAGAGCCAGGCGTGACTTGACTCGTATCCGGCAAGTCTAGGAAAGAGTACTTGCTCTTTCGTTTCTGGGCTTCCAGTAATCGTATCGCTTTTTCTAGGTCATAGTTGAAGAAGAGGGGGTCTTGGTCGGCGGAAAGAATGTATGTCAGACTCCTAGGAAAGCTGAACCATGGTACAAGCACGAACTTAAACTTCTACATTGTTTTCTATAGTAGGGCCTGCGTGTTGGAAGTTTCAGTTATTCATCAGTTTGTAAGCCAAATGGAACTTGTGTGAGTATTATCGATCGCTCAATAAGGGACACTGGTCGGTCGCGTTGCTTAACACCAATATTTTGATCAGATCTGTTTACGCCAGTTTAATAGACTACACTTTATATGATAAAAGAAAATCGAGAATCCTTATTCAAGACACTATTTATGAGTTTAATGAAATTCAATTTCACACACTATTTACGATAAAACAGAAAAGAGTAGTTACGAACTGGGTCAATGACGGATTGCTCAGATCTTCTGAGGGTTGGCTAGCATCTCATACCATCATCTTTGAGCTTCTGTTCGTACACATGGATACGGTACAGTTACATGAAAATATCATATCAGTCAACCTTGTAGAGAGTAATTCAATCCTTCACACTGAGTATCTAGAAGCATTTTACTCCCATGGGACATCATGACTGGTAGTTTGGTAGAGTTTGTCCTGTGAGGGGAGCTGGGTCTATGTTTTTTGAGGAGTTGAGTGCGCATTAGGATGTGAGCGAGCTTGTCATAATTCGATATGAGAAAAGCCTTACGAGCGTGGAACCTTCATCACTCTTGGGCTTCTTCGAGGTACAGCTCAAAAAAGCAGACGCACTGGTAAATTCGTATATGCGAAATTTCCTTTTCCGCTTTATCCTTAGTCAGGAGTAAGCTAACTCGTAAGCTGTTTCAATCAGTGTTTATGTGAAGGATTGACCTTTTTCTATATAGTCTGAAGTGTATGAGAGTTCTTAGTCCCAATCATTATTAGTGGACTTGTAAGTAAGCCTCTCAATGAGCCTAGGTGTGTCAAATGTTTGAAGATCAGTAGCAGTAGAATCAGTAGCCCAAAGTAGCCTAGTAAGTATTTATGTCTAGCTTCTATTCTCTTAGGATTCGCAACCCGTTATAGCGGAATATTTGTAGTGAGAAGTGGAAAATAGAGCCCAGTGGAAAGTATAGTGTTAAGTGAGTCCAAAAATATTCTTTTAAACGAAGGTATTCGTGCTTGGATGGCGGCTCAGGATCAGCCTCATGAAAACCTTATATTCCCTGAGGAGGTTTTACCACGTGGAAACGCTCTTTAATGGAACTTTAGCTTTAGCTGGCCGTGACCAAGAAAGCACTGGTTTTGCTTGGTGGGCCGGGAATGCTAGACTTATCAATTTGCGGTTCACAAGGGGTGAACGACTTAGTTACTTACAGCCCAGGATCCACGAAGATGGCCCGCCATCGGAATCCACTGGTTCTTATTTACGAGCTAATATAGAGGTTTTACTACGTTAGATTAATTTCTACTACTATCGCGACACAGACGCGCGACACCAATTTACTGCTATCGGGGAAGGGATATATTGACCCAACCTTACCGAGCCAAGTCATCACCAACTGCGGAGCTGGAGAGTGAACTTAGCGAATTTGCATATTGGGTGACAGTTGAAAGCAAAAAGAGATAAAGACAGGAAAATGGTACCTACTCAGAAGGTAGATACTTTAATGGATGAACACTTCAAAAGGAATAACCAACTACAGATGGGGATTTTGATGCTTCCTCCTCTAGCGCTTATCCAATTATGGCATACTTTATGATAAGCATCTTGCTAGGAGAAAAAATGGAATTCGTGCGCCGCATTGGAAATCGGCTCTATGATCTCTATAGCTCATTGTGGAATGATATAAAAGCATATATTAGATCATCATCTCTGTATGCGAGCGTAAAGCATGCCATTAAGCTTGACCTTAACCGAAAGCTGGTTAAGAAGATATGCCTTGTGTATATGGAAAAACAAAACATAGCGCTGCGGATGATATCCAAAAAGAACTGGATTTCCACATCAAACGTAGTTCAAGCTTCAAAGTGGCTGGTGTTATCTACGAATTCTGGAATAGAAGCTTCCCTGCCCTTTCATCCCAAATGAAGTTATTCAACCAAATAGGAAGGTTTGGAGGGTACATGGATATACCTGTTCATTATGAAACGGTTTTCATATCTACTATGTAAGTACTATAGACTCAATCCATTAATGTCTCGGTTTATGATATCAAGAAGAAAAAGCCACACCAAATCACACTTACTCTTCCTAGTACAAAAATAGATAGAAAGAAATGAGAGCTTCGCGTTCTGCATACATTAGCTGGATGCTACTATTGCGAGCATGGTTATTCTAGATTGCATAGTCTCAAATCTTCCTCTTTACTGGTAAAACCCAAACTTGATTACAAATGCTTGGCATGCACATAGAATTCCATCCATATACACTACATGCTTCAGAAATATGCTTGACCCACTTGACATTTGAAGTAGCATGTTATACGAAAATCTTATTAGATACAGTGAGTATCCACATCGTTTGAATAGAAAAGAGGTACCAACATTTGTGAAAAGAGGTGGGAGGTTTTTGTCTTTAGGAGAAAGGCAGTTGTGAAATCTTCACACGAGTTTCTAACAATAAATGAGTTTGAGATGGTCTTCAATTAAATAGTACCAACTTACAAGGCATTCAATGCTTCGCAGAGAAAGATATGTTCCGCTCATGCCAAAGCAGTAATTGATGCTGACATGGAGTCAGGCAAATAAAAAGAAACGAGGAGAAGGCGCGTTCTTTTGTTCGTAACATTAGTAGTTACTCACTCGTTGAAGTCCTCATTTTTCCCGTGAATTAAGGAATAGCGATCAAATGCTGGTCCTCATTCTGCTTTCCTTCTTTTTATATGAGTATATAGCACTTGCTTGAAAGAGCTTAGAACCTCTTACTTAGTCCTTCCAATTCCTCAACGAGTTTTCGCTCAAAGTGGGAGGGTCCGGAGGGTAGCTGCCCACCCACACTAGCATGATAGGCTATTAAAGAAAAGAAGAGACTTTATTTAATGTAGCTTACTTCTCCCGACGTATAATGAGAAGAATTTATTTTCAGTAAGCTAGTCTAATTTAATATTAAGAAAAACGCCTTTCTTTGGTTTAGGATGAGTCCGTCCCCTATTAGTTCATAGCTAGCGGCAATAGGAGCCGATGAGGGCTATCTATCCACGTGTGATTATTTCCTCCTCCAGTAGCATAGTTCCAAAACCTATAGTATAGAAAGTGACAGTAAGCTAAACGGTTCGATACACCAATTTGAAAGCAGGAAGAATTCACCAAAGCAATGGAATGTGCCAGCTTGTTTTCGATCTTTCCAGCTACGGGTCAGAATGAAATTTCGAGATCCGGTTTTCGATTTAACGAAGAACGGAAAACCTGAAAAGCGAGGAACCGGATTCCTCTTTCTTTGACCATGCCGCGCCTCTCTTTTTTTGTGGAATTTCGTAGGCAGTGAAATCTGGTGTTCCGTCAATATCAACACACGAAAAAGCTGTCTTGGATAGACCATTGTGACTTCAACGAACTGAGGAAATGCCACGGAGTTACAGTTATTTTCCTATCATATAATCTTAAATATAGAAGTTCCGAGATTCCGACGTTCGTTACCAGGAGAGATATGATTTGAAGACAGAATTGAATGCTTGGAATGCTCACAAGACTTATCGGGAGTCACTTCTGCGAGGTGAAGGAACGTTAGTTCTGCTGCTCCCATTGCTGCTTTAAAGACGGATACTCTTACCATGCATGTCCACCATATCTTGAAATGATCTCGCAGCCATACTAAATATTTCACTCCAGGTTTTCTCTAATTATAGTTCCCATACCGCTTGTTTCGCAAAAAGCGGATTTCGTTTATGATGGGCTTGCTTGACGGAAGAGATGACATTGAATGTGCTCTTTCTTACTGTCTTACCCTTCCTTCCTTTTTCCCGTATTTATTCAAAGCTTTGTCTACTCTCTCATTCGAGATGTTTGGTAACTCTAGACTTGCTGACCTTCTCTCGTACCTTGGTTGGCTCCTTCAAGTTCATTCATAAAGAAGTAGTTTCCGTCACTTGAGAGAGGCGCGTAGAGTTGCGAATAGACTTACTTATAGGAGAGGTGCGTCCGCCGCTCTACCGATAGGGAGAGGCAGGTAGACTCAAAATGAAATTCGGAATCATGCTCTGCCTTCTTTTTCTAATCTTACAGCAATATGCCGGAAGGACGTTCTAGATCTTTTTTCAAATGTTAAAACTCTTGAACTAGGAATACCTGTCCCTAATTCACCGCTCCATTTTCTCGTACTAATAAAATTCGTTACTACATTTTTAGTCCCAATAATAAAGATCTAGGTACATATGTTAGGCATTCTATTAATCTTGGAAAGCGAGTAAAAGACCATGCAAAAGGGAAACAAACTTCCAACGTCTGCGGGTACAAGTGCTCTAGTACGAGTTTCTATTCCAAATCCTACCCCTCCATACATCACGAGGGAACAATTCATCGTTATTCTATAACGTGCTTAAACCAAAAATTCATCGTGCACTAATTGCTTCTCCTGGTTATAGTAATCCAGATTTTTATAATACTAAACACATTTATAAAGTTGGTAAAAATCTCTTCATTTACTGGAATTATTTTTATATTCATTCACTAACTAATCTAGCTGCTCTGAGTCATATCCTAAATAAAGGTCGTAAGTGAACTTCTACTATTCTAGATCGAGGTGGCGTCGCGCGAAGCGCACATCTAAAGAACTACTACCTAATTCCAATCAACTAATTTTTTCAGAAGCTCAACTCATTGAATTTTTCAAATGGCGCAACCTAGTATTACCTCTACGGTTTGTGTTGAAGTACTTGACACTACTAATAATACAACAGGTTATTATAAATCAATTGCAGATACCGCTAAACACCTCCAATGTGATGTTAGTTCTATCTCTATTAATCGAACTAAGCCACTTTATAACAAATAGAATATGTGTTCAACTATATTAGTATTAACGAATTTATTCAAAAGACCCTAAAGAAATTTTTATATAAATAAGAAAGATTTCAATTAGTAAACAAAATACGGGAATTTAAATGGGAATTATATGCAATTTTATTATTTAGCATACTTAGCTAAATTGGTAAAGCGCCTAACTTCGGATTAGGAGAAGTAGGGGTTCGAGCCCTCTAGTATGCTAATTTTAATCCATTTACATGTTTATTAAAATATTTGTATATATATCTGTAGATCTTTATAAAAATATATTCTGTGTATTTTACATAGAGCCTTCGGCGGAGTACAGTATGGTCTAAAGAATTATAATAAGCCTCCTTTATAAAGCCGGAAGAGGGATTTGAACCCTTCAATCTACCAATATGAATGGTATGGTTTAACCAGTTAGCCTACTCCAGCTTACTACTAAAATTATAAGGGGACTAATTATTGATAGGCCAAATTTTGTTCTTTCTAATTAATTAGAGTGCAAGAAAATCAGTGATTTTATTAGACGTATAATAAAACGATGAAAAACTAGACTCTTATCTCTTATTTTTATAGTCATGTCTTCTTCTCTACTATAAAAAATAAGTACTAGACATAGTTAATAGTAGATCAAGTAAGGAGACATTTTTCAGAAAATATAATAAGTATTTACTAGGGTATATTATTAATCTTTTCATTAATTTATTTAATTTTTATCTATCCTAAATGGAACGGCTAATTTACTAATCTTGGACCTTTCCTATTCTTTTTCCTCTTTTTAGAAATTCAGAATATATAATTTATTCTAATAGAGTCTCTCCTATATAAAGGAAGTACTTCGTTTCATTCTATTCTTCGAAGAAGAAACGCTCGGTTACAATATTTTGTTAAATGCAGTAAACATTTAAATAGGCAGAAATAATGTTAATAACTAAAAAGACCACGGGTAAAACTCCGGACTTGAACCGGAATAAACACAACTCCACAGATTGGCGCTTTACCAATTTAGCTAGTATTACCTTAAATTCCCTTTTTTTAATCTATAAAATGGAATAAACGGATCAAAAAATCTTTACGAAATAAAAATGGACAATTTTACTAACAGTTAATCATTTTTATTGTAATACTCTCGTATTTTTAATATGTTACTAAAAATAAGTAATAGAAAATTAATTAGTATTGGTACTGTACAAATAGGTTCTGATTTAAATTTTTAAAATAAATAGTATAATCTTACAGTGCGATTATTATATAAGTAGTAGAATTTCTTGAGTTCTTTATGTTGAATTTCCAAGTATTTACCACGATAATTAAACTGTTGATTTTTGATAGTCTAGTAATACCAGAACTTTCTTACTAACATATTATACACTAAGTATATTATTAAAAAGCCATGTTAATTTAGTATTCCATATAAAACTTAAAACTTTCTATAGTACATTTCTCTAACTCAATTAGAAATCGGTAAATATATGTATGACACCTTTTTTTAATTTACTAGTACTTTATATATAAATAATCTTGTATTTACTATGATTGCGTGTCCTCTGTAATTTAGTGAAAATGGAAAAATTATGTCTTTTACATAAATAGAATGAAAAAAATTCTACTGTTTTTTAGAGGTATAGAACTTTAGAATGAAAATTTAGGAAGTTTACCTGTTTCATAATTTACTACGGATTTTTTTAGTATTTTATACCGTTTATAGGATTTACCTACGACGTTAATTTTTGTTTAATTCTCACATGGAATGTTTTGTTGTGGTATCATACCATAATGTTTAAAGATGTGTTATAATGATAAGCATCTTATCTTATAAATAAAAATAATTAAAAATAACAAGAGGAAAAACAAAATAAGGGGGTTTAATTTCTCATTTTTATTTGATGTAAGATAAGGTAGAAATAGTGCTACTAGAATTAGAGGAATCCGAATATCCATTGTCTCTACACCAAGTAGACTAGGACTTAGTAGGATCATTACTAGTGTAACTAGAGCAATAGCTAGGTAAAGTGCATAACTTGTTAGGTTTCCTGTATCTAGCTTAGAAATAGTAGAACTTCCAGAACCTAGTCCAGTAGCTCGGCCATAAGGTCCTACTAGTTCAATAATACCGCGATCTAGAACTTTACTAATGATATACCCTAGTTGTAGTCCACCATTAATAATGTAATGATTATAGATTACATCAATATAATATTTCCCCTTAAAGAATTTATACATATTTTGTGCCCAATTTTTAGTAGTAATATAAATGAGAACTGTAGGCATAATATGGTAAAGATATAGTGAAAGCCCTGCACCAAGAATAGAAAGAATTACAGGCAGTAGTTTAGGGACTAGAGAAATATTTTCAGCTTCAATTAGACGTTTATGAGAAGGATGTGTAAATAGACTACTACTTAGAAAATCACTACCAACACCAACAAATAGATCACTAGCTACATATCCAAAGAAGATAGCAAGGATAGATAGAATAGTTAGTGGTAGCATAACAATAGTTGGAGCATCATGAGTATTAATATATATATATTTAGGCCCTTTAGGGTAAGTAAGGAATGCTAGTGAAATTAGACGGAAACTATAGAAAGCTGTAAGACCAGCACTACTAGTTCCAAACCAATAAGCAATGTAACCACTAAACTCGTACTGACCATAGGCTAGCTCAATGATAATATCTTTACTATAAAATCCTGTTAGCCATGGTAGAGCCATAAGACTCAGACTACCAATTAGAATTGCGGTGTAAGTAAAAGGTAGGAATCCAATTAGACCACCTAGCCGTCGTTGGTCTTGTTGGTCATATGTAGCATGAAGTACAGCTCCTGCAGCTAGGAATAGTAGAGCTTTAAAGAAAGCATGATTTACTAGATGGAACAGTGCTACATTATATTGACTTAGACCACAAGCTCTAAATAGGTAACCCTTTTGTGAACATGTACTGTAAGCAATAACTCGTTTTAGATCATTTTGCAGTAGACCTGTTGATGCTGCAAAAAAAGCAGTTAGACCACCAACCCATGTAATCACAATAAGAGTTGTAGGTCCATATTAAATAACTGGTGATGATCGTAGAAGTAGATAAACTCCTGCTGTAACTAGTGCAGCAGCATGAATTAGAGCACTAACAGGTGTAGGTCCTTCCATAGCTAAAATAATTTCTTAAATGCATTTACCATTTAATTCTAAACATCACTGTCTAGCTTAGACTATGTCTTCATCTGTTTTCATTATTTACTAACAGATGTTGGGCACTCGTGTCCGGATTATTGTTAGCGTAACTCACCGATTAGTCGTTGAACTTTTCTTGATATTCTATTCTATGTTGAATATACGCTTATAAAGACTTAGCTGCAAATTGTCTTACTAATAAATATCCTCACTATTACTAAGAGATTCTTGCAATTCACCCATATATTTTTATCCTAATATTCACATATTACGCAGACGCTTAGCTTTATTTATGGTTACACTTAATTTTCTTGAATAAGAAAGAGATTTTTTCTCTTTACTAATATAGTATCCAACAAGACTATTAAGTTTGTCCTCGTAAGGACTTAGAATTCGGGGACATTTTAACTCGCATACGTCGTACCGCGCCACCGTCTAGTCGATTTTGAAGATAATACATTTCTTCCTTAGTGCAATGATATGGAAGATGTAGAGCTAGACCCCACCAATCTACTTTACTATTAAAACGTTTAGAAAATAGGGGCTCCATAATCTATAATATAACCACTAGACATAATTAGAGCAGAAATTTCGTTAAATTGATCGAACAGTAAAAATACGACCCGAAAAACATTTTTTTGTAGAAAAAAGCATAAGTAAGTGTAGAAAGTACCATTCGAATACTTACTGATCGACTGTCTTTATTTTATTTACGAACCCAAACTGTACTACGACCTAGTAGAGATAGAAGGTAGTTATACCACCCGATTAGAGTTAGTCGGTATTTTCTTTCCCGAAAATGAATGATAAAGAAAGTTGCTAATTGAACGACTACGTTGTTTAGCCATAGGACCTGGAGAAGATCCTTGTTCCTCCTTAGGAGCAAAATTAGTAAAGAGAGCGCGATATTCTATATTGCAATAAATAGGATGATTACAAATAAAGTGGAAGGATCTGGTAGCCACGTGTGTAGACCTAGTTGAGCACTTTTACCCATACCAGCTAGAAGAAGTAGCAGCCCAATAATTTGAATAAGAGTTTCATTAATAAATGGTGCAATACTAAACACTGTACTATAATCTAGGTTTCCAAATACAAAGAAAATAGCGAAGAACCCAAGAGAGAGAAACATATCCCCAACTCGATTTACTACTAGAGTTTTACTAGCACTTTGATTTGCTTGAATTCGTGTAAACCCTAAATTAATTAGTAGATATGAAGAAATACCAATCCCTTCCCACGGTATTGATATTCTTTTATTTTTATTTCACCCTATTTTTTTAGTAATTTGAAGTTAGTTAACATAGTCCGCACCTTATATTTCATACTTTCATGCATGCCTTCGGCGGTCCTACAATATCACATAGTGCAACCTTCTGTCGTACAGGGATTACAATAATCCGCGTCCTTTACGTTTTTCTACAATCCGAGTTCGTAGTTGGGATTTGTTATTGGCGTACTTTTTGTAGTATTTTCACATCTTCTAAAACTATCTATATTTAGAACTGTAGCGTTATATGCATTAATTCCACCATCGTCCATAATCCAATAAGCTAGTGCACAATCTGTAAGCAGTTCACTACTGATCGTTTTCCTGTGTTATCATAAACATAGAAAAGGTCAAAGAAATAATTTAGTGAAGGAGTGATTTAAAAGCAATAGTCTGAGAAATCTTTCCAGTTCGTTTGTCTGGTTTACGAGTATGAATTTTGGGGATTTTCAAAGATGACATATAGAGATTTGAGATATGATTCATGCTTAGGATAGGTTTGATCAAAACGAATACGAGTATTATGACTTGGCTTATCACGTTCGCATCTCCAAGACCACATTTTTTTGAAGAGAAGTAAGTAGCACATTTGATAGTAGGCGGACTATAGTCAATATCATTAAGATACCGAAAATATTTTCCTATTTTATTGGACTATATTTTCAGTTTAGTAATAGGAATAATTACTAATAGCATCACGCATAGTCTCTGAGGAAAGGAAATTTAAGAAAGGATTTAATTGTTTTCCTGCTGATTATCTATTATTATCTAAAAAAATTATTACTATTATATAATGGAGATCGTTACATAATTAGTACTTAGAGCTTTAAAGATATCCCAGCATTTAGTGATGTGCATAATAGAAGAAATTCTTCTATTTAGGCCGGGAAAGATTAACCTACAAACATAATTAGATAGTTATCCCCTGTTACTAGAACAAGCATAAAAAATGTAAACATACTTAGATAAGAAAAAAATCGTTGATTGTGTGGATCAGCACTCATATAATCCACTGAGAAAATATGCACTAGACTAGAAACAACTAGTACTGGAAGAAGCATAGAAACTGTTAGACTATCAAACATAAAACCCCATAAGATATCCATCAGTTCTGAATCAATCCAACTAATTAGATTAATGGATACTGGGCTATTACATAGTCCCACTTCGTAGAATGCTACAATAGCTAGGATAGCTGATGTAATTAGGCAAGAACATGTAATAATATGTGCTCCTGTTATACCCCTATTTTACGACCTAGTAGACCTGCTACAACAGAACCAAACATAGGCAGAAGAAGAAGTGATAGATACATTATTGTCGTAGACTAATATTTCCTCGTAGTCGGTAGTAAGCAACTAGAATACCTAGACCAATTGCTGATTCTGCACCAGCGATTGCAATAATGTAAATAATAGATGTCTGACCTAGAATATCATCAAAACTGTAGCAACTAATTAGAACTAGCAGTGTTACAGCAAGTAGCATTACTTCAATTGAAATCAGCATAAGAAGAATATTTTTTCGATTAAGAACAAATCCTAGAATTCCAATTAGAAATAGAATTACTGATAGATTCATTTTCTATATTATCAGATATACTGATATCCTTAAGGACTATTTAAAACGGAATACTAACTATATTCCTTTACGATTTGCCCATGGCAAAAATAGTACTGTAATCACTACAAAGCCATAAGATTTTTAAAGATGAAAATTATTAAGTATTTTATCTGCACGCCTATTTGTAAATGGCCCTTCAAAATTAGCATATAAGTAATTTTTAATTTTCTTTTTCTGTTCCGTGCTGGAAAAAGATAATATTATAGGAATGTACGAGAATCACCCGATAGAGAGTGAAGAATGGCTACACCAGCCAGCCAAATCTCTAAAGCAACACCACGACCTCGCCCCGCTGCAGTAACACCACAATTGTGAACGTGCAAGATTCCTTCGCAGAAGTCATGCGGTACTTATCGCCTGAAGCACCCCCACTCGAACACCATAACCCTGAGAATCTCCACCACTGAGAACCACCATCCTGTCCAGCAGAAAAAACCAGTGACCTAAAACCCCTCCTGCCCTAGACTGGTGCTTTTTGCTCAATGCCTCAGCAAAGAGAGAGAAAAGGAAACAAAAACACATACATCCCTGTCTCCTCCTTTTCATCTCCTCATTTCACTACTGAATTCGCTGCGCCCCAGTGAGTAACGTAGGCACGTTACGAGCAAAAGAAAGCGGAGCAGATAAGCAAAGAGAAAAAGTTCCTTGGTAAAAGTGATAGTGATAAAAAGGAGAAACTTATGTTGGTCACTCGGAAGAATCCTATATTACAGCTGAACTCTCTGTCATCCAATCCTTCTTTTGTAACAAGCAAGTAGTCTCCTCGATCGGAAGAAGGGCAAGAGTAGCCGAGTTGAAAAGTGTCACACAATCAGTAAATTCTAGCAACGAGAATTTATATCAGCTAGTGAATGAAACCTTCGGCCAGTGAGTAACGCAGGCATGTTACGAACAAAAAGCTTCTCGCTTCAAAGAAAACAGCCTTACGCTACCTCTCTTCGTAAACTAGGTCACTCACATGGTCCGCGTCCTTCCAAGAAATCTTCTCCTGGGGTAGCGCCTAACAGATTGGAATCCGAAGGCAGGTGCCCCTCTTACTTAACGAGTAGGATCAGAGAGTTGGCCGAGTTAGGTTGGGCATACTGCTTGGACTGGCTACCAACATTCTCAACATGCTTGCACGGGTAGGAAGGTTCGCTCAATCGATACACTTAATTTCATTAACTTTAGCACCAGACTATAGCGCTGACTTCAATGGCAAAGCAGGCAGGGACCCAACAGGAATCTAATGGAAAATCTAATGGCAACCCCTCATACGAACGACATCGGCCCGACACAGCTCTTACTTAGTAAACTTCTCTTCTTGGATAGCTCGTTACAAACAAAGAATTGTCTGGTACATGGTCAAAAACCCTGGCTACAGAGTTCAAAGTTCTAGTTTTTTTTTACCCGGTGTAACACGATATTTAGGATTTCCCTATAGTCCTACCTTTTCGAGTGAGGCTCGGGCAGGCACATATTCCACGAGCTTTCGTACTGCTGGCTCGCCTACCGACCGATCAAATGGATCAATTACTTTGTTGTTTACAGTATGAGGGCGGCCCGGTCAATCAAATGGAGAGCCCTGTGCTGGGTTTGCTGGCTCGAAGCCAAAATGGGCGGATTCTAAGTCAAAACTGATACCCAGTTGAATAATTGGGTAGGTAGCTAGGAAGCAGCAAGAGAAATCTCTAGAGGTGGAGAATCCGAGTCAAAATGTGTAATTTTTTTTCATAAGGATCGGGAGTAGCACGTTTGGTTCATCCTGTTTTGTCAAATTCCTCTTTCTAGCTGCTACAAGAGCGAGGGTCTTTCTTTTTAGGTCGGTCGAGACTGTTTTGCGCCTGACTTGGCTGATGAAACGAGAGAGCCATATACATACATTACTTTTGAATCCGATACTGAAACTAAGCCCACGAAAGCAGAAGATCCAGTAACAGCTGAAGATCCAACCTCACTCGCCGCTAGCTAGGCTGGCTAATCGTTAGGTAAAAAAAACACAAGCAAGGTAAGAACTTGGTTCGCTAGATTCGATATAAGAGGCTGGAAAGTTCTTATCTGGTGCACTGATCTAGTCGATCGAAGTGGGGCAGACTCTGATTCGTCTTCTTCGTAATAAGCAGTTGCTGTAGCTGGATTACCTAGATCTCGCAGAAATCGGTCCGTTGGGACCGGGACTGGGTTGGTTGGTGATGTGTCCCGCTAAACTGTGGCTCGCCCTGCTTATTGTTCATTTTTGAAAAAGGAAGTAGTAACCATATTGAAAGCTAAGGGTGTAGTTTGATACCCCGAGTCAGTTGCTGGCTTGGCTTACTCAACAGCAGAATATATCGTATCCGAGACTGGATATCTGATTTGGGTTACCCGGCCTACTAATTTGTTGAATCAGAAACGAACTTTGCCTTTCACCCGAAAATAGCTGTTGCTGACACACCTTCCAGTCTTTCTTCAATTTAACTAGTTGGATAGGTGTACGAAGCCAGCTTGACATTTGAAGCTTGTCTTTCCTTCTTTTTATTACTAGAGTAAAATTCTTTACCATAATCTTGTGTCAAGTCCAATTCTCTGGGAACAGTATAAGAAGCATCGGGCCCGGATGTCTATTCAAAGAGAGGCATGCATGGTATAGGTTTTGTCATCGAATTCAGTAGTTGTTTGTGAGTATAGGAAAGTAAAGGGCTTCTTTGTTCGTAACATTAGTAGTGTAGAACAAAGAAGGCTGGGAGCACTCTTTCTTATACATTTGCTCGGTTGACTGAGTGCATTTACTAGCATTTGATTTAACTTTGAGATAGGAATCAATAAGAGTTAAGATTCTAGCTCTTGCCCGGCGTGGGGGCATAGGAACAGAGCTTTATCAAAACTAGAGGGACTAAGTATAAGTATTTTTACAATCATATCTACAGATCTCTGTGTACAGGCAGATCCTTACATTCGACGGAATAGCAGCTGCAATTTGTACCGCTCTGCCTACTTCTCCTCGAGAGGTTTCATCTTCATCAAAGGATGTACGATTAATTCCTAAACACTGAAACAACGATAAAGGCATTCGGGCTGGTGATGGGTGAAACTCGTCCATATACGATTCAATATGCCTCACTAGCAAGATACACTAAAAAGACGGAAATAGGAAAGAAGGTTTCAATTCCACTTTTCCTGGGCAAACTAGAAAACAAAAGTACCGATGTCAGGAAATGGAAGTCAGGTTGACGACGCAGTGACGTAGGATAAGGCTCTTTGGTGAACCAGACTTTGTCTATCTTAGAGATAAAATTGGATGATAGATTTTTCTTTTTTTTCTTGGGAATGGCCTTTCACGGTTGAGCAAAAGGTCTCGGGTTCGAAAACAGAGATCAAAGACTCGCTTCGATATTGTTTTCATATTGAGGGATTAGTCTGCCATCAGTGGTAGACTGGGGAAGAAGGCCGAGTGGGTGCTTTCCAGCAAAAGAAAACATGACGTAGTCATCATGCCTAACAGATAAATTCGCCTTGGTTCTGTCTATCGCTCTATAGGGAACTCCGTTCTGTCTCCATTAGCTAATCAGGCTTGCATAGGAAGGGGAAGGAAGAGGAACCCGCTGCCCGCCATGCTTTCTTTGCCAAGAGAGCGTCATGTTCTTTGGGGATTTTCCGCAATCGGTGAGGGGCCTTCCTTGGGTTTACAAACATGTTCCCACGCAAAAAGGTGCAATTGTTCCACTTTTCTTGTTCAAGGTTACCTCAGATATGTTTTTTGGACCTAGATATTTTATCCTAATATTCCTGAATAAATCCAAACTTGAATGTTCACAGCTCAAAAGAGTTTAATACGAGGTGTACAAAAATTATAGGAGACTTGTCCAACTTCCTCATTTCTTGAGCTCGCTCCAGTGCTATCGCTACATGAGCTTTTTAAGGGGAATAGGTGGTCCCTCTTAAAAGAGTATATGTACTTTACAGCATCTAGGTTTATCCCCTTTTTTCTCATCCTATCTCTTAACTCAGTCCCCGGAGGGCAAAACATCTCGTATTAGTTAGAAATCCCCTTGCTTTACAAATACCACTAGCATAACCAAACACATTCCTTTGACTAACAATTGAACGAGCTACAGGCCCTACCCCCCCCCCTTAAAAGCCTTCTTTCCTTCTACTGAAACAGCCGGTAACTCGATACTCCGCCACTACTTTGAGTGTTTAGGGAGGCATACTTTTCCAGCAGCTTTACACAGACAAGAGGGATGATAAGCTACTCTCTTTATAGGAGGTTCTTTAACAAAAGACTGTGAAATTGCTACACGAATGACTTGTCCTCTTTGACTCATTTGACTTTTATTTTGACTCCCTTTAATATTAAGGACTCTAGCCGCAGACATACTTGTATAAAAATCAGATAAGTAGGGTGGTCTATTGTTCATTCTGGTATTCCCGGATCATCAGGTTCAGAGCAGACATTGCTTGACTCTTTGTACTTTGACTGGTATAAGGGCGGAACTCTTTTTTGCTCGTCACTACTTAACAGCCTCACTCTTACTATGCTATGAGGCAGTGCCCCACTTTAGATATTTCATGCTACTACTATATATAGTGGTTCTATTTAAGCTAAGTTTCCGCATCATATGAGAATGAAATGAATGAATTAATTAGTACATTTGAAAGTAAAATGAAGAGTGGACAGATAGTTGTTTTTAGCGATGATAGGCAGACCGGTCAGAATTTGTATCGAAAATAAGTGTTAACATTGTTGGATGAATACAGGAATCGTGCTCTTGATGGAAGTGTAATGTATGAACTGCAGATGAAGATTTAGAGTAAATCACTAGAGAACTTCACTTACCCATCGATAGCATAGAGAGGGTTCCCAGGTATAATGTATAGATTAGTGAAAAATGACAAGAGATCAGCCAAAGAGTACATTCTTATGAGCAAGGGCCCTCTGTCAGAATTGGAACTGAGTTTTGTCAATGCCATCCATGGATCGATATGAATTTGAAGTGTTATGTCTCAAAGTGTGCGAATTGTTCTTGAGTGATATCTAAGAGTAAAGCCCTGTGAAAACATCAACTTTCTTGCCCCAGCTGGCTAAGCATATCTTGTTTGCTATGGATGTGATAGCATCACGTAAGAATGGAAAGGATGCTCTTTCTTGGAATCGAATCAGACTGAATCCAAGGTTTCTCTTAAGAAGAAATCATCGTCGAAAGTGAGTAAAAAGAGTGTTGGAAAAAAAGGTGGAAGAATTGAATAGAGAGAAGGGATGTTATCATATTGCTGCATTGTTGATGGAATTTATTATAGAGCGTGGTGTTATTGGAATGGTTTCAGGTATCAGAAAAGAGGGGGGCAACCTTTGTAAACTTCATGCCGAAAATGTATGCATCTATAGCTAGCTGGGATTGCTGTGACTGTCTTGTCGATGAAATAGCTATCGTTCATTAGTAATGCTCTATGTGCCAGCCAAAGGTTTGGATTGAGGGTAGAAAAGTCTCAGCCTTTTTAGTGCTTTTTACCATATATAGTAGTGCGCCTTATAACCTTTATCACCAAAGTATAGGTTAACCCCTCTGCAGCATGTATAGGTCTATGGAGCAGGAAGAAGGAGATTCAATCGGACGGACCACCAAGGACTTCTCTTACGTATAAAAGACTAAAGAGAAGACAACAGGCATTGACTCACTTACTTGATGCTTTACAAAACCTATTTCTTTATTTCCAGAATGGGAACTTAATATTAAAGTAATAGTACTCAAAGTCATAGACCTATATTGACTTTCTTCAAACACTTTGGAATTTCTTTCGCAGTAGTCAAAGTCCTAGAGTATTCTAAGTAAACTACCTCAACTGATATATATATATGATAATAGACATTTTCTCACTTACTTTTACTTAACTACCTGACTTTATTTCACTAAAGCCCTACCCAAGTTACCTACTTGACAAAGACACAAAACCAGAAGTACTACCGCCTCTGAGCGACCTGGAGGCTACTACGTTGAAAATAAAGTCATATCGCCTGTGAAGGGAGCTGTATTCCCTATCTCATATGCCCCTATATCACCTATACTACGTTTCCTTATACTTTGCCAACTGTTCTAGCTGTTCAAATAACTCTTAATACCCTATGCCGGGTAGTGGACTTATCTAATATACCTAGATTCGGTAGAAGAGCCGGATACCCGAGTAAGAAAGTAATGAACAAGCCCCTAAGCCGGCAGCTTCTTTCTTTAAGCATCAAGGAATAGAGAAGAAGAAAGGTAGCCCTCCCGCCATATAGAAGATATACGTATTCTTCAGCAGTTCCGTCCACCTAGGTCTTTTATCCAAGCCGCGCTGCCCTTTGCTCATCACCGGCGTAGAAAGCCTCTACAGATTTGTCTTCGATAGGCGGGAAAAGAAGTTTTTCAAGGCGAATAAGCAGGCAAAGAGTGGTGCGCCAAATGATGGGCGATGGCTTGTCCATCAATGGACTTCAGGCGGGTATGTCGAACTCTTTAAGAACAAGGTAGGTACCAGACAGAGTATAGAGAAACTCTCCCTCCTCCGGCTCGATAGGAGAACTTTTCGACACTAACTATGCGTTTATGCACATTCATTCAAGTAAAGGATTTTTCTTACCATTCGCAATCACAAATGCTGTTTTTCAAGCTCTTTGACGTCCATTGGTCTATGTCTTTTTTGAGGTTAATACCGCTGGTTTACGATGCATTATTTGATCGGGCGCGTCCCGGTTCAGAAAGAAAAGAGGGAAAGTTCCCCTCCTTATGAGGCTACGGATCGCTTCCCGGCCGGGTTCAATGATTTCAAGCTGCTTCCACGTTCAAAACAGGGATTTATTTGCGTCGGTGGCGTGTGGGAGAAGCTTTGCCCTGGATAAAAAAAATAAGGAAAAAGATCAAAAAGTCAACAGGCAGGGCTAAAGCAAATACACCTCTTTAGACACACTCTCTTTAATACGAATATAATTACACGCATTTTACACCACTCCTTTTCTACCTTTTTTTTTTTTACTACTGGCAAATGCTGATTCTGATCAACAGGAACCGAAATCAACTCAGTCGGAATGGAAAGAAAATCCTTGAACCTTACGCAGTAGCTTCTTTGATAGCTTATCCTGTAGCAGGTGAGACAGTAGGAGTCAAAGTTCTTTGTGCTCTTCAAACAGCTCTAGTTCTTGGTATTGCAGTAGCTTCAGTTCATGCTGAGGAAAGATCAACATGGATTCCCGCAGCTGGCTGTGCTGCGTCTTCAATACGAGTGTATTAATAGCAGTAAGAGAAAAAGAAGGGCCTAGCGTACTTTCGTGACTTAACGGGCGGTGTGTACAAGCGTAAGGAAACTAGGTAAGGTATGTAAACAAACCTATACGGCGATCGGTCTTCTAACTATCCCCGGCGAGAACAGAATACCTTTCTGTCTATTGCCTTGGGCAAGCAGGTCGGGTCAAGCTTGTCTTTGGTCTTATGGACTGGGATGGGCCTAAATAGAGTAGGGCGTTCACTCACTCTATATGATAATGCTCTCTTCAAAAAAAGGGAAAGGATACCGACACCGGGCTAGGCAATGGTCTGTGTGTGACTCGAAAGAACGAGCGGAAGCAGTCAAGTGAGAACTTTTTAGATTGGTCCGGGCAGCGTGCACTCTATTCAGGAAAGCCATCCATCATTCTGACTCACCTCGGCATACATACTACCGCCTATTTCATTATACTATGGGTGCCACCTGCCGCATTAGTCTATTCGTACGTACCGCTGACTGACATGCGTGCCTCTGAGATAACTGATGTCTTTCGTGTTGTGTTCGTTGGAACATGCATGTGGGGCATCTGTATGATGGTATTGTGGTTAATGGGAAAAGATAAAGGCTTTGTTTGAGAGAAAATTAAGAATTCTGCCCTTTTCTTCTTATGTGATTTCTGATAATGCTTGTGATGTTCCCATGCGATACTATTTAACATGGGTCTGTATAGAATGAACAGATTGGCTAAGGACTTTGAGGCAGGCAGCCGGGACTTGTTCACTTGATGTATGGCAAACATCAAAAGTAACGCACCTTTTTGCTTTGACGTCTGCGGTACACAGATTTCGAATAGGTTGAAGTCCCTTGTTATAGTAGTCATAGAGTGAGTAGATACTGAAGATGGTGGTACCCTGTTTGCAAATCGATCTTCGATAAAACACTCGAGCCTTGCAACTGATCAAATAGATCATCGATCCGGGGGTACTTGTTCGGCACTGTTACTCTGTTTAGACCACAATAATAGATACAGAGTCGGAGACTTCCATCTTTCTTTCGTACAAAAAGGACAGGTGCGCCCCAAGGAGATACACTGGGGCGAAGGGAAATCGAATCCAAAAACAAAATTGAAACACGCGCCAGGAAGAAACAATCAGCTTCACCTGGTTCTGCCGAACTCCCTGTTAACTACTAGACTAGGCATTTGTATATTCGGCAACTATCTCCGCAGATAGGATTGGCTGAGTTTAGATTGGCAAACCAAATACTTGACCTTACCTGAGCTTAAACACTTTACCTGGAAAAGCAAGGCACAACTGCTTACTCCTTCCTTTAACAGCTCACTTTTTCACGCAACTGCGCATTGACTAACACCCGACATTTACTTTTTGACCGAAACTGCTTGCTAGGTTACTTGGAGTTTCTTTACCCGCAATTTCATCACCGGCCTTGCGTGTCTTGGTACATTTAACTACAATCTCCTGCAACTCGCACTTTTGCAGCACTCTACTTTAGCTGAACTGGAACAATTGGTGCCGGGCCGGCCCCTTTCTTGCCAATACGAATACAGGGCAGCCAGCCGTTTCATACATTGAATTCCTTTCAACCAAACTCCATTCACAAACCGAGGTACAAAAGAAGATAGAGTGCACGCGTTCTAAAGATAGAAGTAAAGTATCCCTACTTGTAGTTACTTTCCTACATCTTGTAATAACTGACATTTCTGAACTCAAGATGGGGCTGGGCCGCTCGATTCTAATACCAGTAACAGACTTCACAAGATGACATGGGTGTACCGCTGAATCTTATTCATCTCTTGAACAGGGCAATTACCTCCTTCTTACTTCTAGCAATCCTAAATCCAGTAAGCGTTCTGAAAATACTAAATCCTTTAAACGGGCCAGGGTTTACCCTAACTCACAGGCTTTTATTAACTTTACCCTACCTGAGTTTGCTGACTTTACCTTACCAGGCTTTACTTTATCCGGATCCGGCTTTAACAGAGTAAACGGGTTCCTAGGAAAACAAGAGAGAAGTCCGGTATCCGTACCTTACACGCCTTTAATACGAATCACATTTACCCTTAACTGGGCTAAATAGGCAAATTGGAAAGCGCTTCTTCCTTTCTTTAACCTGCATTGAATTGCATGGTTCCGGACATCCTCCTTCAACTTACATTGAGTAACCATTCCCTGGCACCTTACACTGCTTCCTATTTATGAACTCGTACGCATCCTATCTTGTTTTCACCTACCCTGACACAGCATAAAAATGCCTCTTCTTACCGAAACTGGTATACTTTTTCTACCTTCTTGCCTCTTTTCTTTTAGACTGCCGACCGATTGAACTAATACGAGCTTCCCAGTTACATAAGAAACGTAGTAAACACAGGGAAAAATGGCATAAATGGGATTAGCACTCCTAGGATTGTCAGCGGTTTCTTCCTTTTTTATGAAACACCGTGTTTTTTGCCATACTTCGTATTTCTCCTCTAAGCGTCACTGCGAATTTAGCAAAAAAGTTGTGTTTTTCCATATGGCTGGACTCAGAAATTCTAAAAAGGTTGGCCGCCTCTTTCTTAAAATGCTTCTGAGAGGTTTTGCATATGGGTGGACTCAAAAAGGTTCAAAGCAGTTTCAGCCGCAGAGGGAAAAAAGGCTTTATTCCTTTTGCATATAGGCGTGGACTACTTTTTGCAAAAAGGCGTCCACGTCATGTAGGGCCGCTTTAGTACTGTTGCCCGCGGCTGGACTCAAAAAGTTCCCAAGCCGCGGCCTCCTTTCTAATCAAATTGTACTTAAGGGTTTTGTCCGTGGCTGGACTACAACCGAAAGAAAGAAGGACCCCCTGGGTACCCTATCTCTAAATGCAACAGAGCCCTACCACTTGACTAATTCTACCCTCCCTCCTATTATGCTTTACCGGTACGACGCGCCAACCTAATTCAACAAAGCACAGGAGTCGGAAGTAAAAAAAGCAAGTGCCCGCCGTCAAAAGAGGACATAACCTTATCTAGGCTTTATAAGGATACCGTGGTACTTGCTAGTTATGACAGAATAGATTAGTCACCAAAACTATATACTCTGTGGTCGGCTTTCTAGACCGTAGCTGTTACGACACGGCATGAAAGAGGAAGATTCCGTAACATTTAGCTACGCTATTTATTTACCGAGCGATCAAACCTAACTGGAGGAGAAACCACAAGGGCAGACGATGACCAAGTTTGACATAAATCACCTATGCCTTAAAAAAGTAATGAGCATAAGAACAGTCAAAAAGCACTTTTCAGATATACACTCCTCATTAATGTTACTACGAACGAACACACAAAAGCATTAAGCGATAGAGAAAGTACAAGGTAAGCTGCCTGCCTATGGCTGTAAACTCTAAAAATGCTCCTTCCTAGAACGGACGTAATATAAAAATACCGAAAGTACGTACAAAAATCTGAATCTATATATGGTCAACAGCTAAGTATTAAGCTATTTCTTATGCTTCAAACTGCTTAGTTCTTTTACATAAATCTGTTAACGCGCGAGCTGAAGGTGGTGCTTTTTCAACCTTGTACTTTTTTCTTTCAACCGTAGTCTAACCATAGGGAGGGGTAATCTTCCTTGCATCCGGGTTTGGGACTTCTTGAGAAACAAAGGACGAAGAAGCCGAGGAACCAGAAGACCTTTTAACCCCAACCAGATGCCTCTGTCTTCCGTTGCCTCGCAATCTTTACAGCAAGTGAAATACCATCCGAACACGCAGATGCGGGGGTAAACTCCACCGACTCTAACTAAGATTCTTCTTCTTCCGGTATTTGCGTTTTGAGCTTTTCTTGGTTTCGCCTCTCTTTCATTCTTTTAGGAGCAAGTATCTTGATTCCAGCTACCATCTTTGCTTATTTACCTAGGTAGGCTTTCTCTTATAGATTTCTTTGGCTCACGGCTCTGACTTTCCTCATAGCGGCAATTACTTCCTCCGCAACTACAGAAAAACATATCCCGCCACTATCTAGAATTCCCCTGCTTGAGAACAACCTACCCATTGGCTATACTTATTCATATACAACACGCAGCTGCTTGTTCGAAAGGATATTTTGGTAAAGTAGAGAGGAGACGTATTTGCCCGCCCGCGGGTCGAGATGTCTTTTCCTTGCATTTACATATATATCTTAAAAGGACGGACTCTCTGCCATTTCAGTCTTAAGGCATTACAGTTCAGAATTCAAGTTCAGTCTTAAGGCATTGACAGTTCAGAATTAGAGCGAGAATACAGGTGATGCTGGGAAGTAAAGCCAGTTTGGGGGGAAGTATGCTGATGGGCATAAACAGTACAAGGTACAAGATGCTTTTGACAAACTATGTGGACGAGTGCGATCCCTTTCTTGACCAGAAAGAGCATAGGTGAGCGTGCATAGGGTCTTCTGTCTGGGATAGTTGAAATAAATAGACTATTTATTTTCTGCATATTCATCTATGAACCATCTTTCTGACTGATTTCAGTACTCTTGCTTGCTTAGTGGCTTTCTTTTGCTCCACCGTATTATGTAGGTAGAGGGTTCGGCGCTTCTAAATAAAGTCTTCTACTTCTAAATAAAGTATAGAACAACAGGAAGTGGGTTTATTCCTGTTTAAGGCAGTAAGAAGGCAGTAAATGAAGAAGACAGTAAAGGGAAATACGGATGTTCAATAATGGAGCATTGTCCTCGTATACTTTTTATATCTCGTAGACTTTTATGTATACAGCTAGCAGAATATGTGTCCACCAGAGCAAGTATAGTTTATCTTCTTACTGGGCAGAACTAGTAATGCAAGATTCCGTCCGTGTCGAGCAAAGTCATGCTCGCTCGCATACATTCATACCTCCCTTGCCTACCGACTTTACAACGGCTTTTCTTCGACCTCGTTTTGCTTGACTTGAATGCCTTGCTTTAAGTGACAGGAGTGAAATAGGAAATACGCATTTTGGAATTAAAGCTTCCCACCTTCAATAAAAAAAAGAAGCAGCACTAAAAGTTTTTCAGTTGAGTGAACGTAGTTCACCCTTTCCATTGACAGTCGCTATTTGAGCTAGAGATTAAGCTGAAAAGTGCGTTTGCTTCCTTGCTTCACTTGAGTGCTTCGAGGCACACAAACTACACTATCTACGAGAAACCCCACAGTGACCATAAACCTAATAAGCAGCACTTGATATACGGTTTTCATTAAACAGTACTTGATATACGCTTTACAGGGCTTTCTGCTTTGACTGTAGAAAGAGCTTTTGATTCCCTGTCTGCTTTATCGTGTGTTTCTTTTTTCTCGTAAAGAGTTACTACTAGATATTTGTCTGTCTGTGTGTGTGCCATTTGCTCATTAGAATAAGCAGCCAGCCCGCCCGGCATAAGTGAAAAGCACTTTCTTTCCTTTGCGCTACCAAACCTGTGTGTTAGAATAATGCATTACCAAATCTAATAACCAAAAGACTGTACACTGGTTCATGTCCATTTATTTCTGCCCTCTTTCTCAAAACAGGTACCGGCCTTCTATACAATTACGGTTATGCTCATGATTAATAAGACTTTTGATTTATCCTGCTACAATCTTGGATTACGTGTGTGCCCGTTTGTTTTGCTCGACAACCACAGCTTTTTTGCAAATGCCCCTTCCTTAATGCTCAATTTCGAAGCAAGCAGCGAGCCGTCCGTAGGGTTGAAAGAATTCCACTAGATAAATGAAGAAAATCGCTATGCTTTAGTGATAGTGTCCATGGAGAAGCGAGTTGCTTTAGCGAGCGGTAAAAAGATAGCAAGCAGAAAACTCTACCTCTACCACGTCTTTCAAGAAGGAAGGCTGTCCTAGGCGTACTTTATGTTTGTATTTATTTTCAAAAGCTTTCCTTTAGTCTGCACTGTAGGGGTATCCGGGCATCAGCAGTGGTGTAAAAAGCAGTAAATGAAGCACTTAACGAGGAAGAAGTATAGCAGAGAAGCGGGCACTCTACGTATTTCTCTTCCTTGGTGACCTGCACACACATAGATAGGCCTTACTGACTTGGAAAAGTACCCTCACCCGAGTAGGTAGAACTAAAGCTGGCTCTCAATAAATAGAGACTCTATATATACTACAGCATACGGGCGTAGGTAGAACTGACTTTGTTAAGCCTTAAGTAAAGTAGGTCCCTCCCGTGTATCTTTGATCAAAATACGCCTCAACATCCATCCGCAGTACGGAAAGTTGTAAAACTGTGAGTCCAAAGTAGGAGAACGCAGCCCGAACCCCAGTAAGCTAGTGAAGAGATAATTGAACCTATCTATAAGTAAGCTAGTAAAGAGATATTTTATACTAAATTGCATGGTAGAGTATTATCAAGAAAGCAAGGTCAATCTAAGCTGACTATGAACTCGGGTGGATTCTTTGGGCGGGCGTATTTGGAAATGCAAGTAGCTAGCTCGCTAGGTCAGGGGCACTACTCTGGTGCACTCTACACTTTTGCACTCTATACAGAACAGATGCACTACTAAACGAGGTCTTCGAAAATAATATCTCTCGCTTTCAGTCTGACCCGGACACTCGAATAGGAAAGTCTCTCAATGAAAGAAAGCCGATGCCTAGCTACCTGAAAACCATACCCTTCGCCTATGACCACTAAGAAAACATCACAAGGTTTTAGACTTGCCATTATCTCTGTCCCTTCCCGAACACCTTCGTTCCAGTGAGTAACTGCACTATTTCGACCTTACTCTCTTGCCCTTACATGCCACCCATTAAGCACTACATACTATATAAGACCACTCACTATTTTAACTCCTAGCATTCCATGATATTGCTTGACTTTACTTGGTCCTTCTTTCCTGTTTTTTATTCACTATGTCACGAAGTTGATAAGCTCACGCAACCCATTCTAGAATATTAGAGTCGGGAGTACCGAACTAGTACAGCTATCTACGAGAAAAGTAAACGATCAAACCGACAAAAAAATATACTAACATCACACCTATAATGCCACCGAATAGCATGGTGTCTTTTTTTTAATTCCACCCCCCCTTGCCCGAAATCCTGCTTTGGTGGGCTCCCCCCCCAGGGTGACACCGAAGGTCTACCCCCTTTCGTGCGCCCCTCACCTCCCTCAAAATTCCATCGATTATAGCCATCGCTAATAGACGTCCCAGTCCGTCCCAGGGACCCTTCCCCATGCCCGAGTGAGAGGGTGCCTCTCTAGCATAAATGATTCACCACAAAACGATTGCGTTTCTACACTCCCGTCCCTTATTTCTTCTTATTCTTACGCTCCTGGTACCTTTTGCTATCATATTCTCGTTTTGCCGCCCTGCGAGCCTCTTCGGCGCGTGCTGCAATTTCATTACGTCGTTGCAGATCCCTCTCATATTCTGCCCTAGCTTCAGGTGATGCCTCGTTTTCTAGCCATGCCTCTATTTTTTTTCTTTCTGCCGTCGCTTTCATAAACTGTTCAATTGGTGAACAGTGCGTATTTGGCTCAATGGGCTCTTTCCCTTTCTTCCCTTTGCCCCTTGAACTAGAAGCCCCGTCGTGGGCTTCGGCGGTGTCATTTTCATGAGCATGCGCGGAACCTTCGGCCGATAAATTTGCTTCCACCCGGCTTATTCGGGCGGGCAAATCACAATAAAGGTTGTTAGACCCCGACTCACTGTCTGCCGGTGCAATGAGAAACTGGCCATCTTCTATAAAATTGAGAAACCAATCGTGATCTGAGGAGTTAGAAGAAGATGGAGTTGGTGCAGCGGGAGGGCCTGCAGGGTGGGTGGAAGACGATAGACTTTCATGACATCTTAGAGAATCGCTGTTCAAATCGCGAGCTCCACGAGCACCATCATCGGCGCAATATGCTACTGTCACAGGAATGAAATGGAAAAACATCTTGATCCATACAAATGAAATGAAAGCGTACATCAGTGCTCGACAGAAGGAATTCGTGCACATAAGTAGGTCGAATTTGAACCGGAATTTAGCTATGAAGATCTTAATTCTATTTTTCCATTCCTTGAGGCCTGCGCATTCGATGCCATCTTCTTTGACGGGGATCTCTCCAAATGGGTGGTGAGCATGCTGCATCAATGCACTCACTTCCTCGATATATGGGCCCCATAGAGTTCTACGAAGTAGTGCACCTCGCCGTAAGAAGACGAAAAAGATTTGTAGTAGAGCGGGAAAGAAGAAATTACTCTTCCTTACTATACTTCTTTTATGGTAAGCTTCGTGTCAGGAAATTGCTAGAAAATGGGTTCTTACCTGATGAGCTCTTCCCTATGCTATCTCCCCATTGAATCCCAGTCATGGCTTACAAAAGACCAGCAGAAAATTGCCTGACACCTTAGGACTGGATATCCTCATTTCAGGACTAAGGGAAAAACAAACTGCTTTTGGTATTCCTGTTTGACCATTAATTTGAAAGACTTTCCCGCTTGCTGCTGGGGAATCAGTTTCAGTCTTCTGCGAATCCATTTTCCTTTCTCTTTTTGGTTCTCAGCCAATCCCAGAATAAGCAGAAAAGAGATTGATGTTAGGCAGAGAAGTGGAGATCGACGATTAAGGCGGCGATCGGGAGCGATCAGCACCTCAGCAGTAGGACATAGCGACTCTCTCTACTGTAGAATGAAAGAAAAAAAAGTCCTCAGTGCGCCAGACTGTTGAACAGACAAGGAAACTCGTTCTTGTGTGAAGCTTTGGAAAGCAAAAACAACCAATTTGCACTTGGGCATGGGAAATTCTCTTGGTATAGCCCGCTCAGATATTTACACACTGCAGCAGAAGATAGGGGATTAGCTTACCACATTTCTTATTTTTAGTTAGTATGAACTATTGAACCGGATCGCAAGGGAAAACCCTCTTATTGGCTAGAATCTTTTCTTCACCCAATATTTCAATAAGTCAATCCCGTAACTAGGCTACTTTGACCAGAACTCCAATCTTCTCTTTAGACCTCGTCCTACCACCAAAGTGGGTTCCTAGCTCGACAAAGAAAGAGAAGTACAAGCAAGTACATCAACAATGTTGTCAAAGAACGAATGAGAGCATATAGGATAGCTATAATGAATAAAGAAATCGCCGTATGAAAAGCGAAAACTTCCGTATATATCATAATATGTAGAAAATATTATTGTGCATGGGTAATAATCCAAGTAGGAATATCTTCTGATAGCTAGTGAGAGTCTGTTTATAAAGTCGGTGTCGAAAAAAGCCAAAATAACTCCTCCTTCTTGGCAGATATAAAGATCATCCCGGTAACCGAGTAAGTAGTCGAACTAGACTGGAAGGTTGATGAAAGGTGATGTTCAGTCTGTGTTGTAGGCCCGGTTGTTGCGCTTCGATATGAAACAATGACATTAGTTGATTATACTGCCTCTGGTCTTTCCAAGATATTCAACTCTTTCATTTATGCTTTGTACCGGGATGAGCGACTTCTTTCAGGCAGCTAGAGATCTAGTGAGTGGCAAGCTTACTTTACTGATGGCATCTCTAAGGAGACAGATCTGAGCCTACGTACTCAATTAGAAGAGGATCCTAGCCTTTAATCAATAGATCTTGACTACAGGCGTGATCGGAGATGAGTTCAGATCTCTAACGAGATCGGCGAGAGTGGAATATTGATGATCTCGAAGCATTCTCTGAGAAAGCTAACAGTGCTAAGGAATCTCGTGAGAACTTTAACCACCTCAGAGTTCTCGCAGCAGGTGCAGCAATAGTAGGATGCATTGCAATGGAATAGATATAGAGAATAGGAGAGTTCCAAATGAGTGAAAGGCAGAGAGTGCTCAGGCTGAAATATAAGAAGCAGGCTAAAGCTCTTTTCACTCTATTGAAGATAGAGACAAACTCCTGCCTGCTGGTAGTGGACCGAGTAATCATGAATCATGTAATGTGATTAGCCTCCAGGAACCTAGTTCAAAGCCCGAATCAAGCTCTCCATACGGATTAGCCTCGGGTTAGATACAATTGCTTGCTTGGCCTGGATAGAAGAGGGTAAAGCGTCAAGTAGGGGTGGGGTCTCGCTCGGGCAACTTTCAAAAGTGCGAAGGTTATCCTACTTGAGGATGATTTATTTTGGGAGAATATGGCTTGCTGCCCAAAGGAAGTAGAATGGGAAGGCAGAATTCCGAAAAAAAAGACGTATCAAAAGATGATAAAGGAAAGTGCCCTACCTCTCTATTGGCTACCAAGACAGAGAATTCCTCTTTTCTATTAAGAATGGCCTGAGTAGTAAATCTCTTTATCAAAAGGCATGTTTCTAAGTAAGAAGAAGGCGCTAGGGCAGTGTTTCAGGTAGAGGAATGGGTTTAGAGTCAGGAGTTTGGAAGTTGGATATGCGATTGCAGTCTCAGGTCTGGGGGCGGTCCCGGCTTTGATGAAACTAGAAAGATTCTAGCTAGCGGTGGTAGATGGAAGTCCAGTGCAAAAAGAAAAGAGAAGGTGCTTTCTCGTCAAAAAGGCGGTAAAGCTCATCAGGTAAATGATAAAGGAGGAAGGTTATGAAGTACGCTTAGCAGCTATGCTAAGGTCAAGAATTTGCTTAGTATTGAAACTTAGGGGCGAAGCTGCTTACTCGATAGAGTAAGGAGCGGAAGTTTCAGTTAGAATGGAAAAACCAGAACAGCAACGTTCTTCATCGCCTCGCTTCTTTGTCACATTCACGTCAAAGCATCCACTCTTCGGATCACTTCTTACCAGAATATCAGCTTCTTTGGTGATAAAGAAATCATTTAAGCTTCTCTGGCATGAAGAAATAAGAGAAAAAAAAAAACTATCAGTCACAGAAAGAAGAGATGAAAGGAAAGGAACAAGACTTATTACACCAACGACTGATTCAACATAAACTGGAACACAGCGATCAGAAGCAGTGAATTCATTCCTAACGGGAGAGATAAATTCGACTCGTGATTTTCCATCTCTGATCTATTGGCTTTCTTGTAGAAAGTTCCTCCTACGGGAGTGATCCAACAAGTTACAAGGAAAGAGAATAAGGTATTTTTCTTTCCAATCTACAGCCCAGTGCTCTGCCGTAACTTTAGTTAGGTAAAGCCCGCTTCCGCACACTCTGTCATGTCCTCACTTAAACCTACACTCTTTAGCCACCGTAATTTCGCAGCTGGTAGAGGAGGAGGGTTGGCAAAGAGAGGAGTAGCTTAAAAGGTGAGGACAGTAACGAAGAGAAATAAATAACCATCACCACGCACGACTTCAAAGCATAACTAGTATGCGCTGGTCTTGCAAACCTATTGAAAAAGAAGGAGCATAACGAAGGTAAGCCTAACGTAAGTAAACTCTTCCACTAAAAAGAAGTGAGCAACTAGAAGGCAAGTGAAAGAAGGGACAGACGAATCGAGGTTCGCAGAAAGCTACTTCCAACAAACACTAACCATAGCTTTTCTTTGCTTCCAAGTAGGAGCTCGTGGTCGATCCACTTTACCACGTTGCACTGAACTATCCAATCCAAGCAAGCAAAGAAGTAGGGCAAGAACTAGCATTAAGCAAATAGGAGAACCGCTCATAGCTAAAGAATGGGCTAGTGCCAGCTCTGGTATGAACTGCCAAGAGCAGAAAGGTCACCAACTCCTGTTTTGACTAGTGAAGTTTAGCTTGTTCGCTTGCAAGTAAAGATAGGTATATTTTTGAGCTGGGTCAGTCACGAACTTACGAGCAGCTCATCTCTTTTCAAACACTGGTATAGTAGCTTCCGGAAACCCATCCCTGTACTATTGTCAACAACGTTTAGGGTAGCCTACTGCTAAAAGACTAACTTTGCCTCGTGCGTATGCGCCCTTCCTTTCGACTGGAGGAGCCTGTCCTGTATAAATCAGCCTATTGTAGTTCGCGGGAAAAAGAAAATAGTGCTTTCCATACCTCAACCGAGGAGGAGAAGCCAGGAACAATAGTTAACATAAAAGAAAGAAATCAAACCTGGAAAAAAAAGATCTCAGAGGATTCCTCACTTCCGATCAGTGTAAAAGACTGTCTTATTCTGTTGGGGTAGAAAGGTATTCGATCCACTTACTCCTTACCCTTTTGTCTTAGAACACAGTGGATCCTTTAGTGCGACCTACTACTTGACAGAACTTGGTGCCGAGGTAGAACTTGCAATGGATGCAGAGCCACAAAGGAGTAGGGAAAGGAATTGCTTCCCGCTAGGCTAATAAGAAAGAACTACCACGTTCTGGAGTCTGGAGGAAGAGCGCTTGTGCATGTGTGCAGGCGCGCAGCGTCTACGAATATCCAAGTTTTTCCCCACGGAGTTCTTGATGGAATCGAACAGATTCGGTTGGGTCGACCTTCTCCATTACCTAGTTGCCCTTCGAAAGAGAATCAGGGGAGGCTATGATGGAGATGGAGGTACACCACATGGATGGGCTCACCCAGAGGCAATGCCTGGTGTGGTAACTGATAGGTTCCATGAGGAAGACTGTGAAGCAGCCAACAATAAATTGGAAAAGCTGAAAGGCCCCTCTTCCTCTTCACACCCTATTTCTCTGAGTTCTTCTGAGGAGGAACCCACACCACCCAGGAAGGCTAGGAAGACAGGCAAGGCTGTCCAACAGGAAGAAGGGACCTCAACAGCAGTAGGCAGAGACAACAGCACTCCTGCCCAGGGGGATTCCAAGACTTCTGCTATCTCCTATCTCATTGCTCAGCTTCACGCGCGCTTTGCTCTCAAGGCGCTGCGGGGATCTTCACTATTGGTATTAAGGTTCCCCCTACTACCACTGAAGTGCATCTCTCTCAACAACAGTACATCAGCCCTTCTTCAGTCCAAGATGGATGGAGCTAAGCCCAGTACTACTCCTTTGGCTGCTGATGCCACTCTTTCTCGATGGACTAGCTGATCGATCCTGCAGCTTATCGTAGTTTGGTTGGTGGTCTAAAGTATCCTACAATTACTCGTCCAGATATTGCTTATGCTGCAGGTTGAACAGTTATAAGCGTCGGGTTTACTAATGCCACCATTCCGGGCTTCAGTGAAACCTTCTCTGGTGAGGAAAGAACTGAAAAAGGTCTTATCAACCGGTGAGTACAAAGGTAAGTTCAAGTATTCAACCATCTGGCATATTATCGATCGACGTATAAAACGTACTCGCTATGAAAAATTCCTATTGAGTCTGGCTGGTGCTTATGATGGCTACAGGATTTCTTTCCCCGCCTTCATGGACTAATTAATTGTCCTTCTATATATATAAATCATAGTATTTGGAAGAAATATGGTAAATGCTAGGGATGAAAAAGTCATCTTAGCAAGGCCACTTATTTACTATACGTGAAATTTCAGTTATATAACTTTGACTATTTCAGTATATACAAACGAGACTGAGCCCACATCAACAGTATTATCAAACTCCATTCTAGCAATAACCAAACTACGATGGTTATCTGATAGGAAAATACGTACATGAGGATGAATATCTAAGCTAGAGTAAAAAGCACGTAAAGTAAAAGTAAAGCTTCTGTCACGTAGTTCGTTTTGAAGAAAAGAGATTTGTATCATGATTGTTTATGTCAAAATCATGTTTATCTTTCATTTATGGTTAAGCAGTAGCACTAGGATACATATGAAAGTTACACAAAATAGAGGACCAGCACCGAAAAGACTGCATCGGCAAAGCCAAGTAATTATGAGGAATTCTCCGCTCTATTTGAGAGTCAAGGGGACACATTCACCCATGTACAGCACTTTGCATTTGTTTACTTCTTCTTTTCTGAGTATTTAACCTTTCGATCAGGACTTCCTACTAGTTTCGTTCCTACCCTAATCTTTTCCTGCCTGCTTCATTGACATACTTCGCTCCCATCCAAAAAGCACAAATGGACCGTCGAACTCCTCTTTCCTATTGGTTGAAAGAAAAGAATATCGGTGTCTAGTTAGCTCTATTCCTTACTACAAGTCATCTATCTCAGAGTTCTCCTTTGTTTGATACCTATGCCCTATGACCTACTTGAGCATATTCATATCCTGTTTCCTGAGAATCGAGTTTCCTTCCTAGCGGCGCCCCAACTTACCTATTGTTCTAGCCCTATTCTTTCTTTCTATTTTACATAAACTCATAGAGAGTGAGGGTAGACTGAAGAAAGTCAAAGTAAGAACTCATATTCGTTGAGTATAGGACCACTTGCCCCCCTATTGCTTGCGTATATGACCCCCTCTTTCCCATCCCCTTTCAAAAAGTCCAATCCTGGTACGGTTGTTTGCAAACCAATCCCTTCACCGCAGACACAGGGCCTTCCTTCTAAACTGAACCCTATGCTATGCCACCCGTAGCCATTGAATCTGTTAAAGTAAAGACTTCCGGTCTAGCTAGTTGTCTTTCATTTATCCCTCTTCCTGCTCAAGCTTACTTGGGAGTTGGTGAAGAGAGTTCTAGGGAGAAGTTACCCCCGGATTTGTACCAATCGAAAAAGTTGGTCGAGGGAAATCCATGAGTAGGACATTTTGACCGGTGTTTACTAAAAAAAGAGGACGGAAGCCTGGTTGGCTAATTGGTTCTTTCACACCCCCAGGCGTTGTAGGAACAAGCATTGGTACTTCACCTTGATTCATGGGCAATCCACCGCAATTAATAACCACCAACCTAGGAATCCACTGAGAAACATGACATTCACAACCAGAAGGTACCTGCCACTGGAATTGGAGACTTCCATTACTTTGGCCTTATTAACTTGGTAGTAGATCTGCTCAGCTACTCCAATACCCGCTTTCTTAAATACTCTACATCACTTTGTTCTCACTTCTTTCGGCTATATTGGATATATATATACTTTGAACACACCAAGGGCAGAGCGATATAATGAATAAGGTGCGTTTGGACAGATGTTTCGCTAATCCTAATTGGATTCTCTCTTCTTATGAGAATCTTATCAACCAGATCAAGACGATTTTATGACTTGTGACTACCGGCTGACTGTACTATTGAAGAGGAGCGCATTCTAATAAGATGAACGCAAAGACTGCAACGCTATCTCTTCGTACTGGTACTATTACCGCTTAGCACACGCGCTACTCGTATCGTCTCGTATCTAGTGAAATGAATGAATTGGTTCGAAAACGATATGAACGAATTGGATTGGAAAGTGCTTTCAGTAGGGCACGAAGGGCTATAAGGTTCCTGAGCAAGTCAGGCAGTATTGTGGGAGTCGTCATCAATAATTTAGAGGGCTTTCCAGGGAAAATTCCCCCTTGGCCTCTCGCGGTTCGCCTTTATTCTTGTTCCTGTTTTATTCTTTCTAGCGATGGATTTGTCAATGTACATGCACCCCAATAATGAACAGCACGCGGGACCCTCCCATAGTTCACAGGGCGATGTCTACACTTATGAACTAGAAGAAATGACAAAGGTTACAAACCAGATAGTAAAACTACAACGTGACTACAGAAATGAAGTGCCACTACTTCAGGGAGCTGATTTTCTCACGGCAACGGATCAGAAGCTCTGTTCTGTGCGTGGGACGCCCGAGTTCACCGCGTGCTTAACAGGTGTACAAGGGGAACTAAAGTGTATTGAGCTCGAAGGGAAGATACACAAAAGAATGTTTAAGCTGCTTTCCTCAGAAAAGGACGTCTCCACATTTTTCTATTCCACCGATGCTGAGCTTCGATCCAGCATAGTTACCGTAACCGGAGATTTCGATTATACATTTCTAAAAAATAAAAGCTTCGAACAAAATGAGTCTTTAGCTATACGCCAGGAAGAATTGCTGGAGTCTATTTCAAGATCGTCCACCAAGGTGGCAAAATGTGATATGATTTATGGTGTCTTACGTTATTATGTCCAACATGGACAATACAAGATTTGCCCGCCGTAAGGTTTAGCGGTAGATTGCCTGTAAAGGTTTGTGATTCGAGTTCATTTGTTGTATAATAGGAGGGAGTAGAAGTACTTATTTTGTGTGTGTAGTTTCTCTGTCTTTTGAAAAGTAGTAAAAAGACGGTTTTTATTACTTTTGACTACTGGTGATCCTACTTTTTTTCATTGATCGGGCGACCCACTGAGGGAAAAACCAAAGTAGGACGTTTTTACCGAGGTTTATTACTTTTTTCATACAAGCAGAAGTGTTTAAATTTGAGGTGCTATTGGAAGAGTTGCTTGCCAAGCTTAGTAAAGACAAAGAAAGAGGGCTAATCTGGTGCAAATCCGCCATTTAGGCTAAGCTCATACCGTACGAAATGCTCAGCTCATCCCTACCTAAATGAATGTATCGTGTTGGAATTCCAGAGGGCTTAATAAACCTAAGAGAATCAGGTTATTAAGGGAAGTTAGGTTGAAAGAACAAGTAGATATTTTGGCAATTAAGGAAACTAAAAAAGCCAAATTGAACAATAGGACTCTTAATAGCATAGCTCCTGGTTTGTCTCATTGGTACCATTTTACTTGTAGGACAACCTCGTGTAACACTTAAACCAAACGTTTCAGCATTTTCCTCTTTCTCTGCTGCCCTATCACTCCTATCTAAATTTACTTACTCAGGTTGTGCACTTGGCTGAGCGAGATCTTACCCTTTGGCATGAGAACCGCCTACCTACGCTAAAATCACTAATGCAGATGGCGGAAGTTAGTAGTTCTCCTCTCGGAGTATTATAAGTCTCTCTCACGCGTAGACCCTCAGACCTTCTCAGTTCTGCGGGAAGGATATGATCCCAGCTTCGCCTCTTTGATAGCCCGGGAATCCAACCAATGCAATAGCTTTTAAAGCATTAGTGTAGCAACCTCATAGCGAGCTCGTAACAAAGAAAGTAAACAATGCGCCACCCACAAAACCATGACTCGAAAGCAAAGCTAGATCCGTAAACACAATCAAACCAAGTTAAAGACATCGACAAGTGTTAGTAGGCAGGCCTAGATGAATAGGCAAGCAAATCCTGCCCTGAACGGATACCACCATACTTCATCAAGGAAGGGCCCCAGTGATATCATCGCTCATCCAATTATGAGGGACAACAGTAGTCTTTATGAACGACTCCCCTCCGCACAAGCATGCATATAGAAATGCCATCTGTATAGCTACCAGTTACGGCTAGCGTTGGACGACACTCCCCAGACACATTTATCATGTAGGACAGACGAGCATCTCATACTTTTGAATGAAAAAAACTTATGAAAAAAAAAAAATGATGACACAAACACAATCCATTCATTGTTTCATTTATGGTCATGTCCAATGCTTACTTGTGCTTGTGAAGAATATGTCTTCCTTATAGATATTAAAGTGGGGGGCTCTCGTCTCACTTCGCGGGTCTTATCGGAAGAAGAGTTATCTCCATTTTTTTCTGTGGAAAGAGAATTCTAATTTGTAAAAAAATGTGGCTTTCATCTACGCTGGAGGGTTTTCCTTATGCCGTACCCTAACTTGATGATTCTCCTTCTTTCTTCCTCATTCTTCAGACCGTCATTTCTCCATCCCCTATGTACAACGTCGGTTTTCTTTCTATATCAGAGGCTGCTGGAGCCGCTGCATTACCCCTCCTATATGCAATTCCCCTACGATGACATCGGAGTAACTGCTCATACACTCTTGATTGGTGAGAACCACTGTTTGGGTTTTCTAATCCTCCTTCCGGTTGCTCCGGCTGCGGTTGTTGGGGGTCATCCTCTGGTGGTGGGTCCCAGCCATCTGGGGACCAGTCCTCTACGTCCACCTTACACTCAGTCCACCTATTCCACCAATTAACGATAATGAATTCGGGCCAACGGGTCTCGACACCTCACCCATAACCTAAGAGTCCCCCTGTTACTTCCTCTTAAGTTGTCCTCACGAACACCAGCCAAAACACCAAACAAACTCATACACCGCTATAGCGAAGAAATGCGTCTCCCATAAAGCCAATGGGAAGTTTGATACCTTGATGAGAATCATATATGCAGGGAAAACGTACGGCCTGGAGGCATCACTGTATTCATAAATCGCTAGTTAAACTCGTGCAGCCCACTCTGGATTCGCTTGTATAACTTGTTCACGTCGGAGTTTATGTGGTAATTGAATTAGAATTGTTGAGGCCGAGTAGCGTGTAACAATGTAATCATCAGGGTCTCCCCCATATCGCTGGGCAAAATGCTTTTGTATGCCATGAACCGTCCAAATACTTGAGGTGGTAGTGACAGATATTGCTATTGTCTGGGCTATATCTTCAGACAGGCGGTAGAAAGTCAAATTTGCAGGGAAAGAAGTATGCGCAATACGGTGGTGCTTCAGTCTTTGCCGTATAATGCAAAACTCGAACTGAGATTTCTTCAGTATCAACGCTTATCGTTCCTCTAGGCTCGCTTGTAACATTAGTTAGTTAGACTCAACTCTCGTTCGGAACTAAATACATTACTCACTTATAGGCAGTTTGGCTCTACACTTGGCTACGTTACTCGTGCGATTTGCATACATCTGAGAACGAATGAGTGGAATGATAAGAATTTAGTACTTTCACTTTGTTTGAAGAGTGCAGAGCAGAGGATTCGCAATCTGAACTGGCGTGCTCGCATGACCACTAAAGAGATACAAACAAGCCGAGCTGGACATGTATAGCCAATACTGTCTACTCATACCAAAAAGCACCCTTCACACACTCGACATCTAAAGAGATAGAAACAAGTAAAGTCAGGCACGGGACTATAGTAGTTGCCAAGTCAAGCTCTTTATAGATAAGTCGCGGAACCCGAGAATATCCCTATTTATTAAACTTATACGCCCTTCTTTAGACTCACATGGATGGCCAAATTAACCGAGCCACTCCGACGCGAGAGGGCAGAACGCGCCGGAATAGAACATTGCTTTCTACTTGATTTGAGAAATTACATTAGTCCCTTTTTGACCTCTATCCACAGCTACCATACCACACAGTCAATATGGTCCAGAGTAGGTAGTGGAAAGCCCCGTGCTTCGCGTTATCTGTAAGCGGGTTGATCCAGAGAGGAATTAAGGCCGTGGCTTAGCCTATGAAAGATGTGGACAATGCTATGAAGATGAGATAGCTTCTTTGTTCGTAACATGCCTACGTTACTCACTGGGAGAAAGAGACATAGCTACGTTATTAGGGACTCTTACCTTGCCCAACTACCCTCATTATCAGATTCACCCACCCGTATGAAAACAACACCCTTGTCATTCTCAGGCTGGCTTGTCCCGGGAAAAGGTGGGGATTCTTATTGCTCCTTGCTAGCTCTTTAGGCAAAGCCAATCCAATTAATTCATCAAGATATTTTCCATTTCCAGGAGTGGAGACAGCTGGTTCGATGCTTATGCCACAGCGAAAGTTCAAGAAAGACATAAATGAGGGTTTCAATCCACTCGCAAATCTGTATCTATTTGATAAACTACTCACTTAACAGCTCCCGGTTAGATATATGGACTCCCAAATCAGTTGATTCAGTACGAGCTTACTAAAACACTTGAGACTACGGATCCACTCTCAAATCTGATATCGGGCTTTCACTAGTGATACGAGACCCAAGCTTACTACTTCTTACTTGGTAATACAAGAGATACTCCTAAGCCTGCCAGGTATTATCGATTTATGTCTTTAATTTTTATAGCTGGTAACGAGAATTACCCACATCAATGGAACTCTCGAAGCGAGCAAGCCTACTAACTCCCTAAACGAGCCAAGCCTGCCTAATAGCTTATAAACGACATTGCTTATTTGTGACTTTCAGTCTTACTTGCTAACTCCAAATCCGATATAAACTAATTAATCTCATAGCCCGTGCTTCTTTATGAGTATAATTCTTATTTCCAGCTTTTAATCTGCTATTAACAAGGCAGAACTCTATAACCGACTAACCAATTCTTCGTACGAAACGTAAAAGAGAATAAGCAAACTTCTCCTCTATAATCGAATTAACAGCACTCAAGCCGGTTCGGCTGAGAGTTTGACTAATAGCAGTGAGGACTCGAAAGAGCTTCCCCCTTCCCTCGGCCAACCCTTCACTTCAAAATCCACTATATATGAGAAAAGAAGGACTTAATCACCAGCGGGAGCAATTAGAGCAAAGGCAGCAGAGAACTAACTACCATATTATCGTAATGATAACAAAGAATTTATTTAATCATTTCATATTTACTATGCCTTTCTTTTTGACTTGATTTTGCGCTACCAAACTTGTTATAATAATGCATTACCAAGTCTAATAACTACAATCCTGGACACAGGTTCATGTCCATTTCAGCCTTGTTTCTAAAAAAAGGTACCATCCTTCTATAGAATTACTGTTATGCTCATTATTAATAAGACTTTAAATTTATCTTGTGAAAATCTTGGATTAAGTATGGCTGGGTGCCCGTTTTGATCGACAACGACAGCTTTTTTTTTTTTTTTTTTTTTTTCAAATGCCGCTGAATGCTAAATGTCGCAGCAAGCAGCTAGCCTACGGGGTTAAATAATTCCACGAGATCAATGATTAAAATCGCTATGCTTTAGTGATAGTGTCCGTGGAGAAGCGAGTTGCTTTGGTGAGCGTCAGGAAAGAATCTTACTAAGAAAGGAATGATAGATAGAGTACGAGGCATACTATTGCTAGCAGCGAGTCCCCTGCGGAGTGATAATATCCCGCAGTTGGTGAGCGGGAAAAAGATAGCAAGCAGTAAACTCTACCTCTGCCACGTCTTTGAAGAAGGAACGATGTCGTTAATATACCTAGGCGTACTGTATGTTTATATTTATTTTCAAAAGCTTTCCTTTAGTCTGCACTGTAGGGGTATCCGGGCATCAGCAGTGGTGGAAAGACCTGCCTTCTACCAGTAAATGAAGCACTCAACGAGGAAGGAGAGCTGTCACGAGAAGCGGGCGCTCTACTTTGTTACCTTGCTGGGGAGATCTTAGAATAATATATTCTTATGACTTCTAATAGTGGAAACCTGGCCATTGATGCGCGGATGAGAGACACTGAAAGCCGGCGCTGTTTTAGATCACGAAGATGTGTCGGCGAGGTTCGGGATAAGTACACGGGCCCACTAGCACCCAGATTTAGCCGTTATACTACGCAAAATAGTTTAGTGAGATTGAACTCAAAACTGCATGAAATAGCGTTTTCTACCCGCAAAATAGTCGCTTTGGTTCTCACAGCTCTGAGACCAGAATAGATTTATCATAGGGATAGAGTTATTATTTGAGAAATGATTTTAAGGGCAATAACCAATGTGTCTCCGCACTTCTACTTAATATAGGCTCTAGTCTAACAGTCTTTGTTTACAGCTGTCTCTAGCTAAGCATCTCCAACTAACTACTAATTAGAAGCTGATGTTCTCCAGTAGTTGTCAGACTGGATGCAACTCATGCTGTTGATGCCGGTTAGGGAACGCTCAACAAGTAGGCTTGTTAGGAGTAGTTGCAAAAACAAGGAATAGGCAATCCAGCCAGCTTCACTAAATGGCTTAGGAAAGGGATTTACGGAAAAGAAGCAATGGATACGGCTTTCATTGCGTAGGCAAAGGATAAAGAATAGAGGAAGCATATACACTATGCCATTAACCATTGGCTAGAACTCTTACCGTTCATCAACCGAGTGAATGAGGAGTCCCCACCGGGAAAAATGGTAGGAACTTTAAGAAGGGTGTGAAAAATAGAAATATGAATAAATCAAAGACCCGGGCAAGACATCGAATCGATCCAACTTAGACCAAAAAGGATAAAGAAGGGAGGAATACCTTATTTTGGAAAATAGCTTATCTGCCTCAAAATTTAAAACATAAAATAGTGCTTCTGTTGTGTCAAACTCGGACAACATAGTATTCGAGCAACACAACCTAATAAGAAAAATGAAACAGCTTGATAGTTGAATACACGGGTAATAAAAAAATGGGGGTTTACCCGTAAGTGCACTGGTTGATCCAGCTCCAGCTAACACCTGATCTTCTCAGTGGAAGTTGCATCACCAAGAAAGAGTACTGAAAGCTTTTTCGAAGAAGTTCGGAGGGAATACAGACCATATTGTCCGTCCGAGTTCATTTCTGAAACGTGGTCGTATAAGGAAAGCCAAATGTCGTTACAAGCTACACAAATAAAAAACAATGTTGAAAAATATCATGAATATACAACGAGAGAAGTATGAGTTTTTTTGCATATAAAGGGAGCTCTAACCTAGCTATGACTACTAACCCTATTTCTAAGCGTACTTATCCTGTGAAGAAGCATCACATGATTAAGTGTGGTGATAACCGACCTTCTGTCAAGTGCCGCTCTCTCTACATGCTTAAAGGACAGCCGTGGTACACTCGTAGTAACTCCTGCACGTACCAAAAGAGAAGAAAAAGAAAGTGTCTTCATAGTTTTCTATCCAGTCTGATATCGATGATTGCAATCAAGGGATTCACCATGGTAAAATTCCTGTATTAAAGTTTCAGAACGAGGGTTGGTACTCATATCCAAACAACAGATTTGATCTAGCTTAACCTGGGATTTTAAAATGCACCAACAATTGAACTTGGAAACACTTAACAAAATGGATGATGTTGTTTTCGGTAATGAAAGAAGGTACTGACCTCGGCTTATAGTTTCAGCATTCATGGCACTTTCTTTTTAGTTTCAGTCTAATTTTATTTTTGTCAAATATGCGTCTAACAATCTATGAGTTACTCTCGGTTGCTAATGAGTATGCTCAAGCAGAGTTAAGACAGGCAACCTGGATGAAAAGGGCAGCCAATCTAATACCATTATTCAGCTCCGGTTCCAGTGACTGAAACCACTTAATTGCAGAAGATCCCCACTACTTATGTTAAAAACCCTATCTAAAGAAACCCAACCCAGTAGCCAGTCTAAGAATAAGTCCAATCTGACAAGTGTGCTGTTCAATGCACCACTTGAAGATATTCTGATGACTTTTAAGGACAAGTCCTATTTAAAGAAACCAGAGCCAGGGATAGAGCACCAAATCAGTGAACCAAAGCGCATTCTATTCTAACTCCCGCACAAAAGAGAGTCTGCTAATCAAAATCGTCTTCTGTCCTGGATGCCTTATTGTGAATTTTAATTTCTCTATTGATTATTTACTCTTGATGGCTGCAAGCGGCTAAATGGAAGCAGGCTATGTGACTATAAAGTAAAAGAGGCACGGGAAAGCCTTCACAGATCGGAGTGCCTCACTGTCAAATACTTTTTCTACTGGCTTACTCATTTCTCTTTGTATCGAACGCGCCTTATAATAACCAAAATTTTGATGTTCCTCATTCCCGCTTGGATCACTGACTAAAAAAAACTACTAGTCGTTCAAAATCGCCGAACGTCAAAGCCGGCTTGAGTCTCTGCATTGTTTTCCACCTGGAGCTGGCTTTGGCCATTAAGACCCTGGAGAGTGAGAGGAAGCGTACCCCACCAAGCAGAATGCGCCTGATTAGTGACTTAGGAGCGAACGAAGTGAGCTTATAACGACTTGAAAAAGAAGGATGGATTCTTCCTTCGCCCAGATATGAGTGGACTCGGTAGACTCTTCATGCCTCTAAACGAATAGTTTCGTACTACGAAGATTAATATCAAATTCCGCCTCATAAGTCACAGACCTCAAAAAATGAAATACTATAACATAAAAAGAGGTACGTACAGGATATGAGTTTGGCCAGGTACCAATTGCGTTAGACCTACCTTTGTGTCAGCATGGAAAATATCTCCGCGCGTGCAGCTTCATCTGGTACACCCAGTGCTATCTCCCGGTCAAACCTTCCTGGCCGGCCGTCTCAGTGCCTGGTCAACCGCATCAGGTCTATTTGTCCTGGCAAAAGCATTAATCGGCATACGTTACACCATCCGCGTCTGGAAGTCTTTCGTATCATCAGCCCAAGGTTAGTAAACAATGGTACAGGCATTCAACCTGCAAAGGATTGGTTTTCTAAGTTAGAGGAGCGGGTTCGTGACCCGACCCTACCGATGAACCAGTTGCTTTGGAAAGTGGAATAGCTATTAAAAGGAGCCCCATCTCTAATACGTAAATGTGCGTTTAACCCACCTTGCGAGCCCTACCTAATGAACCTCGAAAAGGGGCCGGAATGGGAATCGAGACGCGGAGTGAATATAAAAGGCGCGAAGCGATCGGGAGCCCATCTGAGTTGAATGGTCCGCTTCGCTTGTACAGGAGAAAACTTCGGGCGAGCCACCCTCTATAGACCTTCAACATAGAGGCAAACCCGGGAAAAGGGGGATTTTCTAATAAACGAAGTTGGCCTCTTGATACTGTGATATGGTTAAAAACTCAATCTAAAAAGAATAGAATCAGATAGTCGAGCGTAAGGACTAGTTCATCTCCCCGCGGGCATAGAAAATCCAAGTCAGGAGAACCAACTCGATCTACTCCTGCTATCTCCTCATAAAGAGCTCATTGCCCACCGATTCATTCACTCTTCTGGGTGAATTGCTTACCCGCTCTGCAGGTTTATGCGCTCGGAAACATCAATTGGGTTAGCGGCTCTACATCGGTTCTACTCGAAAATCTAAAAAACGATTCAATCTTCCAAACCATTCTTTCTTTGGGCTTGGCTTAGTGGTCAAGACAGGTTTCCTAGCTCTTGTCTTTTGGGTCAAGGTGGGACTCTACCGCTCTGACTTATATCCCTTTCCCTCATCGATAAAAACAGAACTGACTAATCCTAAGTACGGACCGAGGGATCGGATTGTAAGCTCACTGCAGGTAAGACCGCAAGGGCCCTTCTTACCATCGATGTATAAGCTCTATCACCTATAGGAATTAGATCTCTGGGATAGTCCTCAATGAAAGAAGCGAAATATCTTAAAGTTGAAGGACTAATGAAATGCCCTTTCTCCCGGTATAAATGCATTTTTCTCACTGGTCAGACTTCCAAAATAGACTTCTCTGAAATGGGGGATAGTCAGATGGTGATCTTTCCTCAGATACGTTCTTTGGAAGAGAAAGTGATGAAGATAAGCGAATTCTAACTTCGAGTTGTCTAGTTGGGGCTTGCTTCTTGTGATTAACCAACCTATTAATTGCTAGGAACTCAATCTTGCCCTTTTCCTATTGAAACAGAGTAACAAACTTATCCGCCCTACTGAGTAACTCGCCATTAAAGGCAAAGCGTTTCTTTTAGCTTATTGGACTTTCAGAATAAAAGGAAGAGCCTGCTTTCCAGATCAACGCCATTCCCCTGGGTGGGCGGGCTTTACCAGTTGGAAGTTTATAAGGATAGAAAAAAACTAATTATTTTTTTTAGGGACTCAATGAAGCTTCTTCCTGGATAACTAAGCTCGCTAGCTCAAAGTCTCTGCCCTGAACTAGGGGCTGAATAAGGGTTAAGTGGATCATGCATCAGTGGGGATCCATAATATAGCAGAGAGGAAGGAGGAATTGCTTGGCTACATGAAGCAAGATATCATCCTGCTGGATAATGCTTAAAGCACAAGATATCTACAGGTCTTAATAAAAGATCGATATAACCAATAAGATTACTTTATCCTCTCTAGCGCTCTCAATCTTTAGGCTTAGTTATTATGACGACTCCTATATCCCTCCCAAACAGGAATAAGGACCAGTGCGTTCGTCATGGCTGGGGGTAACTAGATGTGTACATGCCTAGAGGTTCGAATCTATTATATTAAGAGATAAATTAAATGTACCCTTTTGTGATGAAAAATTCACCTATGCCTATTGGTAAGCCTACCGGGAATGGTAATTTATAGGGGGTTCCTATAGTGAAGAGTTTCAATACGCGGAGTCTATTGGCCACACGGTGAGGAGGCCGCCTACCTATAAGGGGCTCTCTTTATGAGAAGGGATATGGCATGTTTTCAGCCTTTGTGACGGATCTGTATAGTAATCGAGGTCAAGCCAAGAAAGATAGAAATAGTGGCTTATCATATGTTTATAAGATCCTAATGAACAGCTTGTATGGTCGGTTTGGGCCCTTGAAGTACTCTAACTGAAATCTACGACGAGGTTCGCAGGAAGTCTTGATGTTAAAAGGCTTTCAGTGGGCTCACCCTTTGGAGGGAGCTCTGTGGCTATGCTCATATCTGTCCTATGACACAGAGACCTCAGAATATTCTAACCAACCTCGGTGCAAATCTCAGCAGCAATTACAGCTCATGCGCGACTCCAGATGTACCCTGATATAAGCCTTGAGGATTGTTACTATACTGATACGGACTCTGTTGTACTTAGTGAGCCACTCCCTGATGAGTTAGTATCCTCCGATGAGATAGGGAGGAAGTTTCAACTAGAATATAGAGTTCCGGAAGGGATCTTCTTGGCTCCTAAGAGCTATTGCTTTATTAAAGAAGGTTTCAAAGCTCCTGGTCCACAAAGGAGCAGCTAAGCACCATGTGAGCAGAGATTTTTACATAAAAAAATATGAAGATATGTCCGCGACAAGAAGAGTGCAAGTTCTAAATCCATTCCGTGTGAAAAGGAAAAGCATGACAGTAGAAGAGCAGTTGTCTTATTTTCTACTTGGAAAGAATAATGAAAACGATCTATGTATCCCTGTGAAGCGAAGCGTAATCTAGCGCAAGATTATCAATGAGCGAGCATGGAAGTGGTAGCACACAGGTTAGCGTGGAGTAGTAAGTAGAGCTTCGTTCATCTATCTGTCCACTTGGTAGTAGGTGAAGCAATAGGTTCCTTCCCAACAGCTATGATGCGAGAGCTTTCGCCTTTGAAGAAGGTTTCGAAGAATAGAAGAAGTTCGTTCCATTAACACTAGCGAAATGCAAAAAAAGACACTATTTATGAGAAAAAAGAAAAGAATAATCCAAACTAGGCTGGCTCGCTCCTGTAGCTCGCTGGCTCGTTCATCAATCCAAAAGCTGGGTCGAGAAATTCACTATTTTCGCTATAGGTCTGGAGTTACTTGAAGGAGTTACGGAGCGGAATCGCCTGATCGAACAATTGCAAAGTGAAAACACTTGGGTATCCGAAGCATGCCGAGAGATACAGAAGCACCTGGCCAAGAAGGGGCTGTGGTCTGGCCCTACTGTAAAAGAGGTTAGTTCTTCCAAAGAGAAGAGCGTCCAGGCCAGTGGAGGTGAAGCAAAGAAAAAGACAAAGTCTAAGGGCGAAAGCTCGAAGACCAAGAAGTCTCACAAGAAGAAAAGTAGCAAGAGGGAGAGCTCTCACGAAACCGATGATGGGAGCGATTCAAGTGAGGGAAAGCTTCGGCGCATCAGTCAATTCATCCCTGATTGGTGGACTACTCAAATAGGATTGATTTTCTAGAATATGCGACAAATCATACACCACTTTGCCTTTATATGCTTTATAAGATAAACACTATTTTTTTTTCGGGCTACTAGCAGCACGACCTCGCTACCTCCCGAAGCTGCCCAGTCACACAATGCAGTCGGAGCTAGAGACGAGGATGGACCTGGCTTAGCCAGAATGGACCAAGCGTTGCAAAAAGGAACCTACCCCAAGCGGAGCATCAACTATGAGAAACATGCTCCCTTCAGCTACGAAGGAAGGAGGAGACTGTAATAGAGATAGTGAGAAAGACATAGAAAGAAAAACTTAATACGACGTCATATTTTTACCTCTAAGAGAGAACTTTGCCAGAACTAGAGCCCTAAAACACGTTGAAAGCTTAATCCCGTAGCACGACGAAAAAGGAGCAAGAGTCGTTGTTTTTAGGTAGGAAAAGGTGTGGGTCAATTTGTATGCCGTAAGCATAGCCCTGGAAATATTGAGAATGAGAGATTGCTCGTACTAGAGGCCCGGGTAGGGATGCCCCCAAATCTTACCATTCCTTTGAGGATGATCAAGCAAGGTGATTTGGCAACAACTAAGACGACTTTATGCCAGAAGGATGGCGCACCAGAATCCCTCGATGATGATGACGAGGATCACCGTCGTCCGATTATCATTGAGTTCTGTGGGAGAATTTATGCAGTCACAGACTCAGATTATGATGAGGAAACCCCCTATTCTTCCCAAAATAAGAGGCTAGTGATGATCGATAGACTGAATTGAAAAAAGAGGCCAGGCCGCCTTTCTTTCTTTGGGTAGGTGGTAGCTAGTGGTGAGCTTAGAGACTATGTTACCATTTCCTGGCGCGGTTACTAAACTCGTCAATAGTGTCTGTAAATAAGTTTGTAGTTTTCCACATATGTTGAATATTTCCTTTTTCTCTTGATTTCATTATATCATATATAGTGTGTATTTTCTTTTCGTCTGGTAGAAACGAACCGGATTCGAACCAGATAAGGCTCATGACCTCCTTCCAAGCGTTTCTTTTGATAACCCGGTTCGACACTGGCGTGTCTACATCCGGGCATCTCCCCTCCCTGATTTTCCCTTCCTCTTTCTCCGCTTCCTCGGTTTAAATGGAATCTTTTACCGCTGGATAAGCCGAGAGTTCAAGAGATGAGAATAAGGATCCGGATGCACTTCTTGAAGAGGGAATAGCAGGCGAAAGTCTTCTTTGGCATTTCCTCTATCAATCCGTCCTAATCCAGTTTGTTGCCACTCACCTTAGAACCAAGCTTATTCCTTCTCTTAGCCAAAGTTAGCCAAGTTAAGTGAGAGTAGTTCTGTTAGGCCTTACGTTAGGCTGACTCTTTCAAGGCAGTTACGGGAGTGAAGGTTGCCAAGTTCTCTTTTAGGTGGACGCGGATCAATGCTCGCTGTTTGGCGATCGGTTGGCTCAGTCGTGGTGTTATTAAATGACAAAACCAAAAATTCCTCCTCAACCCTCTTCAGAGAGAGAAATGTATGGAGATTGGAATTAACAATAGCATCAGCCCGCATATACGCTGCTAGCATCCCATTCACTCAGCGATCTTCTAAAGAAAGTTCAAACTGCTTCCCTTAGGACGAGCTTTTAGGGCAAAGTATAAAGAGCTTATTTATTCGTCGATAACAAGCCACGAAAAAGCTTACACCAAAAAGGGAAGATTCATATAAGGTTAACTTAAAAGCCAGTAATATAAACAGTATCCCGGCAACAAATAAAAAGTATAAAAAATCCCTAATAGTAGCCTGCCTACCAACTCTGTCTCTCTAACTCAAACTAGCTGCCGGTGCTCAGCTGGTTAAGACTGATACTAGCAGCGTAGAAGAAAGAACTTAAAAACCGCCACTCTTACAGAGCGAATTGGCCAAGGAATAGTCGTAGTCTATAAAAGGATTAGTCTATAACTGGTAAAAGTCTATCTCTTTAGGGGCGTTAATACAAGCTAAGGTCACAAACAATCCATATATCGTATCCATGAAAAAATACTCTAACAGAATCCGTAACAGACTAGCTTAGTACCCGGAACCATATAAGTTGTTGCAGAGTGTTTGCAGGTTCAACCAAGGGGTTTCGCCAATACAGCTATTTCAAAAGCCACCCCCTTCCCCTCGTGCGGGAGGTTACCTACTCTACTCTCTATCCTACTTTACTGTCTAACCTACTCAAAAGTTAAAAGCGGAACAACTATTATTAAGTTAATAGCTCTTATCTGATCTCCTCTTATTAAGCTCTGCTCTCGGATACTGATCTGGTACTGCTGGTAATAGAACTGATTGTGTTAGTCTAACAGAAACCGTGGAATCATAGCTTCGCCCGTTCTCTTGTCCTAAACCAGTTCCCCTAACCTAATAAACTGACCTAACCTCCTAACCTAAACTCCTTGTACCTAATAAACATAGGTAAGAAACTGGAACCCATATCCTTTTTCCTGTGTCAGATCTTTTGCAGGTTATACCCAACCCACATGCAAGTACAGGAAAGGATCAGTAAGCTCGGCACCTTCGTCCTCATCCACACCTAAAGGTACTTTCAATGATAGAGACCAGATACCTTGATAGTGAGTGCAAAGTAAAAGGGGTTTTGCAATTACCTACCCATACCTGTTTTAAATTTGTCTTTACCCACGAAAGCTGTTTGAGTATAGCTTCTTTAGGTGCCGTGGGGTGTGGGATTAATCCAACAACCCCAGTCCAAATATTAGTTCGAAATGAAGGTTGGTGCATGCATGACTGTCTAAACCGCTATGCAAGTCATACAAGAGGTAAGCCTGTGAGAAAGGACTTCCTTCGGATCGAATGAAATAAGGGCCTCCTAGCTAACCAACTTTTTTCTTTGAGTTGTGCTAACAGATGATAACCAAGTTCCTTCATAAAATGTTATTCGGGTAAGAACTCTGAAACTGCTAATTTTCTTTGCTGTGGGTTGTTGTCTGTGGCCAAGGTCACACCGCTTGAGGTGGCTGTCAGATGCAATCCGCCATAGTCTTGCTCGTCTATCTATTATGTATGGTTTTTGGATTTGCAAACACTCTTTCTCCGACAAAAAGCAATTGGATTTGATAAGCACGAAATGGTCTGAACCCACGTACACTAGTGGCAAATATCTTTGGCATGCCAATGGAAAAGAAAAGGCCATGTTGTGCCCAATTGAGTAGTAAAAATTCCTTTAGAACGTTTTTAAAATAGAACAATATAAGGTGGGTCTAAACACCTGTGTACGTGATTAGCAAACGGAGAAAGGCATTCACTGGTGCATGAGTCCCGTTTACTGCTCTCTCCTAAACCATATATATATTTAACCTATAAAGATGTACCTTGACCGGCCTCTAGTAATTTCTAGATCAAACCACTTTCCTCACTTGCTACGACTAGCTGTCAGAATGCACCTTTCCCGCGCATACATAAGCCCAGCACAGCACTTCGGTAATGGATCCTTTGTGTAGGTGAGGGGAAGGTTCCCCGCTTTTATCCTAGATAAGCGCGAATCGGGGTGTAGTAGCCGAATTTGGAAATCAGTAAAGGCACGGACTGTGCAGGAAATAGCGATCCTATAAATCGATTTTTATCATGATATACAACATCATCCGGGTTGGACTGTGGGTCTGCAACTCACACGGGCAGGCGTGGTCTGATGCCTATATACAACTCTATCTCCGGGAGATTTTCTTTGGTTTTGGAAGCGTTGGCTAGATCTAATTTGGGCTTACCCTGTTTGTTTGAATAAATTCAACAGGGGATTAGGACGTTGTGTTCTTAGCTTTTGGAGCTGAAGGATGCGGTTGAAAATCTATGTGGCAATATGCAATTAAAGTACCCCCTTGCTTTCTTAACAGTAAAAGATTCACAGAAGAAGGCATAGGCTCATAGGCTTGCCCCCTCCATTTTTCTCATTTACATAAACGAGATATTCTCTAGCCCGGATTTCTGGATAGCGTTGTATCCACATAATACAAGAAACTTCTCACTCAGCCCGTAACCATACAGTCACAATCTCAGCTCATAAGTAGCAGACTTCTTCCTAGCAGTACTCCCCCAGGTACTACTTTGAATAGTCCCCTATTTATAGCATGCGTATGTAGCATTCTAACTCCATATGGATCCATAATAGTTAGTGAAGGAAAAACTCTTAACGCTGGCCAGCTTCTCTCTCTTTTCTTTCATCTCTTTTCCACCTTTGCTGACATCCAGCATATTTTCATACACTAATTTGATAAAATCTTTGATGTCTCCTTTACCCATGAAGAGAACTTCATTCTGAACTCTTTTCTTCCTCTAAGAATAGAACTTCTTCCTATATCCATGGTCATAGAACCCAGCTTCGCGCAGCAGACTCTCACCCACAGAGCAGCCTGGTAACTGTCTTACGTTCCTGTTTAGTTCAAAGTTAGCCAAACCCAACTCGTCACTGATGTGGAATAGTGGATTGGTCATTTCTAGTCCGGCGGCCCAGTCGCACACCAACTCCCCCAATGAGCAGGTAAGATTGGTGGCGTTCTTCACTTTATCAATCTTTTGTAGATTGGAGTCCATAAAAACACTCCTACATCTTGGAGTCAGCGCAACATCGGACACCATCCAAAATTCCTTCCACCCCAGTCTCCTCAAATTTACTGACCAGCTCGCTAGTCCACGAGTCGCCCTGAATGAAGGCCCTAATAAGATTCTCTACGGCTCCGAGCTTGCAAGCCAGCCCCACGAGTGCCTTCTACCTGCGTTCAGGTGTGGGTAGACATTTGGCCAGTTTCCTACCGGGGGTTCCAACAAAAATAACATCACACTCTGGAACTTCTATATGATTATTAAAAAACTTCTTAGCGTCTCTAACCACCGCTCAGACAGAAGGATACCCCATATAACTCAACTCCATTGACTGAATAACCAACTGATAGTGTCCTCAGTATGTTGACTCCCTTCATGAAAAAAATCGTGTAATCCTCTTTTCCCGAGATAAAACACTACCGGCATTTCACCTTTCCCGGCTCTCCCTCCTCTTTAATATTTTAAACTATACCAAGAATCCCCCTTTCTAGTAAAAATTATAACAATAGCTTAGCAATCGATAACATATCTTTCATCAGAGCTTTTATTACCATGCCTTCCCAGAGATAGCCTTAATCAGAACAAGGCAATTCCTCTCAAACCAGAGCAATTCAAAGCAAACCCTACCGAGGCAGAGACAAAGATAAAAGAAAAGTAGCTAAGTATTCCACTTATCAGCAGGATGTTACAACATTTCTCACTCATTTTTATAGTGTCATCGAGAATGATGAGTTTATTGATAAAGCGTACGTCGCACAAGTACAATCCACTAATAATGCTAAGTATAGAAATCGAGTCTTTCCGTTGTTGGAGGAGCATCGTAGCCTAGTGAAGAATACAGAAGCAATTTTCGGAATGTATCTACTTAGCTTGAAATTACAGGTGAGATCTTAAGGTTGAATCCCTCTGTCCGGTCAAAGCTCTTTCTTTCGTGTAATGGTGAGCTTGGAAGAAAGGGAAAACCTGAGATAGGACGTCTCTCGGTAGGCGGATCAACCATTTGTATTACTTTCTACTAGCCAAGCTTAGGAATAAAGACCAAAGTAAGCACGCACGGTTCCAGCCGGGCCAACCAATCCAGGAAAGAACGTTGAAGGTATATTGGAGTTTTGCCTGCGTCTCCCGTGCATCAGGGAGAGTCATAGTCGAAAGGGAATCAGGGTAGCAGCCCTCTATTGAGGGGCCAGCACTTTCACCTCGCTCTTCCTCTTTTCAATCCTTGCCTAGTCCTAGATAGGAAGGAGGTGTCAGACTCAGAATCAGAAGATGAGGATGAGATGACCTTGAGCCAGAAATTCGCTCTTCTGAGGGAACAAGCTCTAGAGGCCTTGTGGAATAAGAGAAGATTGTTAGTAGGATAGGGGAGCAAAACTAGAGAGTCAAATGTGTCTACTGCAGAGTGTTCTAGGCCCTAGAATCCTTCACTAAACCCCCTCATGATCATTCCAGCTCTGGAGACTGAGGAAAACCTGCTGTACCAGCAATCCCAGATACTACATTCACAGGAATCCATGATGCAGGGAGAAGTAAATAAAAGGAAAAGGGTAGATGGAGAAGTGAGAATAGAGGATGCTCCTGAAGGCATAGGAGCTGTATAGGTAGGTCCCTTATAGAGTAGAGGAGTTGTTTGAACCTTTCAAAAGCCAGCTTATAGTTTACACGCCCCTCTTGCTCCAGAATTGTGAGAAGGATAAGGGTACTGCAGATGATTCAAGGAGAAAGAAACTCCAAAGAGCATGCAGAAGTGCGCTTTTCATTGTTTAGGCTACCAGGTAGTTGTTTGTTTCACGGGAATACAGGATTACCTACCTACATTTTAGGTTTCTTTACTAAAAGAATTTCTATTATCCGGCGGAAGGAGGAAATGGAAGCAAAAAGACTGATGTTGAATGCACTTAAGCTCCAATAGTGTCTGTTGAGAGAAGTGGTGAGTGGCAAGCTTCAATCTAGATGTGGAATTCCTTTGCTTTGGTCTTTGTGAAATGGAAAAGTGCTTTGCCCCGCCCCTGACACTTATACAGAACTTCGTACCTTTTCCTTCTATACCCACTTGAAAGAAATTGGCTTGACTCCAGCAGGCAATGGCAGAAGCATTTCTACATCTTTTTTCAACCATCAATTCCCTAGCGCTCAATCCCTTACTTTTGGAGTCAAATATTTATTGCTTCACTACACTCTAAACTCCAAACTTTATACACGTCCAACAAATATATATTCTTGGTGGGTTATTTTTAGCATACGTTTTATTACTTGAAACACAATCTCTAGACCAAGGAAGGGCTTTAGGAGGGAGCTTTGCTTCGTTCTGCTCTCATTTCCTGGAATTCTCATAGGCTATTTAACACAGTGTTGTTGCCTGATTGACCAAAAGCCATTTCCGGGGCTTAATTTAAAACTCTGTGGGGTTAGTGACTCTCCTTGGGGTGAGTGGGTTATCACGACGAAGACGAATTTCAAGACTGGACTTAGCGATTGACTTACGAAGTGGATTTACTTACCCGCATTTCCGAATTGATTTCCTTTTGCGTGCATTTCATCTTTGAATGAGTAGTTGCGCTTTTACCAAACTGATTGGACTTAGTTAATTACCAGGATGGAGTGCCCTCTTTTGTTTTTCGTTTCCGAACAGAATAGAACAACAGACCAAACGCGCCTATGATTTCCAGTGGGTTAAATTCCTAGCTTTGGGCATTGAATACGAGGTTTGATTAGCACTTAGAGCATTGTCTTACTAGGAAAGACATGGAGGAACAAATTCACCACGGAATCAGAGAGTACAATGTATAGAGTTTTGCTGCTCTAGCATTTATTTCTGATAGAGTTGCGACCTGGGCTCAGAAGTCCATAGCTTGTTCACTTGCTTGTTTACTTCTAGCTGTTAATTGGGGCTTCGTATTCTATCTCTCGCTTATAAGATAGCAAGCCAGACATAAGATTGACAGGTCGGGTCAGCTTCTCGTTAGGCAGGCTAGTATCCCTAGTTGTAATTTAAGTGAGAAATCTGTTGTTAGCTTGGAGTTTACCTTGTTTTAGTTGTACGATATCAGTTGGCCGAGGCTTGTTGGTATTACCGGGTAAGATAGAAGAATGAAACTCACTTATCAGTATTCGATTAGGCGTGCCCCTGGTATGGAGCTGTCGATCAGTCTTAATAAGAAGAATACAAGTCAGCAGATAAGAATACCAGATAGAAATCCGATTGCAGGGCGTAAGTTAATATGCCAGTTAGAAGTTTGAATCCCAGCCCCAAGAAGACAAGCTAGATACCAGATTGTAAGCGGAGAATGCAAGGCCTATCTGTCATTATCAGTAGTCGTTTCAAAAGCTAGTTATCCGTTTTCATTCCAGCTAGAAGAATACCGGTACCACGCACGGTAATAGGAGTTGCAAACCCGTAGAGAGAGTTGCATTATGGTTGCTAAGATTACAAGTCAGCTCTAAGGTTTGGAAGTCGTGGTTTATAAGTCGTGTCTATAGTTTGATTTGTAGCTTTCAGATTGAAAGATTGGGTGTTGTTTACATAGCATTAGCAGTAAGCTTTAAACTCAGAAATAAGAGTCCAAGACTCGCGTATTAGAATCAAAGTCAGCTATTGACTTTCCGTATCGATAGCTTAATAAGTGCCCCGACTTCTCTCTACCGTTTATCAGTTTGCGAGTAGCAAATAAGCTTTCAAGTGAAGTTATAAGGTTGCAAGCAGGCTTTTTCGTGTCCTCTTTCGCTGTCTTAACAGCATCATAGACTGTTTTACAAGGTTGCGAGCCATAAATAAGAAGAAAAGCAGTGATTTAGGTTGTCGTTGGCGTATCGCCTTGTTAATTATCCCTCTCGGCTAGAGTCTTTTACCAAGCAGTAAGTGAATTAGCAGATTGAAGTGAAGTAGAAAGATTCAAAGTAGGTGATAAGCTTTCAAGAGCTGCTGTCGTACCCAAGCGCTTTTAGTTCTCGGTATCAGCTCTCAGGTTTCGAGTAAGCAAGTAGGTTTCGTATCGAGAGTATGGAGCTTTCATATCTACTGTTTGACCAGCTCACAAATAAGATTGCCAGTACAAAATAATAATTGCGATCGGGTATTCGGTTCCGTAGTAGCTGTTAATTATCTCTGTCACCTATAACAATTCAACTGATAAATCAGAATAGCAGGCCTAGTAGTTTACGTATCGGCTATTGCTGTCTCGGAGCTATAGGCTTTTCCTTCTACTTAGAATTTGGTATGCCGTTTAGAAGCTTTCAAGCCCGACATCTGATTCTAAGTCAGCTAGACCAGCTAGAGGAGTCAAAGTACGAGATAAGAATGAAAGTCCTGTAAGCCGACTAGTAGCCATGCGTATCACCCAATAACGATACACCTATTGCCATGAAAACTCCCCCTACGACAAAGAATAAATTCACGATGATACTATCTTCCGAAGAATGAATTCCAAGTGCTCTCTTTTAAGGTGAAGTAATGACTGAGTCCATGCTTGTCCACCGGAATGGCTTACTTTATCTTCCCATCATCTCTATAATTTTCTTTTCTTGCTAACTTCACAGAGACGGAGATCCATGGTAGAAACCTTTTTTCCTCAAGCCAAGCTCAAAAGCTGGAAACGGAGACATCCTCCCCTCTGGAAATGCACCTTTCTGTTCTGGTTCACTTGTGACAATAGTGCGTTAGGCTCGAGATAGCCATTGTTTTAACCGCTGCGCGCCTCACAACACAAGAAAGAAGTGCGCACTATTTAAACAGGCCGGTACTACTTCCGCGGTGATGAAGTAGACCTCCCCCTTCAGTCATTTGTCGCCTTGGTTCTTTTTCCATTGCGACATCATCTCCATTTTATATCTAGCGATTACTTAGAGCAAGAGCATGGTACTCGTATTAGTGAACTATCTCTTCGCTCTTTTTAAAGGGGTGAAGCGGAGTCTAGGCTTCACTTCTTGCTGATGAATTCTCAAAGAGACTTTGCAATTCAGATCGCTAGGTTGAATCTCAGGTGGACTCTCTTCGTGTTCACCAATCGGGGTTTGAGGTTCTAAACCCTATTCTTGAGGAGTTGTATCACTTGGAGAGAGAGTTCAAACAAAGCCATGCCGGCCCGTCTCAAGGAAGCCACTGCTACTTTAGAGGCCATTTGCATGTCTTTTGAAATTGTGGGAGAGTAACTTTTATGAAGTCTATGACTCGTTTTCATGAAGACAAGGCTGAGAGTCTTCTGGAGGAGGCTTCTGATTTTCTTTATTCTTTTCATTCTGCCTTGAGATCCACTCGTGTTTTAGTTAGGTCGGGATGAGTGGTTATTTTGCAATTAGCTTGTATGTTTTGGATTTGATGCACTTAGTAGTATTATATTCGCATTTCTCTCAACTGTACCTTCTATTTTATCCGTTTCGTTGAATAACATCATTTCTTTCCTCTGTTCCATTATTCTAATTGCTTCATTGTTTATTTCCTATATCTGCTTTGGCTTTAATGGTTAAATACCCATTTGTATATAGAGATGTCTCAATCCCCTGACTTTGCTTCTGGGGGTTCAGTCGATTCCACCATGGACCCTTCGTGGTGGGATGACGCTGAGGCGGTGCCTATGGACACTCATGTTGTAGGGGTGGAGGTGCCCGCTTCTCCTGCTTCTGTTGACTCGGCCTTGGGCAACCTTTCTCCTTCAGTTTTGGGCGGGCAACCTCTCTTCTGTTCCACCTCTTATTCCTTCACTTGGTATATTTCTTTACTTTCCTTTTTTCTTCTTCATTAAACTCGTAAATAGTGTGTTTTTGTTGGTACTGGAAGTTAATCATAGCATGGAATCGGGATGGTACACAGCTTTTTCTTCGGGAGCTTTGAACTATTCTTCAAGTACGACTAGTCGAGTGCCACTTCTGGGAAATAAAGAGTGGAATGCCTCTTGCTGGCAGACCGGCTTCCTTTTTTTTTTTTTCTTTTATACTATTATCTGCCCGGGTCAAGAATCAAGCAGTTTTGGATATCAACCAGGGAATTGCAAGTGGTGGATCTGGTTCTGGTTGTGCCAGACCACGATGCCATGGATTTCCCCCGGCAGAACATCTTCCTCTTATGAGAGAAAGTAAAGCCTAGTCAAAAGCACCTTGCTCATAAGGGTAACCAATAGTGTCTCTATTTATTCCCTCACATTTCCTACCCAATGCATTAGATCCGGGTCATGGCATTAAGCTCTTAGCCTTTGCCTGATTGTTGGAGTAGACCCTGCACGCACGTACCATGGGATTATGATCAGTAAACTGAACTGTAAGAGCTCCCTATGCTAATTCAACCAATCAAAAAGAGACTTCCTCCCTAACTGGAAAGTGCAATAGCTTATAGTAGTAGATTGACTTCTCTGACGTTCTTTTCTTCTCCGACTCATTCTGGTTCCTATGATTCTGGCTCCACCCATAAAAAAGTAAAAAAAGATAGGAAGAAATGCCTTTATTCCTACTTGAAAAGTGCGTGATGTCAACTCTTTATCATTGGCATACTTTCATTCTGTCTTCTTCCCGATTTCTCAATTTAGACTTTCGATGCGTTTGAGTAGTAGTCGTTCCCATCTTCTCTCTTTCCGAGTCTCGTGAAAGAAATCCAATGCGAAAAAACAGACAGCAACAACCTTCTGATAGTTAGGAAAAACAGGCAATCCATGTTCCGCGCTTCCTCTTTCGCTTGTTTTGGCTTTTCGTTCTTCTATTGAATCTGTTCTATTTTTCATGTGTTTGAATGTATTAACTTATTAGTACATGTGCATGAGTGACACGAGTTAGTACAGGAAAAGAAAAAGCTGTACCAGTCATGAGTAGTAAAGCTGTACCAGTCTTGACATGTGTTAGTGCACGAAAAGCCTATTGAGTTTCCCCTAAAATTCTTTCTTGTCTTTCAGATCTAGAGATGCGAATCCTTTAAGAATTATAGCCATGGTGACCTCGGCATATTCATCCTTCAGCTGCACCTCGATAATCATCACAGCCATACGCCACAACAACAACCCGCTATACACAACCTGAAACCGCATGCATCTCTCTGTTGGTTTAATCAAAACCTAACTCGAAACGATCCCCTCGGGAGGATATTTTCTTCAAATAGCATCTGACAGACATGAGTTCTTTCTCTGTCATATTACCAGATCCCACTCCTCCAGCTCTTCAAATAGCATATCATGAGCCCCCGATACATGGTATTCAAGTTCTGAGGCTCAGTGGAAACACACTCTTTATTCCTCAAGAGAGTGCAGGACATTCTCATATGGCAAATAAATGACGTGCTGAAATCGTCGACACGCATATACATAACCTCTTGCCAAGAAAGAGATCCCTCCTTCCCTGATGGGTATGTAGCCCCACCTTACTACAAAGAGAATCCATGCTCATTCGTTAGAGAGCAATCTCATTGGGAAATACTAGCGGAGTGGCAGGAGCACCCGTTCCCGTGATGTCCTGTGAAGTGAATTTGAACTCGAGTAATGGCTCTTAACCTGCTGGGTACTCGTTTTGCTCCGCATTCTCCCACAAAAAGGCTAGGGAAGAGTAACTGGGACTGGCGCGGAGGAATCAAAAGAATATCATGGCATAAGCAAGCGGAATCAAAAGAATATCATGGCATAAGCAAAGAAAGACAATCACACTCCACCAAATTGTCCAGTTGTACCAAGCGAGTAAGTCGTGCCAGTAGCCTACCTAGGTTATACGTAAATTGGAACTTGAGCACTTGCTGCTCCTGGAATCTATGCCATGGTAGTCGGCTAGCTGTGATGGGAGAACACTATATATGATTCATGTCAGCGGTAAAGTAAAGTAGTACCACCTAAACCAAAAAGTATATTGTAAAAAAGAGAAGTTGTCGGGGTAAGCGGGTGAATAAGCTAAAGTGGAGCAGTAGCACGAGAAGTATATGTATAAAAAGTACGTGAGAAGTATATGTATAAAAAGAAAGTACGTGTAATTTGTTGTAGTACAATATATGTAGATAGTGTGCTGTATAAGCCGAAGAAAAGGATGCCCAATTTGGCCAAGTGCTACTTCAATTCTGTATCCGCCAGCTTGATAAACGCTTCGTTGACTTGAAGAAAGATGTGCGCGAACACAAAAAGACTCCGGAAATGCTGGTATAGTACCAAAATAAACTATAGGGGGCAGAGTACTTGTAAGGCTTTGCTAAGGTAGATCTCCAACCCCATGCCCACGAGCAAGATCAAGGAATACGAGAAAGATTGAGGGCAAAGGAGGCTACAAACCTACTAGCGTTGTTGTTGGCACTTGCTGTCGTAGATGAACTTCTAAGGACCGTGGAAGAGCCCTACCCCAACAAGCACCTAAAGCTATATATAAAAAGCTTGCGCTAATGAATAGGAAATTTACTTTATTTATGAAGGAGTAGGAAACTTACTGTATTTATGAACGAGCCTATTCCGCTTGTTAAAATGAGATCCCGGTTTGTTCAAGATGTTTTTGGTCTTGAGAATCTTGCAGTCCAGAGAAATACCCGACTGCAGATGGTTCTGACAGTAAGGGCTTCAATACAATGAGTGAGCTAACCTCGCGTGAACAGGATTAGTATGGTAACTAGCAAAAGGCAGTCATTGACATGAAGGAAGGTACAGTCGATAAGGAAGGAGGCCGGTAGAAAACAAGCAACATCATACCCTAACTCATCAAGCTAACATTACACTGGAAATTACACGGCATCGTTTGGGAAGAACGAAGGTGAAGCCGAGTCCACAGATTCCACCTATGATACACCCGCACACATAAAACAAAGATCTAACATTTGACACTGCTACTGAGCGAGCGCATACCTTCTCAAAGATTGTACACGAGTTGTATTTGACACACCCAACATTTTAAAGCACTGCTCTAACTTCAACTGGAAATGCTGTATCACTCCCTTTTGCAGATGGTAGACCTAGTTCACTATGCCTGCAGGACAAAAACACACAACGACAAGCAGAGGCAAAATACATACGCCTAAATTACATACGCCTATTTAAGTGCAATGCAGGATTGCTTACCGGAACCTTGAACTAATCCTGTGTATTTTATTAGGAACTTGCTTATTTCTTAATAGAATAGGAATAGTAGGTAGGGGGGCTACAAACTGTTAAGTACTGGATTGCTTATCCGTCTGTTCGGGGTATCGGTAGAATTCAAATGCCAGCTAGGTTGGGAGGTACTGTGCCGTTTCATGTCATTATAATAGTATAACTGAATGATGTAAGTTCTCCCACTGAGGGCAAAAAGCCTAAACTAAATCATACATACTTTTTATTGCTGTAAAAAAGAAATGACTAATGAGAAAACGAACTCTTTCCTACAACCGAGGGCGTCCCATTAATAAAAAATAGTGGTGCGTGAACCTTGCTGTTTTTTTATCTGTAGCCGACTGTATAGTGGATCGTCTATAGGCCGACCTCAATGTAGGCTGCACCTAGCTTTTTCTGTTACAGCGCCATACGAAAGATCGAGTCAAAGTGGAAGGAAGTACAAGAAGGATCAGTTCCTGGACTTAGGTTAGGGCAAGAAGGCTACCTTTTAATAATAAGTTTCACACACGGGAAAGACGCACTAAAAAAGTCCAACCCGCTTACTGGTCAACGATGACTGCTTAAACAGGCTGAGAAGGGCATCCAATTGCTACATCGATACACCCCTGGCCAGCCTACGGGAAACAAACAATTGAGAATCGAACATTGGTGGTTATCAGTGCCAAATTGGCGCACTTTGTGTGCACAAGCATGGCAGAGTCAGACAGTGGGGAGATGGCAAGATAAATACAACAAGTTGGTCAGAGCCGTTAAGGAATGGAAGAGTCAACATCCTTCTTTGCAAAACCAACTGAAACAGACCGAAGACCAACTACAACAATTACAAACCCGGCACCCATACCAACAGAATCACAACATAGAAATAGAGCTCGTTCACAAGCATGAACAGATCCAATCTCAAGTGGAAATACTGTGGTAGCAGCGATCAAGAATTAGGTGGGCCCAACTGGGAGATAAGAACACTAGATTCTTCCAAACGGCGGCCACAATCCGGCGGAGAACAAACTACATTTCAGCGATACAGAATCATGCAGGAGTATGGGTCAGTGGGGAAATAGAGGAACATTTTCTCATAGGAGAGCGAGCAGCATCTCTGTTGTTTGTGCATTTTTGAATAGATTGAATATAATTTCAGAGAATAGCTCGATTTTGCATCGGGCTTTATCATAGAGATTCGAGTAGAGGATTGAAGAAAGTCTAGATTCCCTGGTCTTACTTCTACCTTTTCCGAGGAGTCAGTACCTGCACCAGTGAAAGCAGGCTGAACAAGAGAAAGAAAGCGCACGTTGACTGAGTGAATTTACTTGCTTTTATGAGCTCATTTCCTGTTGGCTAATCTTAATTTACTTACTTCAGTGTAGAGAATTAGACTGCTTCCTACCAAGATTGTCTGGGGCGGCTTGCAAAACTAGTAAGTAGTTCACCTCATCTTATTGTTAGGGAAACACCTACCTCATCACTTGGAGGGAAATACCTCAGCACTACGAGGAGAGATTGACCATATTTCCTTGTTGAGTAGAGGAGATAAGAAAACCATGCCTAGCTCTTTCATCTCCTTGCTTTTTCATTTCCTAGCCAGCCCGGTTCAAAGTCAATGGTTCATCATACCCTCCCTTGCCAAGGGCAGTGAGGTTAGTCAGTTTACCCCTCATACACTTTGTTCATTTTACCTAGCAGCACTTTGACCAGACTTCTCTCTGTGTGGTACCCCACCCTCCTTCCCCTTATGATAAAGGAAACTTGACCCGTAACGTCCTGCCAAACATCCCAAGCTCTACTTCCGCGAGTTCTGCCTCAGCTTCATTAAGGGAAATATTTGTCCCGGAGTAGTTAATAAATCGACCCATCCTTAATTGCTTTAAAGTCACTTCCTTCTTGAAGTAGGATGCAATCATAAAAGGAATGAGGTGCAGTATGGCCCGCTTGCTTGATCGATGAAAAGGAGGAGACAAAGCTTTCGTAGAAAGAGCAGTTGAAGGCGCAGAATTGGCTCGGGATTGGGGTCACGAAGCAAAACGACTAGCTAGCCAAGGCTTAGTGAGCTAATCCACTTTACCAAGGAGAACCTTTTTAGTGTGTACCAAAGCTGCAAGTAGTAAATTTTCATGCGGGTAAAGAAGTTTTAATGCTTCACTAAGATTCTGCTTTCACATATAGAATATGAAATAATTCCACTTTTGGGCGTGTCTTCGTTTTTTCCCATTGCCAAGAGAGCTTGCTTATTAGCGGAATCCATAAGTGGAGAGTTTGTAACTACTTTATGGTAAGACCTTATGGTAAGAGGGCAGGTTACTAGTTATTTCTCCCCAATCGAGAATCCTTCAAAAAGACACTATTTATGAGTTTAATGAAAAGCAAATTAAGAGGCTGAATTGATCACTAAGGACGATCAGACAGTGAAGTATGAAAAGAAAACGTTGAAGAGCCAGAGCGCTTTTTGAAGCACCGCACCACCCACGCGTTTTAGGTTTTTATGCTGCGGCTGGCATACCATAGGTAGGAAAAGTCTCCTAGGAAGTAATGATAGATCCTATTTAAAAACTCGGTATAAATAAGGTATATTTATTCTCCTGTGCCACTGGTTTTATGCATCTCATTAATCTGTGAGTGAGTTAAAAGAGACAGACCTACCTCTGTAATACAATACATTAAGTAAGCTGTGGTCTGAGATCCTTTGACAGGTGGAGCTTCCCCTTTAGCAGAAAGAGTCTCCTTCAAGAGGTGGTCGTCTGTCAAAGACAAAGAGATCCAACCGCTTGAATCTCTTTGTCGAGGAATATACATATGCCGAGGAATATACTTCTGGATACTCGACTTATGGATCAGAAGGGGCGGAGCGCCTGACAAGATGTAGTTGGATAGGCAAGTGATTAAGAATTCTCGGTGTATGCAAGTAACATTGATTAAGCTCGGCTAGTTTAGAGTAAGTCAGATAGCAAATAGTCTTATACTGAAAAACCTTCTTAAAGAGTAAGTCACCGGAAGTAAACAAGGGCGCAAGCTAGACAATAGAAGAGTTTACACCGCTTTCTCCAATCTCTGTTCATGCACGAGCTAGGTAGGTATCCGAGTCACACGGGAGTATAAGCTACAACGTATTCAAGAAGCGTAGGTATTGAAATAGAAGGTTACCAATACTTCATCATTTCATTCACTGAAGTGTTCAGCTGATATGATTATGTCTACTTGATGAGAAATAAGTTTGAATCCGTTGAAAAGTTCACGGAAATCAAACATGAAGTAAGACCGACTCGGCAAAATATATAGAGCTTGCGATTTGATCGAAATGTCGAGTCTTTGAGTCATTAGATTGTTGCTTATCTCTTCTAAGGCGGGGAATAAGTTACTTAGTCGCAGCAGCTGGTCTAACTACAACTAGGAGGAAAGCTCGCTAGCCCCTTGTTTGACATTCCTTTCTTTCTAGGCAGGCTACTAGTCTTTCGGGAAGCGAGCGGAACGTGAGCGGGCATGTCTTTCGATTTAGAAAGTTCGCTAACCTCACTATAGACATATATCTATCGTAGGCCTCGTCTCGTGAGTTAACACATTTGCTTGCTAGCGAGTGAAGTGATCCCCTTCTTATTTTAGTACCTTGCACGAACGAGAGAAATGCAAATGGAAATTTTTTTGATGTTTGATGACCAGCGTACTACTTGCCACGGTCCTTTGTTTGAAAGTCAATGAGTGAGCCCATCCGTATTGTCTTCATGCCTGAAGGGGAACTAAGAGCTGCGGCTTTTGATCCCGGGAGGATCAGAATGGCTATGTGCCTTTTGTCCGTCCTCACCTGTACACTTGTGTGATTAGACTCGCCTACTTTCCTGCCAGAATCGGTTGCCTGAAGACCATTAACCTCACCGGAAAAGAGAGTCTACCTTTTTCAGAACTTTTGGGAACTCCAAAATAGGAAGGCCATTCTGAAGGTTCACCTACAATCGGGCTTTCAAAATTCACAGAAGTGGGTGAACCCACGCCATTTCTTTATGCGGGAACAACCTTAGCGGTCTATTCATCTGGTGTTGATTGACCTATGCGTTCCACGGAACAGTTTTCTCCACACTCAACACTCGGTGACTTGGTAGAACTTCTCATGAAAAGATGAGCAAAGTGCCTACGCCAACTACTGGAAAGTTCAATTTCTTGCTTGAATGGATCCTCCCTTTCCTTCGATAAAGCCAATTCCCCAGAATCCGACTTCTTGCTCTTCTCTTTTCTATTGATAGAGGCTCTCTCTGTGCCCAACGATAGATCGACTTGCCATGCTTTCCTTACCAACGATACATAGATGACGTTACGAACCCAAAGAGCGAGGCACTTAGTTAGGAGCTTCAGGCGACCTTAGCGGCCTTATTCGTTCCTATACTTATAAGTATAGCCCCTTTCGGCACCTATACTTTCCAGTGTCTTTCGCTCAGTTGCTTGTTAGCTGCTTTCCCTTGCCCTACGTTGTGAATGAGAGGAGAGCTGTGCCCTATCCGATCGATCGACGGCTGTGACTAACTACCTACATTTCTTATTATGCGGAAGACATGTAGGTAGGGAATTGATTTGTATGCTTAAAACAAACGAGCTCCACTAAAAAAAAGCTTTTAGGAATACACTGGCGCGAAATAACAAGCTTTTCTGTAGATGGGTTCTTGCCCTGTTACGAACGAACCTTTCCTTTGATCAGTTCATTCCGAACAAGCACCGGCTGACTGCGCGGAATCCGCTTTAGTTAGGACATCACGCTCATCCGTTTCCCCGCTGCACTTAGTAAAAACACGCACTTGAGTACTTTTGCAGCTATATGAGACTACTTCGTCCACCTTTTTCTGGACCGCTCACTAGCGAAAATGGCAAGTAGTCGAAAAATACGGTGTTTACTACTTCGTCCACCTTTTTCTCGAGAAATCACTAGTGAAAATCCGGGTAGGGCAATTTTCACGGGGTTTCTTACTTTGTCAACTTTGAAAACAAGAAAGCAAGCACATCGAGGAGGACCTATTTCAGGAGAAAGAGCAAGTCAAGAGTCAAATAATTGCTAAACTTTGGTTCACGAAAGAGAGCCAAGGAAGAAGGAAGAAAAAGAGAAGCGGAATTCTGCCTCGCTTAATAGAAGTATAAACAAACGAGTTTACATCCGTGGATAGTAACGAGGTAGCAAGCATTAGTAGTTATCCTTTAGAGGTTTTGAACCTCTAAAGCGTTAGAAGTGTTCCATAATCCCTTTACCTTGCTGAGGGAGCCAAGGATAAAAAAAAGTAGTAAAAAGATCAGAGTTTTTCTAGGTAATAAAGCAATGGACATCTGTATAACAGGAAGATGTTCACGAGCAGGAGTATAAAAAGAAGCTTTACTTCGTTATCTAAAAAGAGAGAAAGAAGGGCACTTTGAAGAAAGATCAGTTATAAAGAGAAGTAGGTATAGTTCCTACGTAGGTGTTACCGATAGGAACGCAGGTGTGAAATAATCCCTGTTAACAAGAGACAAAGATAGTAGTAAAGAACTATAGGGCTTAATTGGGGGTAGTAGAGTTGTTTGCTTTCTCGAGTTTAAGGTAAAAAGAGTCGTTTTACCAGTTTGTAAGAAGTAATCTTGAGTAATAGAAGTAGTGGCTGTCGCCCTGAGAAATAAATAAGGAATATAGCTGTCGAGTAATTATTAACCCGTATTCCTAAAGTGTCAAAGTAAGCTTTCCTTGGTTTAATAAATCTATCCGTAGTGAAAAAAGAAGTGAATAGTTTGCCTTTGTACAAAGTATTCTTTACAAGAGCGAGCAAGTAAGGGTGTGCAATGCAATAAGAGTAGAATCTTGGATCGATAATAAGATAGAGCCAAGAGTAGAACTCTTTTAGGAAGTATTCCGGTATAAAGGGTTTGCCCTAATAGTAGAACTTGTGTCACAGGAGGGAGCCAAGTAGAGTAGGAGTTCAAGATAAGGGAGTGTATTTCCTTTCTCGGATGGATTTCACAAGACGAGAAAGACCCAGAGGTTTTCAATAATAATACAACCTTGGTTAACGATAGAAAGCCAAGGAACAAGCAGTCAAGTGAGTAAGTAGAATTCCTCTATTCCTACAGTTTGAGTTTTGAATAAGACCTAAAGAGCCACGTAACTAATAAAAGGAATGGGAGTAAGTTTTCCTTTACTTAGGGAATAAGCAAGGTTGGTGTGAAATAATAGAAGAAGCTTATCTGGAGAAAAGAGTAAAGTAATAAAAGGATTTATTCCTCGGTCTGAAGTAGTATAGATAAAGGAGTGGACATACGCATAAAGGGAGGATGGTAACCCCTGAGTAGGTTTGTTGTGAAGGCAATAAAAAAAAGAAGAAAAGAGAATATTTGCTTGGTCGAATGTAATGAAAGAAGGTAAGTGTAAGACTCTTCATAAGAGTAATATAGATAAGGTTTGCTTTGGAGAAAGTATTCTGAGCGGTAGTATGTGAGATTGTGTAAGCTTGGCTAATAAGAGGTTACCAAGTACGAAAAATAAGTAAGTTTATCTCCCTTCGAGGTTTTGTTCGTCCGGGACCCTTATGAATGTCTCTTTCCAGACTGGGGCCTTGGCCAAAAAGCACTGTAGAGCTAGGCGAGGAGTTTGGACCTGAGACAGGCACCTCTCGACATAGCACCACTAGATAAGGCTCAGCCACTTAGACGCAGTCAACGAATCAAAGTGAAGAAGGCAGGCTTTCTTCTCCTCCCGGGTTACGCTCCCGAGCTTCAAATCCACTAGCTCCAACGACGGTTCAAGCGTTGCGTTGCTTGTCTCTCTTTCTCTCTCCAACCGGATAGATTAAAGTCTAGCCCAATAGAATAGATCAAAAAGGAAGGATACCCACATTTCATTGGTGAAGTAGGCAACTGCATTTACCATATTAAGGAGAACACTTGAGGAGAAAACGAATACTAAAAAAGGTGAATAGAATCGTCAGCATCACAGATAATCTCATAGATCTATATACTCCTGCTTTCGGCTAGTTTTTCTCGGGGCAGCAGTAAAAGAAAGTCTTCCACCACTTAACACATGCCCAATTTGACTGGTTTACCTCGGTGATGCGCATTTTTTGAGAAAACTCTTTCTGTCTTTCTATCAATTTTATCAGGAAAGCTTCCAACCAATAAATCCTATATAATAATAATAGAATTAACTTTCTTAACACTTCTTTCTATTTGTAGCAATTATCAGGATGATCGGATCATTCCTTAAAAACCAAATCTCCTTTTATTTCATTTAATTCCTTCCCTTTACCTTTCTAAGGCGAATGTCAGAGGAGGGCCGCCTTGGGCAAGTCGAATTCGACATTCGACCCGGGTTATAAAAGTAAACCTCAAAGTAAGTGTAAGTCTGCCTCCCTCGATATGCAAAGAATTGGAAGTTGTTGCTTCTAATTCTAAAAGCTGGCTTAACACTAAAAAGGGGGAACTTGATCCCTTCGTCAACCTGAAGTGTGTATCTCTATTTTAGTAAAGTAGGAAGTGCCCTTTTTGTTGGGGAATTTTGGTTTGAAAGTCCACCCTCAAATTCCACCTCCGATAGCACTCGAGATCTCTAACTTCTATGTGGCATGAACTACCATTGTCCCAACCCAACTACATTGGCTGTTGGCTAGGAATGAAAAAAACCAAGGGATATTGAACGTTGTTTGTTCCACTTTTAAGGTTATTCGGACATTACACTGATTAGGATTTGACACGAATTTTGGAGTCGAGAATTCTTGAGTTCAAGGACTTACTTACTTACTTTTGTGAAGCTTTGTCTTACCACACCTTACTCTCACTTTGACACCGGGACACTGGAATTTTCCTCCTTTCTTGAACTCTAGGAGTTGACTTGTATTTATTTACTTGCCCCAGGTTGGAATAAAGTCAACTTTGACAGGGGACTCTTACTTATATTGTAGGTAGATCCGGAATGAGCCCATCTTTATTTACCCTGTGCTACCACTGAGTCATAGATAGAGAACGATATGCGCTTTTACTCTTATTTCACCCGCTCGCTAAGGGCTTTTTGAAAGACGATATCCTTATTTTTACAGTCCGAGATCTGCTGTTAACAGTCCACGTTCACACTTAGGATTTAGGAACAACATAAATTTTCAAGTGAAATACCAAACAAAAGAAAAAACACACTATTTACGACAAAAACCCAATGAAAACAAAATGTTTGACTTCCTTTCAACCAAGCACCGTATTTCGCTGCACTCCGTTGCGTGTTAGCTTGCCCATTATTGCTGTATAGATTTTGAATGTGAATGAACCCGTACGCTAAGAAAGTGTTTGTAAGGCATACCGAGGTACCCATGTAGTGTAGTAATCCGATGATTAATGACTAAAGACCTAAAGAAGCATAGCCATAGCTTACTGCGATCGATTGAGTAGGTAATGGTATATAAATGATTCACCCATTTAAGGACCGGCGGTCTTTCGTGTACTTGTGAAAGGGGGGTTGCGACATCTGCCTTCGAGGTCCTGCCTGCTCTATTATACATACGGTGTGACGCTGCAATGAAGGCGTTATATCCTCCCAATCTTACTCCTGGGCGAGAAAAACATCCTTTCTCAATGGGAGGGATCTTAATTAAAAACTTACGGGCTCTACCACTCCCATATCGCACAAAAGGACTTAGGGGCGTGTGCTTCGCCATCACCTACTATTTTCTCTTTATTTATTGTTCTGGATTATAAAATAGGTTTGTGTTAATGAAAAAAGTTGCATGTATTTTCTGCCTTTCGTCTTTCTTTTTCTGGGTGCGTGTCCTTGTTTTTATTTTTCTAATGGGTGCTCTTAAAAAGCGGCTAAGCTTTGTTTCCTATTTTCCTCAATAGAGCTGTGTGTCCAAGCCGAATCCCTGCTTTCCATCGTAAAGTATTACGAGAAGGCGGTGAGAGAGCAGAAACCCTAGATGGGCCTAGCCAACTCCTTCCTAGACTAGGAAATTCTGCGCAGGTGCCTACCTTGACTCTATATAGGCGAGCGTAGCGAACGTAAAGTAACTGAAGCGAACCAAAAGATCGAGTGAAAGAAAGAGATTTGCGAATAAAGGAGCGAAGCTGACTCGACCGTACGTACTTTCACCGCTGTGGATTGTACTTCTAGATTTATGCAAATATGAAACTGTAGCTTTTCATCTATCAGGTTTTAAATCAATTTTGACTTTCATATTCCAATATGCAATTATGTTCTATGAAGGAATGGTCGTTCACTCCCTACTCAAGTTCTTTTTACACCAGTATATTTTATATACGCTTAGATAGAAGTCCATCAGTAAGTCAGTCAAAAGCACTCAATCACTGTTTTTACAACAAAGACAATCAAGACACCTAGAAAGCATGTTTTCCTTCCTAACGAAGAAAGCTTTTTTTACTTATACCCATATACGAAAAACATAAACGAAAGAACAAATACACACAATAAATGTTGTATACACCCACTTCCACTACTGTCGTACCAATACTTATGAATGTATTTATACTGATAAGTCTACTGATAAACCTGTGTGACAGATTTGCATTATAGTAGGTCGCTGATCGGTGTCGCCACTGACTACAATTATCAGCCGCTACCGGCTAAGCATCTTGCTGCCTATGTTGCCGACATGTAGTTTGCCTCCCCTGAAAGTTGGCTCTTGGACTAGGGTGCAACCAATCATCTCACAGCTGATTTGAACAACCTTTCTATGCACTCGGTCTACGAAGGGGAAGAGCTAATTCAAGTTGGTGATGGTACTGTTTTTTCTATTCATCTTTTAGGCAATACCTCTCTCATCAAATAGACCGTTGCAATTGAACAATGTGCTTCATGTTCCAGCAATTAAAAAGAATCTGCTTAGTCTTTTTCAGTTAACAAGGGCGTAGTTAATTACTATCGTATAAACCTACTTCTCTACTATTGTCATAGCTTACCTCTCTCTTTTACTATCTCGGCTTTCTATTTATATTCCAAATCTCCTAACTTTGTTCCTACACCTGTACCGACATACCGAAACTGACTTTCTTCTTATTTGTTCAAATGGTATGTGCTATTTCGCTTGCTCCAAACCCAGCTTGAAGATATGTAGTAAAACGTGAATAATGCTCTTCGGGCCCCGTGAAAAGGTAAACTTTTGACACTAGCCACTTACCAGCGAGCGGAAAGAGTGAAAATCAATCGAACTGTCACTATCTTAAACATGGAAAATATATGTTTCATAATAAGAAATGATATGTTGTCTTCCTAAGCCACCGAAGAGTAAAAAGTCTCACTCACCAAGTAGCTACCCCCTCCTCATGGTTGTTTGCCCCTACGCCTAGGAAATGGTAAATCAAATCAAGAAATAGGGAACTTGAACTGTCAGGTTCAGAATTGATCACCTTCCAAGCCGTACCCGAGTATAACTGCCCGAAAGGTCGTAGAATTCTTCTACAAAGAAATTATAGTCCGGTTCGGTATACGAGGGCTATAGTCTCAGATAATGGGACCCAATTTGACAGCAAGGAGTTGGCTGAATTCTTTGCAGAATGGAATATAGAGCACCGCAAAAGTGCGACCATTGCGGAGGTGTAGGTCACATCAAAGATAAGTCCGGGTATCTCCCCTCTTCTCCCTCAACTGAGCCTATTTTCATTCTTTTCTCGCTTGGGCTTTGCCTTGTCTTTTTCCAACAACACAGCCCACGAAAATTCATCTCTTCTTCTCTTTCTTATTCTTTCTTATATGGTCCTTAGCCGTATCTCCCTTCATCTTCCTTATCCTGTCTCTGCCGGTATTTTCTCACTTTCCTCCTTGTTCTCGACTCCTTTTACCAATTCCAGGCGGATCGCTACTCTACCCTATTGGCTCGCCTCGCTCGCTTCAAAAGGAGCGTTATTACGTTATTTTTAGAGATATTTTAGAGTATAGGGAATCCCCCTTTTTTTAGGAAGCCCCCTCGGGGTCTCCATCCAGTAGGGTATGTGGTCCTAAAAGACCTCTCTTGCCTCGCTTAAATAAAGGGCTTTCACTACCTCTTCAGAGGCCCCCCTTTCTGTACCTACTCCGCAGGGTCTCGCTCCTTTCACTTCCTCTTAAACGGGAAATGCCCCTTTTAGTGGCTATCGGACCTTACTTAGGAGCTTTAGTGGAATCGTTGGAACTCGTCGGGAAGTAGTGAAAAACATAGTCAAAAAGGACCTAGCCTCTAGTCCATAACCGCGCCCGGGAATTGAACTAGCATCTCTATCTATATTCGATGAAACCACCTTAGGGAGTCTCTTCCACCAGCGGCACGGGATTGATCGTTATTCTACTCTTCCTACCAGAATTGATCTATAATAACTCCTCCTTTGGTCCTATCTCGCTTCTAGTCCTGGGCAAGGTCGATAGCTAGGTCAAGTTCGGATTCAAGTATGTCTTCCTCCGGGTATCTTCCCTTGAGCTTCACTTGAAAAGGAGTCTATATGAACTCAACCTGTCCTGTAAGATAAGAGAACCCTTTCCATAGAATCAGAAGCAATATGATCCAAGGCAAGATAAAAAGTAGGACTATCAACCACTCTGCCATCTCTCCACAGCCTCAGATAAGGTCTGAACCAAGCTAAGATATATTTCTTTGCCGAGGAATAGTAGTTGCACACACGGAACTAGCCTGATCAATTCCATAATAAATAAGGGATGGGATGAAGCCTTCACTAAAAACTGGGAGCTAACAACCAAGAAAGGAAAGGGGAATCGAAATCGATGAAATGGTGTCCCGGCCCAGGGAATGCTTTAAAAGCTTAACTAGAGGATAACCATGCAAAGGTGTCTCCCCTTGCCTTGCCTGAAGCAGGCAGGGTATAGAACTGATTTCTCGATAGACCAGGTGGCGATATGGATGGGACGGGGCATCTAAAACAACCAACTCCTGATTCTTCCAAATTCTTAGGTCCCGAATTCCTATCCTAAAATGCTGCATCAAGGTCTGACTGCGGATGCTTCCCGGTTTCGAAGAATGATGTTCCTAATTGTTCCGTGGTTTCCTAATTTATTACAAACTGGAGATGGAATTGGATCTGGCAGACTTATGCAACGGCACTTTATTCCCGAGTCAGCCCAGGCCTTGTCATGCGTCAGACACATCTAGAGAAGGCAGATTCGATGACCACCCCTTTTGAGAGCTCTCTGTTTCTGATTCTGTTTTAGCACTGGTTGTGAGGTTTGTTTCCCTTTCCCGGTTGTTAGGAAAAAGTGCGAGCTTTAAGAGATGTGCTTATTCTACAATACTGTTAGGTCCGTAGCGGAGTCTAATAAAGAGGATCCTAAGTAGAAGGTATTCGAATCTATATGCGAGGATTGCTTTCGAATCAAGATGCATTCCACAGCACGAACGAGCACATAACCCTGCCGCCTGAGAGCTGGAGACACTTATCTTACACCAGCACCTGCCCTTCAAGCCATGAAACTGGAAACCGATGAAGCCTTATCCTGGACTGTTCTAGTTCCCCAGATCTTAGCCAAATCAATAAAGTTCAATGCCGCCGGATTGAGGGTGACCTGTGGTCTTATGTGCATTCGGAAGAACCAACCTAGACTAACATATAAGACCGAAGGGACAGACTCCTTTCCGAATGGTCTATGGGGCAGAAGCTATAATCCTCACTTTTTCCTAGCGTCTAGACACCACCTATTAGTAAATCAAGAAAGCATTTCACATCGTCTGCGTGCATCAACTATTGCAGCTTTCCGAAGATAGACTGAATGCTGAATGAAGAGAAGACTTATCTCCCGCCGTTGCTCGAGCCCGAGCTGCCGCTGTAGTGCAAGGGGTCTTTCAAGGATCGAATTGGGCGTGATCTGGCCTTCATCCTCGAGGAGATCCTGGACCTTCACATGAACACATTCAACGGGTCGATACCAGCTGCTTTTGGTAACCACTCTCGGCTCTAGCACCTTGATGCAAGCCTGAATAACCTCACAGAATCAATATTCCAGGGAAGAATGTTTTGCCAAAGACAGTGGGGCCTTATAGGAACATAGCATTGTGCGGTACCTGCCCGAGCAGGTCATCCTAGTAGGTCTAAGAAAAGCAGTAAGTGGTGGTTCAGAGGATGGAAATGCAAGTGGAAATTACGACATGTTCTCTAAATCCACCAGTGTCATTGCCAAAAGTAAGATTGAGCTCAGTGACAGAATTGGTAAAGTCTCAATTCGTGTGGACGGCTCAGTTCAAAGAGAGAATGCCAAGAACACAAACGCTACATACAAAATAGATAGTATTTTTTATCATTCCGGGTGTGGGCTGCATATTTTGATCCTCAACACCAACTGCTGCTTCTTCCTTATCGGAAGGAAACTCTGACAATTTGCATATATAGTGTAGGGCGAAAAGGAAAGTCACGGACTATAGAGATGCGGAAAGTCAAGTAAAGTAACTGAAACACCTTCCTGAAATGGCAGCAGGAACCTTGGTGAATGATGGGCAGTGGTATCAATCAACTCTAATGAGTCCTATCTTTTCTAGCTTCCAAGTAACGGAATCAAAGATCCAACCGTGCCAGCACTTAGGTATAGGTAGAGTATAGTAAAGTCTCATTTGTATGACCGATCAGCCATACTACATAAGATGTGCTTCACGCCTCCCTTTTCGCTGAGGTGGATTCTGGTATTTATATTGGCCCAAGATAGAGACGAGAAGGATCAGCTTTGGACATGGGTCCCGTTCTCTCCTAGAAAAAGGAGATCCTTTATCTCAAGCGTTGGTACTTCCGCCGTTCTGTAAGGTTCAAATGGAAAGACGTAGCATCCACCATACCACAGGGAACTATCATTCAACCTCAGGTCAAAGTTCGACGAATTCGAGTTTAGAACTGGATTGAGCTTTGAAGGCTCATTTGGTTGGTCGAAATGAATCGAGTTATAGCGGATATGAATGCGGGATGCTATCTAATTGTTTGTGTGGATGATCAGTCAAGTAGGAAAGCCCTTATTTTTTTGGTTTTCCACCTCTTGCTTTATTTAATATTAAAGGCAAAGGCAGTAGTCGGCGATTCTACTCCCGAAACGGAGGAAGAAGAAAGCAACTTTTCCTTCCGGTCTTCCTCGCTTCCCCGCTCCCGAAGCTCCCCAAGAGGAGAGAGGAATTACGAGTACCGAATGGATAGGGAAAAGTTACGAGTAACGAATCTACATTTCCGTTTAACATACTGAACATCAACCCAACCATGCAAAACTTCACCGTCCCATTAGCAACAACATCCTAATCTTAAACCAGACAAAAGGGAAATTTGCTCCAGTGAGTAACTACTAACGTTACGAGCGATAAAAGCCTCACTCATTGAAATGTGCCGGATTGAGTAAGCCCACCTAGTCTAGGAGAGAAGAAATGAGATTACAAGTGGTGTAACCGCATGATGCCAACTTACTTCAATAGGCCTAGGACCTACCCACTAGCATCGGACAAAAATATATTGTATTTATAATAGTCCGCCCTTCTACCCACTTCCGGGTGAATGAATAAACACACCTAGTGCGTCCGTCAAGTAGTCAAGTTACTAGCAAAGCCGAAGTAAGTAAGGGGCAGTGTATAACAAATGGACAATGTGGGGCTGGGATTAAAAATTTAGTACAACTCCAATGCCCCATTTCAAAGTCTACCTGATACATCGAGATGGAACAAAGCCGGACTTAAGGGGATATTGGCAGGCGCCAATATAGCCTCAACTTTATTGTTGCTATCAAAAATAAGACGTGGGTGCTTGTCTCTGCATATCAACTAATTAGGTATAACAAATACACTGCCTCCTGCGGCCTTTTATTCTCGTACCAGCACTCACCGCTCTGTAACTTGCTGCCAAGTATACAAAGAATGTATAAGCCAAAGGATTCATTGTTTTTGAAGCAATGCTCCAGAAGTTGGTTAGAGAGAATAGCAAAGCAAAGCTAAACATGATTTAAAACGAAAGCCCAAAACATGTCAAGCTACACCAAGATGGAATGAGGTTATTGAAAATCTTTCCGATGCTTCCACGCTCCTCGGCATCTCACTTAGAGGTAGAGCACATATAACTTTCGTCTGTGATACTCTGTCTGACATCGGCTTAGGGAAAAACTTTTTTATTTTCTTATTTACCAAATATGTACCTACTTAACCATGGAAAAGGACCACCTTCTTTCAGAATCAACCTATTCTTTCCTTCCATTGTAAGCATTAACAATCCATCTCGATCAACACAATTGAAAAAAAAAAAAGGCATTATCAAATCTAATTTGCCTCTGGGCAAGATTTATCGTGGGATAAAAAGAAGAATGTCAGCGATGATGGGAATGACATTGGAAGCAGGAATGGGTTTTTGGTAAAGCATGCATTGGACCATCAATCCATTAAAAGGTTCTGCCATGGTGCAGGTGAAGTTTCCCATATGAAGGAGAATCAGCTTTGAGTTGAAGCATTCTCTAAAAGAATCGTTCTTCTTAAGTGGTCATAGTTGAGAAGTTTCATTTTGCTCTTCAATCGAAGCACGCACGAAACAGCGCTTCATTCAATTCTTAGGTAGAAGTGATCTAGTCTGCCATTGTTTAGGTCAGATGTAGTAGGGGCTGTGACACGCGATTCAATCGCGGTAAATAAGAGGGCTTCGTTTCCCTTTACGCCGATCATGCTTTGAGCTGATCGTTTGTTTCTCTGAATCACAAGCATTTCCACGAACCCCACTATCATCTCTTTTCTGCTTTTTACTATTCAAATTCCATTTTCATATAAGCTACGCCCTTGACTCCAAAACGAGGCCCTGAGAAAACAGGCCTTGCAACCTTGGAAGGCAGCTTTATTCAGAGTTTAACATCTCAAGCAGATGGTGAAGAAAGATTCCCCTTTTTTAGGTGGCACAGGAGAATCATTAATTGATAACGCTAATTTGGCATTAGTTTACTGTGGCTTGAAATTAGAGTCTTGAACTACCACCTGCTGCCGGATAGCAAGGAAAGAAAGAGATGGAAAGTGAATAGCTAATGATCTCATTCTAGAGTTTATATCTTAATTAGCAAGGAAGTTGCATTTGGTTGGTTTAGCATATAGTAAAATAAAAGGCTTCCCTTCGGGTGAAGAAGGAGCTGTAGTTTCATACGGTGTTCTGTTTTCAAGTGAATGGTGGAATTGAATCAATACGCGCGGGTATCCTCGCCTCTGGATTAGGTAAGTGTGATTTCTGATATATGAGAAGTGAGAGTCTAGCTCGTCATGACTCGATCATGGTCTTAGGCTGAATTGGTCTTGGCCGGAAGAACAAAAGAGACCGGCATAGTATCTTTACTTAACAGTTTCTTTCACGTACTTGGTTTCACTCGTAAAGCGAACAGCTGACCAGACACTTTTAGAAATAGCATAGCATATGTAAGAGATAGTTCTGGGCGTCTTGGTATTGGATCTGCTTCGAGCGAATAGGATATTCAGCATAGGGGATTTCCTTTCCTTTAAAAAGAATGTTTGTAGGATGCCAAATCCGGGAGTAGGCTACCAGACTATGAGATGAGGTGAACTGTCTCAACTCGCTTTTGAGATCTTATCTAAATATTGAATGAATGTGTGGTATGGGTCAATGAACTAGTCCCGCCAAAATCCCCGGCGGGTTCGGGTTATGACCAGCCGAAAAGAGATCCTCGTTATGCCTTCTCACCGGCCTTTTTGCGGCCTATTCCCTTAGTCTTCTTGCTTATGTTTACTTCATGGCTGAGAGGCCTGCCTACAGATGCTTGACGCACGCCCCGGAATAGACGCTGGAAGTAGGAAAGCAGAAGGGACTCTGACTATACTATACACGCTTATGTCAAAAACATTCCGAACAGATCAACGAAAGCAAGTAAAGTCGTTATATCGAGAAATCAGAAGTTCGCATAATTCGAGTTACCCAACTTAACAGAAAATTCAAACTGATTTTATTCATTCTTCACTTATCACTGAATTATTCCCACTTAATGCCCTTTCCTTTCCTACATTGCAAGACTCCCTAGTCCATGCTTTGATTAGCATCCAGTCCCAAGAGATTAATTGCGGATATGGATTCTTACTATTGCTTTTATTACTGTGGAAGCACCGCTCCCTTAGTCTGGCTATAAAACGCAGGATATGAAAAGAGAGTAGCGAACCAAGACGGAACGAAGAAAGGAAAGTCAAATCCGTGAATGTTCATAGTTGCTGGGTGATCTTCACGCTCTCGGAAGAAGTGTGACGAAGAGGGAGTTTGGTAGTAAGCTTAAAGCGATGATCTGGCCACAAAGGAAGTAAAAGACTGGCGAGATGTTCTCGCTTGGACACGGGAATTGGTAAGCAGCAGTTCTACTCAATCCTCTCTCGGGGCACAATCTTGCATACTCTTTTGGCTTTTTCTCCTCCCTTATGATCCTTAATAACAACGGAGTAAGGAGGGGGCTTCTGGAGAGTTGGGCCTCTGCCCGAGAATGTCAGCAGCACCTATACAAAGTTGCATAATCCCTTATGCTTAAATAAGGAAAACAAAACGCAAAATAGGAAAGCAAGTAAGTATACAAGGCATAGTGGTGGAAATAGTCGAGTAAAGTTGTTGTCACGGGATTCCTTATTAGGTTTCTAAGCAAGCAATGGTTTATTCACGGGAATCAAGTAGCTAGCCAAGCACCGGTATATGTTAAGTATGAATAGCTAGGTTGAGGCAGGCATTTTTTACAGATAGGCATGGTAAAGTACAGTATGGATAGGCATATTAGTCTAGTTTCTTTTTACTAGGTAACGGGTAAACGTTTACTACTAGGGCTAGGTTTGTTAGATGTTTAGAAAAAGGTTTTTTAGTATATATCCAACCAAAGAAGGGCTAGATATATGGTTTAAAATTATTCGTTAGAAACAGGCGTTCATCAAGTAGCCTATCGAGGCTAGCGTTGTTTGTTTGTTAGCACAGATAACCGATGTAGGTTCTAGAATAATTCCATGTTTTAGTTGGCAAAGTATGAACGGATAGGTGTTTTAGGTAGCCAAGGGATGCACCGGAATATTATTATTGTTTAGAAGTAGTTGTTGACATGTAAAGTATACCCGATATAGCCGCAGCCGTACAAAAGAAGAGCGAGGTGTATGCGTATGTATTTCAAAGTAAAAAGTTAGGACTATGTATTCGAGGGAGTTGTTTAAAAAGCAAATAGGGACTGGTATTCCCGGTTTAGTTGTTTGTGTGATTTTTTTTTTTGTTTTCACACATAAGTCCAGTATTTATTGTAACTACGGTTTAGTTTCTATGCGAGATATGCATTTTGGAATAACCTAGATATGTATACAAGTCAAGTCAAAGCATAAGTGTTTAGAGACAAGCATCTGGATACCCGGTAAGCACCGGATACACGGGATGGGCGTGCATGCGAGAGGTCAGTCACAAGAGCTACTAGGACGACTAACTAGTAGTAGGGGTAGTAGTTGTAAGCAAGGAATAAAAGAGCTTGCTTTCCTTATTAACTAAAAAAAAATAAAACATTAGTAGTTACTCTTATGTTGCGAACAAAGGACACATGCCGTAGTTACGAACGAAAAGGGCAAAGTCATGATTTTCATTGTCCTAAATTCCGGTTCAATTTACAAATGGGGAACGGTCTTCTCTAAATGGTACTCTATTTCTGTGCGTGCGAGATTCTTTACTTATATTTTCTTTGCTTTATCGGGCTTCGAAGGGTGTGGTCCCCTACCGACTACACCCAATCTACCTAATAGCGTTGGTCCCTAGATCCATCGTGAGTAGAATGTTTTCAATCGAGCGAGCCCGTGGGCAAGGTTGAAAGACTTCAATTCTCTGAACGAAGTCCCAATACTAAAAAGGCATTGAGCGAGTGAGAGAGTTCCATAAACAGTTGTAAATCAATAAACTCTGAACTAACCTCTCCTCGTTATCTCGGTATCTCAATAGTATGGTCCACTAGTATATGCTTTAGCATTTAAGGGAAATCCGTCTAAGCATTCCTTTAAACAGGGGGTTCCGAGCGAGGCGTTCCTAACCAAATTCTGAAACGGAGTATCTCATGACAGATGCATCTCCAACTTATGATGCTGGTGTTGTTATAGAAGTTCCGCATGATACTCAATGTCTCTATCTTAGTTATGCCCATAGTGACTACATTAGCTAGGAACTTAAATGGGTTTTTACCGTAGCAAGCTTCATGACACAGGATTGCTCTGGTCTTCTAGGTATTTTCCACAATTATATAATACCACCCAATTCCCAGCTTATTTTTTTCTAGAGAATGACTTGTAATGGAATCCTGTTGAGCCAAACACCATAATAAGAAATTTATTGCGTTATTCATCGAATAGAACAGAATGAGTCGGATTTGGAGCAAAGATAATGAGGCTTCTAGTGAAATCCCGGCGCATGGAAGTGAAGAATACCTGATCTATATATACGGCCTCTTCAGTCAATGAAAGCCAAAGCTTTAGAACAGCTAAAAAGGCTGAAAGATAAAGCGCCTCGAGGAAAAAATAGCAATTCCGTCTCGCGGAAAAAAGAACTCTAAAAAAGCCTTCCAGTTTTTAGAAAAAAGAGTGATCTAAATAAATTTCACTCAATCGGCGAGCAAGAGCAAACAAGCTTTACCGTATACATGTAGCAAGCAAAAGTTAGGGCTTCTATGTGAACAATAGGTAAGTGCTTTTTTATGTGAATGCGTAAATGTTAAAACACCCTCAATTCCTCCATATATATTGGTGGCAAAAACAGTTCTTTTTTTCTACTTTTCGTTCCTCTCCGTCTTTGTTTTTCACCTTGGAGGACGGAGAAGCTTGCCACTAAACTTATCTTCTTGGATGGCTTGTACTGCCTTTTCACTTCGCCCAATTCTCGCTCGGGTCACTTCATTTCCAACTATATACATATATATTTATAAGCATGTACTCTTCAAAGCACGACTTATCTCACTAGCAGCTTGCTCATTTCCCTGTTTCAGTCTAAATCAAACCATTGCGAGCGCTGAAGCTGGGGTCAGATAAAAGAATGGTGTTGAGAATCACATCAAAAATGCTTAATTAAGGCATGAGATAGCAGACCGAGCTCCACATCAATAGATCGAAACAATCATATCGAAAATAAAAACTCTAGATGTGAACAGAGCATGATCCCCAAATATTGTTTTATCTTCTCACCTGCGTTAATATATGGACATTGTGTTTGTATTGTGGAGATCAATTCAGAGATGGCAAGGTCGAAATAGAATATCACCAAAGCAAGCGTATCTACTTGGCCTGCACCTGGAGGGGCCTATTCAGATTTTTGTTAATGAGAAAAGAACTGTGATCAATATCATCCACAGATAGCAGATCCTATGGCTCATGTGGATAAGAAGGGGAATGGGCACACAATCCTGGTTGGGATTTTTGGAACCCAATGCAGCAACCTAATAAAAAGTTAAGGCCCTAGATAGAACTCTTGCTACTACACATCAGAGTACAACATCGAGGAGGCGTTGAAGGAAGAGCAGCCCCTCCTATTGGTAGTAGGCAAGAATGTTCCCTAAAAAAGAGAGTGCAGAACACGGTTTCTGACTGAGATAAATCTTGGGTCCTTCACGAACTCGTAATGGAATGAATAGACATAAAGACCTATACTGAATGTCAAGGCTGGTGCCTAACGATACACGGAGGCATGTTCCGAAGAAGACCGAATCGAAAGTCACTCATCGCTGTTGCCTAACGAGGAACGTATAACCGAGTGGATAAGGCTTGTATTACGCATGCATCAAGCCAAAGCAAAGCTCGACTGAACGAACAAAAACTAAAGCTAAGAAAGCTTCTCCCGCAGAGAAAGGAGTAGATGGGTCTACAGCAGAGAAGACACTAACTGTTGCTTGCTTGGTAATCGAATCGCTTGCTTCCTCTGGCAGCATGGAAATCACGCACTCTTGCCCGGGCTTTACTTGCTTGCGCCGGTGCACCTTACCGCCTGCATTTCAATACCGCTACTTGCTAAATCTATCTTTGTGAAGCATGAAGCGAACGAGAGAACTTATGCGCGGATTGACTTAGTTAACTATCCTTACTTAGTGCGAATTCATACGAATGAGAATATGCTGTAAAGAATGCAAATTACGAATTCTAAAATAAGCACGACGAGGTGCACATTCCTTTCTGTTATCTATGCTATCATCTCATGCAAAAAGGGAAACCCACTTTATCAGGCCTAGCGGAAGGAGAACAAAGCCTAGCATAAGTTTCTTCAGCGAGCACAAAGTAAACTAAAAGAGGAACTAGCGAGCTTTAGAGATATTCAACTTCACGAAATAAAAATGTTACATCTAGATTTATTACAACTAGTGAATATACTTCAAAGTCAACTAAACATGCTGTGCGGCCAATGCACTTAACTTCTGATTCACCTATTTATTGATTTGGAATCTCTCTTTCAAATAGTAAAGAATCTGCTGCTTAAATATAAAAAGCCTCTTCCTACCGTACGTAAGGCTTAAGTGTATAATCAGCTTTTTGGTCATATGCTTCAGGGAACGCACTACTCGAAAGAACAATCAATAGCTACTTATAAAGAAGAAGCACCGGCTTTAGCACACACATAAGTTTTCTGCTCTGTTGTTTAATAAACTCGCAGTACTTTAGTTTTGAAACTTGATTCATGTTTCCTTTTTCTCGTCCGCCGGGATTGCTTGAATTTATGTCCAGGATTGAAGACTAGTGTAAGTCAAGCCTTTCGAAAGTCAATAATCTCTTTTTTTAACATGCCTGCCTACGTGTCCTACGCTCGCCGCTGGTGTTTCATACTTTTGACAAGTTACTAACTTCCCAAGCTCTACTGAGTAGGCAGATATGGGCTCCTTCAAAGAAGGCATTGACGTTAACACTTTAGAAGTATGTTTAGGTCGATTATTACTTTTCATTTCAATGTGTAAACCTTTCATCAATTTCCTTATCTTCTCTTGGGAATTGGGGTATCCAATGGAACCGATAGTACGGATAGTCAGACTCGACTACCTTCCTTTGATATAGCTTAGGCGGCTGTCTGGTAATTAGGGCAAGAAAGGTTCCTACATTCTATCTAGCACTTTGCCTAGCCAGCATCAGTCTCATTCGGGGATGATGATTACTAAAATGAATAAGTCCAGTGAAAGGGAATTGACTCACTATGTCGGGCAGGAAGTGAGTAACGAGGAAAAAGCTGGCGTGCCGGACAAACATTCCGAAGTCACTTTTGAGTTAATTACCTGGAGTAGTAGCTCGAGTTTAGAATAAGAAAGCGAGTGCTCGTGGACAACTACCCCCGCCCTTCTTATACGTTATGATCCCGATAAGGAACGAGTTTGAGCTAAAGGAGGAGAAGTGAGTATAAACATGTGCTGGCCCTAGTCGAGCGAATCGAGGGCGAAGCTCCTCTGAAAATAGAATGAAATGGCAGGCAGGCTGACCACTCGGACACGAGAATCGCTTTCCTATTGTGGCTCACTTTCATTTTAAACATGGCTACACCGCGATTCGAATGGGAAGAAAGGAATTTCTTTAATGCTTGATAAGACAAAAAGAGAGTGGGATAATCTGAGTTACTTGATTGACGACGTCTTTGTCTTTTGCCAGAAGAATTACTACTTATCCAAATTCCTACTTTACAGGTTCTCCAAATTACTATTGTACTAGCTTGGCTGAAACAGTTGAATCGGATTTCTTTCCTTACACTAGCTTACTCAGGAGGTCAATTAGTTTGGTACCGAAGGCTATGTATTCCTACTTTCGATAAGGCTTGAGCCAACTTCTCCCTAAAATGCAAAGTTCCTGGGGGGTTTTCTTTCCCTGCGAGGCTTGGAGGTATGTCCCGCCGCTCGACCTATTGATGGCGAGTTTACCTATTCTATTGATGGCTCGTCTACTTTATTTGAAAGTTTTGACACGATAAACTGGTACACAATAAACTAGATAAATTACGGGACTCGGGTTGAGCGAGCTCTTTGAAGTTACTTACGCAGGCGCAGATTCCTATACTGGCTTGGCTGCTTGGTCAGTTTCGTAGGAAAAGATAATAATCCGTTTAACGCTTGCCCCGGCAGCATTTCATAGTAATTCAAAAACATGTATACTAATCCCTGCAATACGTATCTAATCCATTCACTAGAGAGCGCACTTCAGATGATGAGATATCCCAACCAACAAAGGAGATAAATACTCCTTAGCTGATTGTTCTCCTTCTTGAAAAACTCAATAAGGTACATTCTGAAATATACTATCGGTAGAAACTAGTTAGCTAGCGTTCCCGCCCAGTTAAGTCTATTCGTAGGTTTGATATCTCGTTGTTAAAGTGCTCCTGCACTTCAATATTCTATCTCGGATTTGGCGTTATCTGGTTTGATAGGCATGGTTCCAGCCCTATTAGTAGACCTATCTGTTCGTTGCTATCCCGACGAGAAAGAGTATAATTTCTAGCTAAGAAAAAACGGGCTTTGTGCTAAGCTGACATTAGAATCAATAGAAAAGTGACTACTCACCTAGGAAGGAGCTTGGTATAGCCCTGGGAGTGAGTTACACATTTGGTGAAAAAAGACTAAGTAAGCCGAAAAAGAGCACTTTTAAATAAGGGAGTGGCTAATAGTACTCCAAGAAAAATCCGCCATTTTTTCCCAAGATGCAGGAGATTTTCAGATCTTATGCTACTTTGTGTACTCGAGGGTACGTAAACGCGAACTACTCTTTATTCTTTATTTAGAAGCGAAGCTGTCCTACTCTTGGCAAAGCTCTCTTCGAATTTACTAGCTATCTTTTCGTGAAGTGAAGTGCTCGAAAACTCAATATCCAAATCTCACTGATGCTTATGAAACTAATGAAGTGACCAAATCAGACCACTGACTTCTTCTTCTAGAGGCGGAAGCCCACTTAGTAAGGGCAGCAGCTTACTTTGGTCTTAACACCCGGTCAAGTGCTCGTCAAATCGTATCTGATCGGGAAGAACTGCTTTGTTTGTCAAATCCTATCTGATCGGGCGGTACAGAAGCTGAAGTGAAAGTTGCAGTTTCTTTAATTCAGTCGAGTGTCGAGTGGGAAGGAATATAGTCTCTGAAGTCGGTATCTGATGGTTGGCTCTAATCACTGACCTTACACTCAGGTTCTAAGAATTCCATTTCTGGTCTAGTTGCTGGCTTCACTTCCGAAACAGTTGGATAGGATGCGTTTGCAGTAGGGTATGGTATTTCCAAAGCGTTGGTTCTTCTCACTGATGCTAGAGAGCTGACTGATGCTATAGAGGTTAAGAAGCGTTCTGACTCCACCTATCCAATTCTTCGAAGCCCGCACTGCGGAACTTTCACTAGCTCTCGAAACCCGATATCCGAGGAGGTACGAACCCGCCTCTTAATCTCGAGATAAGCCTTTTCTAGGAGAGTGAAGCGAAGCTTGTTGGGAATAGGCTACTAGATAAGAGATAATCCTCGTATGGAGCCGGCCTCGCAGTATAACCAACTCGTAAAGGCTAAGAAAGAGGAGATCCGATTCGCCGACCTCTCCGTAATCACAAAAAGCAGAAGGACCGGAACTTTCTCGGTAAAGGGGAGAGGAATTCTCCTCGCTCGGGTGGGTGTCTTGCACTCGATGGATGTGTTATGAGATCGATTCACCAATAAGCAAGCGGTGTTAATGGCTTCCGCCCAAAACTCCTTCCCCCAACCCGCATTAGAGAGCATGCACCGAGCCTTCTCAAGTAGCGTCCGGTGAATCCGTTCAGCCACCCTGGAGTTACAACAACCGTTCGATGCCGAGCAATTCCGTCATTCAACCAAAAATAAAACAATTCCGCAGTGCCTCAACCTAAACATTTTCTTTACCGTTTGCTGGGTCTTCCATTGCTTAAAAGTTACAAACACTTGGCTCTTCTCCTTTTTCTTTCTCAGTTTTAGGTGGCACCTAGTTAATTGTACAGCTTATATGGAGCAAATGGAGTGGAGCCAGAGTTCACAAACTGCACGCTTGATTTCAAAGGTACACTCAACTACATCTTTCTGTCGTGCAATAGCAACTGCTTGAAAGCAGTGAGTTTACTTCACGTGCCGGGACCCGACTCCCCTTATGTGGAAGGAGGCTTCCCTAACCACTTTACTCTTTTGATAGTAGAATCCTAGTCTGTAAGGCTGCTTTCTTACAACTATTGTCCTACTTTAGTTAGATGAGTCTTTATCCTGGTTGGGCCACTGCCATTGCTTTGATCGGTATTTAATACTTAAAAATAGTGCCCTGTACTCCTAAAGCGTATTTTGGCGGCAAGGATACAAATATTTGTTAAGCTCATATGTATCCAGTTAAGCAGCCCTGGGCAGACAAGGCAGTTAAGTTGATCTTTCGCTATGAGCCAGTCACTTATACATGGATAAGAAAGAAGTTTTTCACGTAGTTCGAGTGTATCCCTTCCTTGGCTAAGGACTTCTAAGCTTGTCCGAGCACTAATAAAAAAACAAATTGCTTCCTTCGGAGCTTTCTTTATCCTTTTACCCTAAATACTACCTCTTATAGCGCTCTTGCCCTCCCGCTAGCCTGTATTTTGTAAAGCCATTTCATTTCCTTTTTCTCGCTCAGATCGACATTACTCCTCTCTTCATTATAGCAGATGCCGGCGGTACACACAAAAGCTTGTCTTGTCCAGATGTCCAAGGTAATGAACTTTTTGACTAGATTGATCTCTACATATGAAAGATTTGCTGTGAGTCAGACGATTCGGGTATTTTCTACAGCTACTTGCTTGACGACTTAAACAATTGCTCCGGACGGAAATCTATCAAGAACGATAATAGGTGTTTTCGCAGAGGAGATTGTTTCGTTTGTTTCAGCAGTTCAAAGAGAAGGAGGTTACCGCTAAGGCAAAGGAAGACGAAAAGGGGGGGTAACACAGAAACCTGAAAACCGATCATTCCAAAAAGGGCATAAAGGGGAGGGACAGGAGCGAGATTCGATCGAAGTATTGATTTCACTAGTATCAAACCGGAAGTTCACTGACAGCAACCGATCTTCCGCAGACGGCATCGAAGAGAGAAAGAGAAGTGCCAGTGACAAGTGACAGAAGTAAGTAAGGAAGGCAATCCGGTAATGCAGCTCCGAACACCCATTTTTTTTGGCTTCTTTCTTCCAGTAGTAGGAAAATCTGCTGCTACCTACGTTAGGAAGAGCAAACCAACTCCTCTATTCAAACAGACGAGGAAAGAGAAAAACCAATGAAAAAAATAAAAAGAAAGGCGCGAAGCCCTCGCCAGTCTAATAAAATAAGTAAGAAAAACTAGATCATCTGCAGAATCGAATGAATAAAAGAGAGATACCCCTGTTGAATTGAATATCTAATAAACGCAGCAGGCAGTGTGAAAACAGTGAAGTATGATTATTCACCTATCGAGCGAGCATAGTAGGCTTAGGCTTTAGAGACCCTTGCACAAGTAATAACATGTAATTCACTAGGGTACGTGACCCAAACAGTTTCACAAGTAGTCCACCCCGGCTATATGAGTTTATGTGTATTAAGCGAAGATATTACCTTCTTTAAATGTGTATACTGCTGAGTCAATCGCTTACACCTCTAGCTAAGGTTATGAAAGAAAAGAAGAAACACAGCTTTATAGTGTATCAAACTGATAAGTAGTCTGCGCCCAACAACCCACCAAATATTCTAGATAAGCGGCTTAGAAGTCTCTGAAGTAGAAAACACTAATTTGAGTTAGGCTAGGCTTTCGAGCATACATAGGCGCTGTCACTTGTTTAATTCAAAAGCAAGTCTTACCCGAGCAAGCGTAAGGAACAGAAGAGAGTGGAGGCGAGTAAGAAGAATAAAATAACTTATCTATTGATGACTTACACGAATCAAGTTCGAGAAAATAACTAAGAAAGTCAACCGCAAGAATTGAAATTCCCCCAGCAACTACGTAAAGATACATTAGTTTACGATTCAACTTACTATTCTAACGATTATACCCGAACGAGCAAGTAACTATGTAACGAGTCAATCAATTACAAGCGAATGACCTAAGTACTCAAATAGATTAGACAACAGAACCAGCGAGCGTGAAGCGAGTAGTAGCAAGTTATAGTCATCAATCAAAGTAAACTTAAGCATATGACCTTAGTTATTAGGACTCCCTAGCCAGCGTAAAAGTATGAAGCGAACAGAGCTTTGAAATAAATATATTCGTAGTAAAAATACAATTACTGATAAGCTATTTTATTTACTGACTTCAGAGAATGACAAGTAATTCTAACTATTGATTAATTAACAAAAGAAAAAAAAAAGCTATTTACTTTCGAGTGGCTATATTTTTTCAACTAATCTGCTTGTTAACTCAAGCTATGAAAGATAAACGTAACTAGGTGGTGTAGTTGGATGTTACGCCGAGTAGGGAACTCTAGTATAAAAGCCATCAAATAAAGAAACTTCTAAAGTAAAGTAAACCTACACATGTTCCGCAGAAAGCCGAGCAGCTTCAAAAGTTTATGTAGGTAAAGGAAGTGCAGCTGGCAATAAGAGATGAAAGTCATACAGATTATTTACCTTTTAAGTAGTCAACTCATGAACGAGTGGTATTTTGATTCCCAAACTCAGTAGTAACCCCCAGCGAGACAACGAGCGGATGCTGCAATCGAGCAAGCAGAAGTAACAGAAGCAAGCAGACCTTCTTCTAAAGTGACATTAATAGATGTCTCAGCACAGGTATATGAAAACCCAGGGTGCGGTGCGACAAACAAAGCTTATAATAGCGGAAAATAAGAACTTCAATCACCATCTTACTCAATTGCTCCTTGGAAACTGAGAAGTGCACTAACCAAAATAGTCCAGGCCTTGCTTGGAGACAAGAAAAAGTTCATCGATAGTGGGTATTTTAGTTCTTCGGTATAAGGGGCTTCCTTCACATTAATCAAGTCAATCAAAGTATCCTACACTCATACACATTGAATGCTAGCATCACAGGTATATAATATATAAGATTCGATATTACCCAGAAAAGATAGATCTTAATCACAAGAGATGACACATTGCTTATTAGAAGATAGATCTTAATAACAATCCTCACCATCAATCATAAGACATTGGTTCTAGCATAAGGCATTAGTTCTCTTTTCCACTATTGGATTGACACTATTCTATTGCTATCATCATATCTTATCAGAGATTTCATACATAAGTATCATCATATCTCATATAAGAGATGACATAAGTTCATGAAGCATACTTACACTGAAGATGAACATGAAGAAGCATGACTATGAGAATGAGGCACAGCATCTTAGTTAGTAGCCTGAAGATAGAGATAAGATAGAGATAAGAAGACTTCTAAGACTATCATTATTCTATTTCTTTATTAGACTAGCATTATTAGATTTTTATGATGAAAGAAAGGCTTCTATTCTACTTTCTCTGAGGAAAGAAAGGCTTCTATTCTAGTTTTATTAGGAAAGGCTTCTTTCTTAGAGCTTTCTTAGAGCATAGAATTCTAGTATTTTATAGCATCTCAATTTTATACACAAATAGAGCATTTATTTCTAGCATCTTTTAGCATATACATATTCGAGTTCTTCATAAGGAGGGGCATAGACCCAGCTTTGGTTATGAAGCTAGACTAGAAGGAAGGATAATCCTCTATTTAAGAAAGAAATTGTCTGCTTACTTCCCTTCATCTTCATTCTTCTGATTAGCCCTTTGATGAGAGCAATGGATGGCTTGCTAGGAGACTGTATACGATAGACCTTTTGCCTGCTAAACTAGATTATCCCTGAGTAATATTTATATGTTCCCATATGCAAATCTAAGATATAGATTTCTTTCACACTAGCACACGCCATTGCTTCTGATTTCTTTCTGAGAAAGCGCTCATTGCCTTGGGATAAGCTGGCTATGGGTCCCACTCTTTCATTGGGCTGTGATTCCTTTTATATTCTATTTTTAGGAAGAACCTCTCTTTTCAGTAGAATAAGTATAAGCCGTCTCTTTCTCAGGATTGTTCCTTGCTTTCATTCTTTTATTTTTGAGTTGAGGGATAAGCCTTTGAAGCTACCTATAGAAAGATTAGATGGCCGTCCGTGGGGGGGTCCGTAGCTGAAGATGAGATGTGGGTGCGTACTAAGTAATTAAAAATAGAAAGAATATACCGTATTTGGCTTTTTCGTGTGTAGAAATGAAAGATAAAAAATGGAGAAGGAAGGAGCCTACCTAATGAATCAAGTATTGAAAAAAGCAATATAAGTTTCGAAAGAAGAGTCAGCAGAACAGTTTGTCTTCTCTTTTATATATCCCAGTTGAAGTCTCTTTCTGTTCTCTCCTTCTTCTCTACCAACAACCCTAGCTTACCTTATTTGCTTGGCCAGTGGTATTTTGTCAGTCTCTCGTGCGGTTTACCAGGTTGACCGCGCACACTCACCTCACAGTGCATACGAAGCCAAAGCCCTACCCGATCCCCGCTTTCTTTCTTTACTTTCGCAGAAAGTTTGTTTGGTTGCCTCAAGGCCAACATTCATTTTCTTTTAAGGACTACACGAGACCCATATTCGAAATCCCCCCTTACTTACGTGATGAGAAGGCAGCCTACGTACGGTGAGAGGTGAGACCACCCATAGGGCCACTGCCTAGAAAGACAAGAAGCGCGTACTGGAAAGGTAAGTGCAATACACTGGGCGGGGTACTTATACCAAAATATACTTGACAGATTGTTGGAAAGAAATCATACTATATCTTCTTAGAACAGTATTCTCACAAGGAATAGCAACACACGGCTTCCATGCTTCAAACCAATTCCATACAGAAACCATAACTACCAAGCCAGCCTACTATGCTCTACTTGATCACCCGCAGCCAGAAACAGCTTTTCACTCGCCCTGATCTCAAGGAAAAACCCCGCATCTCTACGACACCTGAAGAATCCCTGCCCTGAGCCATAAATCAATAGAAGAGTTCGGTATGAAATCCATCTTTTCCATTAGTTTCTATAAAATCCATCTATTTGTTTTTCTATTCCACTCGATCAAGAGAAGAGAAAACAAGAAGAAGACATATTTTTCTTTAGCAAGTAAGAAAGAAAGCTAGGCTGCGCTCTTGTTCGAAAAGGGAGCTATGCCGTGCCAGTCACATTACCGTTCTCTTCCGTGCTATCCTGATCTGTACCGTCTGTTCTTATATTCTCTTTTTCTATCGTCTATCTTGTTTTTCTATAGGCTAGGCTACTATTTCACAGTGTGTCGTCGATCAGGGATTGTTCTGCCATGCTCCGATCTCTCCTGTTCTTAGGATCTTTTTTCTTCCATTGGAAAAGTGCCAGCGCGATCTGAGCTTTGACATAAGTAGGGCTTTCTTCGTGTTTTCCTTCCAGAAACTCGATTTCCTGAGGAGTCTAGAACCGTGTTTCTTCTGATCTGATCTTTAACGCATATCCTTGATGCAGAACCGGAAGGGGTTGCTGTAGAAGCTCGAAAATACCTCCTCTCGCACTAATGGATGAGGCGTGCTTGCTTGGATAACGAGAAATCGGGATCCCTTAACGAATTGAAACCTCTGAATCCACATACCTCAAGGAACTGCGCTCTACCTCTCACTCTCAAGCAGATTCAGGAATTCCCTTTCAATAAGATGCACCGCTGCCCCAACCACTTTCCTACTTTTAGATCCCGGTCGAGCAGATAGAGATACAGATGTAGCCGGCGGACCTTCTCAAGGAGCCATTAACTCGCCTTTTCTAAACCCTAGCATGTTGCGTATCCTGATGATGCATTGCATTGCATGCATCCTGAGAGGCGGGTGCTGTTAAAAGACCGGAAACTCATCTTCTCAACGATCCCTGACAGAGCTCTTCCGCAATCATTCTTGCACGCTATCTTTCTTTCTTGCCTGCTAGTCTAGTCTGGCTTTCCGAAAGACGACTCATTTCGAATACTCGACAACTTAGTTTACTTGCTTGAGCAAAACAAAGATAACTCCGCCTCCTCAAACACAACATAACACAGCTATTCAAGAACTTGGCGGGGAGTCATCTATAGTAAAAGTTCCATCTTCCGAGAGGTAGAGCACACCTTTTTGAATCTTTCTTTCTTTAAAAGGATAGGCAGCAACTCGCTATACGAAGGGCACAGCACCTTTTTTCTTATGCTGGCTTTAACGGGCACAAACAGCAGGAATCGGTCAACCAAACTACCTACTCTCATGGGGACCCGGTCTGTAGAAATCGACTATCTATCTTTCTTTGGTTTAGTAAGAAGCATGCCGGCTGCCCTAACTGCTTCCTTTAACACAAATCCTAACCAACAGGCTCTATGAATCTTGACCGTCAAACTTGGGCGAATGCAATTTATCCTTCTTTTTTATTTAGAGTTTACCTGACTTTAGGATGAAGGCTTAGCCACAACCCATTGCACGGCACTATTTGATTCACGAGGCACGGCCAAGCTTGTGGATTTTCTGGGATTGGTCCGTCGGTTACTGCGCCCTTAAACGACTTCCCAGGTGGGAAGCGGGATTCAGATAAACAAGTCCAAACAACTTTCTTTAATACGAGTCTTATACGCTCTGTTAACAAGATAATCTTTCCCCTGAGGCTGAGGAAAATCAACAACATTCATCGACTGACAAAACCGACTCTGATCCAACCACTCATACTTAGTACTTTCATTGCACAACCGGGAATCGGCAAACCCTGACTCTACTCTGAATCTGTTTACTCTACTTGTGATTCTCCGTTACCTGAACTCCCTCTGTCTTCCATTTCTCAAAGTTCTCTAGGCTCGCTACTGCGAAAAAAGCCTTTTTCTTTTGGAAATCTACCATCGAACTTGGGCTCTGCCCTGCTCAAACCACTATCTTCTTGGTGTTTCACCGTATTTATATTTCCGCTTGTACCGAATCAAGAGTTGACGTCAATCCCACTTTCATTCTATCCTCTTTTCTTCCATGATGCCGCCGCGGTCCTTTCCTTGACTACTAAAGTCAATGTGCCAGGCTCTAATTCCCGACCTATGGACGTCAAAAGCGTGTATTTGCATATTTTAATTAAAAGTAGAAAAACTCTGTTAAGAGCTCCTCATGGCAAAAGATAGGATTCGGTACGAACTATCATTAGACTATCTCTCCGCGAGCTATGAACCCGTCATCTTTGCAATTCTTATCAATTCATGTATTCACCTGCTCAGAACTCTCCGGATGCTCTTATGATCGAAAAAGGTGCCTTTTCTGTACGTGAAATTTATAAAAATAGATCCGCCCGGATATGCTCCTTCTTTCGTTGGAACAAACCCTGACTTAGCGTATCATGAGTAAGAAGTGGCATCTGTTGATTCGAATGTCCTTTGATTTCGGTATCGATCGCCCGGGTGATAGGGCTGGTAAGTGATTGTCACCTCCTGGATAGTTTGAGTGTGAGTTATAGTTTGGGCAGGCTGGAGCCCAGGTTTATCCCACCATTTTCTGTTTATAGTTTTTTTTTGGCATGCCATATCAGGTGGATGATCCGCTTGGCTTAGTACCGATCACCTCCTCTGTTCTTATTGGAGTTGAGCATGTTTCCCTTCTGCTCGATAAACGAAGGAATCATTGCTTCTACCCTACCGGTACAGGCTACCACGGCCCTTCAATCTTCTCGAGGAGAACCCAAGATGAAATAATATCTATACACACTTGAAAGTGAGACAGCATCTATTAAAAATTAAAACCGAGGAAGACGTACCTAGTAAAAAGTATATGTGCACTTTTGGACCCTCATTCTACGAAATTCTTATATTCTATTAATATTACCCACAGGATAACAAGGAGGTCGTCGGCACCCTGGCACAATATGAGTAGTGGTGGAATAGTGCCCCCATATTAAAGTCAAGAAGAAGCGGTTTGTTATCACTTACCTTCGCCTTCAAGCGGAAAGGAATAATAACACCTTTTATCCTTCTTGGAACAAACCACAACCTCTGCCACATTTCGTTTTTCTCTAAAACGGATATGCCTCTCCAAAAGCTACGAAGACTCACGCCTCAAGCTGATACGAAAGATAGGAATTCAGCGGAATAGGACTCTGTTCTGCTCTGAGCATCTCCTCGATTCTCATTTCTTTACTGCCACAAAGATAGCTATAATCACACCACTGCCCTGCCCAGATAGGACCCGTACAACCCATCTAAAATATAGGCCTATCCGAAAGTGCGGAGGCACTCTTCTTTCATAGGCGGAACAATTATGACTTCTCTGGTTCAGCCAGGCCAGTCCACGAACCAAAACTACGGATCAAAACCGCTACTTCTCTCTCATAACTTCCTTCCCAATTCGGAAACTGCGCGCAAAAGACTCTAGTTCTGCACTTTGAGCATTCTCCTCCTCTGGATGTGGACTACACATAAATGAAGGCTAAATGAGTTGTTTTTCAGCTGAGATAGGCCCCAGGAAGCTATCACTTCAAAAATCCCTCAAGCAGCTTTAGAAGCTATGCGCCTTTCGAGTCAAGTCGAGTGGGAGTCAATGTGCCAGGCTATACCCGTATTTTTTTCTCTATCTGTATCTGGTTCTGCCGATCCGCTGGGTTTCATGTCTTCTCTGCACTTATCCGCAAGCCTCTACACGCTACCTTTCTGGTACATTTATCAATACAGCTACTTTATCAATACAGCTACTAAATATAGGCCACAACCTAAGACATAACTCTTCATTCACCCAAAGGGAGGTTCCCGGGTCAAATATTTAAAAAATAGAGGAGAAAGCTACGAACACAGGGCCATTTACCAGCCCATAAACCTTTGATGCCAAGTCCTTGACAACCCGAAACTCACTATGCATTACTGTACGGCAGTATGGGCTACCTTTCGAGTCTTCCTCTTAACTTCTATTCTGGGTCAAACAAAGTGGATTCCTCTCGTAAACACACTTTATACAAAATTTGCCATCCGATTCCCTTTTCGGGTTATCCGCTTCTGTTGTATCTGGATCAGCCGGGTGAGTAATAAGGCTCAATCTGGTTATAAACTGGTAATATAATATTAAAGAAAATATTATTACTCTAGCTCTAGTTCTGCTCTAAGAGCATTGTCGAAACCCTCATCTGGCCAAAAGTAGACAAGTATTAATCTCTTCATTCAACTAACGATCCACTATGCACTAGGGGCCCCACAAATAAGAATGCACTAAATTAAAAGGCTAAAACTATTTCTTGTCTGAAGATTTAAAAGTTAACAACGAACGCTTAGAAAGCTTACAAACCTCGCTACTAAAACCCCATTTCTATATGAATTAGGAAATCTTTGAAAACACCATCAGATGGATGCCCCATCCTCCTATGCCATAACAAAGATTCATTGGTCTTTCCTGTCTTTCCTAATGCATTCCTATTTCGTTCTAGTCATTTCTGGATCAGTCTTGGCAAAACTTCCTTGCCTACTGAATACGCTGAAGACCCTGCCCCTTTTTTATGACCAAATGATGAGAAATATTTATCCAGGCTTTATGCAATAGGGAGCAGGTAGCTTTCCCTCAATGCGGACCAAGGGAAGCGGGCACTGTCTTGAATGGAATATCTAATCTTTGAAGTGCCTTGCACTGTCAATTTAGCAACCCCGGACCTTGATCTCAAAAAGAAACTCTCGGGTCTGTGAACAAGATTTCAAAAACCCCAATCTTAATATACCAGGGGCCATTCGCCTTCGCATAGAACTATTCGCATATTATGTATCTTCATTGGGGTTTGCCCCCAGTCTTAAGCACCTGCGCTACCTTGGTATTGTCTACTGCAACCAACGAATGCTGCCTGAATCAATTTTTCTTCTATTTCACCGTACTAGAGAACGTAGTTTTTTCTCAACGTTAGGAGCAACCTTCATGTATCGGTAACCTATTAAACTTACGGCATCTTTCGATTGCTATTGCAGGCATTGAAAATTGACCCAAGTCAGTGTTTGAACTTGATAACAACCAAGTGCTCAGTGTATAATATTTCCCTATAAGAAAATAGTTTCTTTTTTAGTTTTCGTTGCCCAGCTCTCTTTTATTGCTAAAGGAAAAGGGGACGTAGGTGCTGAGAAGAACTTGAAATAAAATATTATCTTTTTTTAGTTCCGATTCAATACACTATTGTTTAGTTTATTCACGAGATGGATTTGTAAACAGAAGTTTCCCGAATAAATCAAAGAGGTGGTGTGCTCAAGACCTGTAGGTCCGTGGGTCCCGTCTAACTGTACCCATTTACTTACTTAAATACTCGATCATTGACAGAGCGAACAAATACTCAAAAAGCGAACTAAAAAAACCAAATGGGAATCTTCTGGCCCATACGAATTGATCTAAACTCAAGGAAAGGCCCACTATTGTAATAATTTTTATTTTTATGGTCCACTTCCATTACTTTTCTCGATAGGGGAGTACTTACTTCGCTAAATTGTCTACTTCCTTCAGTGTTCTGCATTATACGTAAAAAGAAAGGTTATTCAAGGAATCCGAAGTTACTCGCTTGGACTACCTTCCTTCGTATCGCTTTCGGGTGCTCTCACTTTTTAGTTACTAACTGGGCCGGCCCATATCTCTCATGCCGTAGTTGAAATACCAATACGTGTGGCAGGCGAGGTAAAGTAAGTTTAGTTAGTATCACTTGCTTCTTCTTTTTCGTAGTTACTCTGACGAGCTTCGTTTTGTAGACATATGCCCTCTGCTGTTTTGTACGTGGGGACTAGGTACTAAAGAGAGGAGGTGTACGAAATGGGGTAAGCAAAAACTTCTTCGCTTTCAGAGTAAGTTCCTTCGCCAATATTTGCATACCTCCCTCTTCTCTTCGTGGTAAAAAGTACTCTAGTGGAATACTACTCAAGGCAGGGCAAAACGTATACCGGAAAAGTCTCTGCTGGCTGGACTACTGGCATTAGCCAATGCTATCCACATACTAACTCCATCTTGAGAAGTGTATAACTCACAGGCATTCATTACCCCTACCCAGCTTTTCAGTTTTCTCTTTATTCTCCTACCCAAGCGAGTATAAATTATAGCTCTTCGCTTGACAAGAAGAAAGCAGTTGAGCGACAAGACGTAGTGACTTTGGTTGTAGCGGATGCCTGTAGTCGAATAGAGAGATAATTTCCCAGCCAGGGATTAAAAATGGTGAAGCTTCTACGACCGATGAATATCGATGTTTCTTATCCACCCTTATCTTAGTGCGTTTGATGAGCAATCCGGCTTTTCCGCTTTCACACTTGTATACCATACGCTCGAGTAAGCTCCACTCAAGTACTCTTCTTTTGTAGGGCACTCTTTACCTCTAGGAGATAGGATATAAAACTACCACTGATCTACCCCCCCTATTTGAGTAAGGGGTAAAAGCCTCAAAGTTCAAAGCAAGGTACACATGACTGCTGCTTATAAGTGTTGTTTGTTCTGAGTTAATAGGTAAAGTGGTATAAAAGGAGAAGCAGAGGTCGGTCAAGATAACCGAGACAGGCTGCTTAACACCAAACAAGGCGATTGACTTGATGAATTGCACGGAGCGAAGGAAATGGACTAATTTAAAAGTTTGTTACACTTCCTCGAAACCCTGTGAGTAGCCCATACTATCAATTGGGCCAGCCATATCATTATGGGAATCAGGCAGCTTTTTATGTGCCATGCAAACGCTGAAATGGAGCTTCATCCTGAGGCTTAAAGTAAATAATAAGCTTTTAGGTAATATACTTAAGAAGAAGTAACGGATCTTTATCAAGCCATTGCATCCGCTTGCTCGCCCTGGAAAACAATTTGATTCGACTGCACTATAACTCGTGACCAGCCATAAGTGACCTAAAGTGGACAAATAGCGAACTTACTCCTTGTAGATCAACACAAAACAAGCAAGCATCCGCAGCTCGCATTGATTTATGTCAACCCACAAGTAGATCTCGCCCCCTACTATTCTCCAGATCCCCAGATGACTCTCCGCTCCTATAGACTGACAGTAAAAGTCAGACGATTACAAACCAATAAGGGATACTCACTAGATCCCTCTCGTCTTTTCTTTCCTACGCCATATTCTCTCTAATAGTGAGTTTGATGATAGTGCAAAGCAAGCAATCGGCTCCGCCAATCAGTTCTTCGGCTCCAATGGTGGAGTATAATTTAATAGGCAGCAGAGGGCGGTGGGACGGCAGCTAGCTTTCATATCGCTATCTTGTCTTTGCCAACGTTGTCTTATTCTCACCGATCTGCTAGTTCTTTCTTCTGGTTATCCTATCAAACCGATTTTCGGGACCTAAGTCCGACACTTCATGTCCTCGGTCTCGGGACGAAAGGACTGGGATCTTTATATAATCCGGGACCTCCCTTATTTACCTAACTGATAAAAGGAAAGAGTAGTGCTCCTATTTTCCATTAAAGCAGGGTCTCTATTTTTTGCTATAGCATTTCCCTACTCGACTCGACTTTATAACCCTACTCTCCTTTAACTCACTACTTTCCTTTTGACCTATTTCTGTTCCTTGCCATAACATACCTGAAAAGTAGTACTCAAAAAGCGTGGAAAGAAGGATTACTCGATAAAGAAGCCTCGGTGCTGGCGACAGCCAAGTCAAAGTATCCAAAAGCTAAGTATAGCAAAGTTAATAATCAGGTGTACAAGTAGTAGTAGTGGGCGAAAGTCGCAAAAGCTAAGGCGAAGGCAGAGTTGGGTATAACAAAGGAAGCTCAAGCAAGGTAGCTCCTGAGTAAGGCGGGCGCATAAACTATTGTCGTACTTTATCCGGTGCGCTCTGGCGTCTGCAAAAGGTAGGAAGGCAGGGAAAGTGGGAAAAGCGAGGCAAAGCGAAGTATATATGTCAGTAGTCGCCGGCCGTATTTTTAAATATTGGCACTCGAAACATCGTGGTTGTCAAGCACTACTTCTATTGGACACGTTTTCTAAGAAGAGTATGCCTGCTCCCACTCGAATGAGGTGAGAAACACAGGCTTGTCTGCTGGTCACTTACAGGTATCCCTTCCCGGGCTTTCTTACTTGTGTAGCACTCCTTTTTTTCGTTAGCAGTCGCATCGCCCCTTTTGATCTCGGAATTTCATTCCAGTACCAAGCTTTTTTATATGCAGCCGCTCGCTGAGTTAGTACTTTCTTCACAGAGTTCCGTTCTTCTTCAAAAGCATTTCCCGCCCACAGGATCTGAGTGAATAGTTTCTATTCATAATCGGAGATGATGTGGGTTGGGATGACAAATTGAATAGCTGGGATTCCCTTTAATTAGAGGCTCTTTTCCGGTTTTTCCTTGCATTCATTCTTGGATTTCCTGCTTTGCCAATAAATGAACCATTTCCTATAGATTCCGAAATAACCATCTACTTTCATCAAGCATCTGTATAAGCTTCTCCTTTTCTTTTCTTCAACGCTCTTTTCTTTCTTTTTCTTGTTATTTAGCTTTGCAGTTAAAATAAATAAATGAAATACGCTTTTGCTTTTGTTTGCTTTTGATTGTAACTTGTTCTTTTGTCTTTTGCTTTGCTTTCGAAGCAGCACTCCTTAGTTAGCTTTTCAGTGAACTTGATATTGATTCAGCACTAGCTTTTCCTTTTATTACTTGTTTGCTTTTAAGTTAAGTTTTCTTTTCCTTTTGCTTTAAAGTTCAATAAGCAGCACTTTCTCTTTCCAGTTTCCTTGCGCTATTTGTACTTTAGATTGAGCTGAGACTTTCTATTTCAAGTTCGCTTCTTTCTTATTGATTTTCTTCACTTGTTTGCTTTGAAAAAAGAAACAGATAGTGGCTTGCTTGCGCTAGTGCTCTCTTTCCTACCTAAGCTGGGGTTCTCTTCTTTGGGCTTCTTTTATCACCAACCAAGCTTTCCGAGGAAGGAAGAAAAGATTGCTGCCACGCCTCAGCGAGGCGATAAGGTTGTATTTCATGTCTCCGGCTGTCTCGCCTGGCTATCCACGTGAAGGTGGGCTTGCCATTGAGATTTTTTTAAGGGAGTACACCTGTCAGCCTGCAGTTTCAGACAGATTGGATTTTCTGGTAAAAAGGAATGAACGTAAAAAGCTATCCCGGCCAATTTCCATAGAAAGAACCTAGGGAATGAGGTCATGCCTAAATATACATACCGCGGCAAATCATACAAGCAAGGGCTTATGTTGGTTATAACAAACGCGGAGGTTTTCGGTGTATTCGTGGGAGGATATAGAATTCATTTAGCTTACGTCATAGAAAGAAAAGCAAATAGAATAAAAGAAATTCCGTCTTTCAGTCCTACGTTCAACACATTCTCCGGCGCAATGGGATACAGAATTACCAGCAACCAGGCGTAAGAGCCATGAAACTTTATTGGACCGATTCTTCTTGCTTATTTGGGATGGAATCCCCGGTAACCCGTACGATCATAAGGGCAAGACCGAAGCCAAGCCAAGCCACTATTTCACTTGGCAAGGAAGACGAGAGTAGCTCTTTTTTAGCGGAAATGATATACTCCATCCACTGATTTACCATCCAACCATCCACTCATTTGATTGACCCAGCGTCCAGGCCTTGAGTTTATAGCCGACTCATTTATTTCCGGGTTTCACTTGAGTTTAGGTGAAGTATCTTTCTCTCTGATGTTCTCTGTGGTCTCAAAGGAGGATCAGTCGGCAGGTGTATCGCCTCGCTACCTTACCCCGGCGGTGTACCAGGATCGTCACGTTCACTCTCACTACTGGACGTCAAACCTAAACCTAAACTAAATGACGGTAGTGATTTCTCATCCCAGGTTGGATGAGGGACTTGGATCCATTGATTCAATGTCAACTCAATAGGATCAGGAACTTGGACCCCTGCAAAAAAGGTAATTTAATTGGAAAAAACTATTACAGTTGTGGGACACAGATTTCAAATGAAATTTAAGGCTACCTGGGTCAATACCATTTTTCGGTACGTTGGGATCGTCTTTGGATCTGTCGTCATCATCATCCCCACCATCCTTGTCATTATGTGTCTCTTCATTATTACCCTTTGCATCATTGTCGCTTCCAGCCAGAGCCATCAATATTGTCGTCATGTGGGACCTCGTTGTTATGCTCATCATTGTCCTTGCCTCCACCCACAAACCCACTGCCACCATCTTTATCTTGTCCCTCGATGATAATATCCTCAGTTTCTTCCAACAAAATAAAGCACTGTTGTTAAACTCTTATTTAAGGACACAATCTGAACACTTATAACAATAATACTATCAGTTACAACAACAAACTATACAGATGTCTAATTACCTTTGTCCTTTTCCTTGGAGACATCCTTTTTTGGTGCCCTCTCCCTCTTCTGAGCAGGACCAATCTGAGGTTCCTGTCCTTTCCTGGACCTAACAATCCGCTTTCTCTTCTGTGCAGCAGCAAGGGGACCTGGTCGAACGATCATGTCAAGTGTCATCCCTCGTCTAATCATATCATCCTCGGTAGCATTAGTTTGAAGATCAGTTTGAATAACATCTCCCGTTTTCACGCGATCAAAAATGTCAGCAGCTACATTGGAGGACAACTTTCTGTTGAGGTCCCAGTTGTTGTATCGTGGGATTCCACCGGACTTCAGCCTATACGTACTTATTTGACACCTCTCATAAAACCAAACCTGTGAATTAAAGTGAACACTTAGGAAATCTATGTAATCTATATATATATATTGTAATAAATAGACGAATTAAGATAACAGTACTGAACATTTGTACAACAAAGTGTACTATATGGTGACAATAAAATGATCCCTTGTGTATAAAATTAAATCCTTAGAGGATACAATCTGATCCTCATGTAATGAACATGTAATAAGGAAAATAAAAAAGCTGACTAGAAAGAGCGAAGAGTAGGCGATGGGCAGAGTGGGTGTCATAGAGTAGAAAGATTCGCCTCTTACTTCATTACATACTCCTTGCCCCATCCTCCCGAACTCCTGAAGTTGCATCCAAATTGTCAACAGAGCTTTCCCCTTCCTACTTACATCTTTTTGTGCAACCATCCTATCATAGGATACTGAGTCAGAGTGCTCAACAACTTATGTACCATTATTTGGCAGGATTTGTTGCTACTGTTTTGAGGGTAGCTCTATAGTGCAAGAGAGGCTTTTTGAAAAGAGTAGTTACGAACTGAGTGGAAAAGAGTAGTTACTCACTACCTCCATTTACACTTTGAATAAGGACATTACCTACTTTGAATAAAGACATTACCTATTTATTCACCACACTAAAGAAATAGGAGCAGCTCGTGCACCAAGGTTTTGAGCACTTTAGGACCATAACCTACTGAGCCAAAGAAGGCCGATTTAATATTTATTTACTAAACGAATTATGACACTACTTGCACATACACTGCCATACTACCATAGGAAAATCTATCCCCTACCACGGACTAGGCACGGAGTGTTGAAGAAGCGGCAGGTCAGCCAATAAAATAGAAAGGGGAAGCTACGTCCCAGCGGTCAGAGTGGACCAGTGATTGTATCACCAGAAATGACCAAAGAACTGCATTATGCAAGTAAAAACCCCGCCTGCTGTGGCTCCACCTGCTTGAACTTCACTCCAAGTATAACTTATACATACTCCAAATCCCCCCTCCCTCATTTACTATATGACACCTAACTATGAGCGTAACCAAATCAATCCAAAATAGAAGAAAGAAATCGGATCAAACTAGGAGCGTAAGAAATAATAACGAAGTCCAGCAGCAAGTTCGAAGCTTTTCTAAGCATCAAAACGTGGATTTGGTTTGGGCACTTCCTCTTCTCTTGCAACATATGCCCCGCAATCGCCTATGAGAGAGAGCCTTTCCAGTAAAGGCAAGACAGAGTTCTTTCTTATCCACATAACACGTATATACTGATGAAAGTTATTCTATATTTATTTCATCACCGCTTCGCGCCTTTCTATCACTTGCAATTCTCACTTCACATTAAGTCTATCTATGTATGCGATTTCCGAAGTGCTGCATCAACTCATATATTTTCCGTAGAGATGAAAGATGGTTCCCAAATTCTCGTAATGAAAAAAATAGAAGCACATCGAAGTGAAGTAAAAGGATGCTTCTAGTTTTAACTAGCTTCCACATTGACCAGATCGAGAGTAGCGCTAATGTGGCGCATCTATTCTATAAGAAAGAGAATGTTTTGATTAACGTTTGAACATAAAATTCATTCTTTGTGAAATAAGATGCATTAAATTGTTCCCATTGGGCAAGTGCCTATAGAAAATTAAAGAAAGTGATCTTCTAAGTTCATACCTTGGTCTAATACCCGATTTGGAATGCGGGCTTCGGGAGCTGGTGGTGTAAAAATCAGAGCAGAAGTACCTCTGTAAGCCAGCTTTTTTACACCACGACCTAGCCTTAATAGAGCCTGTAAAATAAGAATACAAGCATCACCACCACCTTGGTAATCGCCCCCTCTCTTATCTCTGGGTTTAAACTGCCGATTTTGTTTGCTGGTTGTTTTCATTACTTGTTTTCTTTTTTCTCACCAATGTGCCGGTACAACGATTTTTGGTGATCTGTGTGTTGCTATTGTAGTACTAAGTCAATAAATACCAGCATGAACCAATGCAGGTTTTAATCCATGCTGCGTCATGATGTTAGTTGCCCAAGTTATCATTTTGTAGTAGCGGACAAACTGGCTATACTCTACAAATTTCAAAGTCATACATTTACAAAGGAAGAAGCGTAAGTTGCATAATCAATATAAAGCATGCAGTCAACATGTTCAAGGCAAAGTAAGTTCACTCCTGGCTGTTATGCACGAGTATTTTCAATTTGCAATACCAGCCTCAATTTCTTCTTGGAAACAAATATAAGCACGTAAACGTTTTGAAGTACAAATGCGTCTTATTGAAAGGTTAGTGAGGTTAGGTATTGTTAGAATGAGTATCCGCAATGAAATGGAGACAGGAAAAAGGAAAATTGCGCTTTTTTCAAGGTACAGAATGGTTTGTGGTACGTGAAATATAGATCGAGCCCCATTTCTCAAAAAAGTGCACATATGTTGCTGTGTGACCAATGAATCAAATCAATATCTTTCTGTCTGATAAAGCTAGCAGATTACTAATACCAAGCTGTACTTAATAACAGGACAGTAGAGCTTGCTTCCGCTGCTTCATGTTACACTCAACGCAAAATTTACCTGCTGATGTACTGATAAAGAGACAATACATTTTCTATAAAAGATGTTCATCTCCAGCTCTCTTCCCCAAGAAACGTATCCCTTTTTTCTCTCATTTCTGATCATTTTAGGGAAAAGTCCTTCCTAAAATTTATCATTTGGAGTAATTGGTACAGAGTATCTTATGAAAATGCAGCTCAATTAGCTTCAATCATCCCTTTTGTGGACCCCCGGTTCTTCATTAAGGCTTTATTGTTCCCGCCGCAACTAGCACAAAAAAGGCACGACAAAGACGATTATTAACCAATCGGGCTTGCCTTGATTCTCAAATTTGTAACTAATCTTTCGTTTGATTGTTTGAACCGAAATCGCCCTGAAATTGCACAACGTTGACTCAAGTTGACCTAATCTGGCATCATTTGACTTCAGTGATGCGCCTCGATTACCCGCATCAATTGGCCCCTGAATCTGCAGTAGAGACTCTTTTGTTTTAACCCAATGTTGCAATTATTGCTCTATTAACTAAGCCTGGGCGTAGCACAGTTGAATTTATATCAGGCACACTCATGCAATTTGGACCCACTGCAACCCTTTGTCGTCCTCAGCGTAATGGTTATTATGTCCTTTTGAAGTTTTGCCGTTTATTACGGACGTTTCCAAGACGTTGTTTTATTGTTCAGTTTCTCCTTCCATTACTCCGTGACAGTTAGATATACTAAATCTGTTGAATACTAAATCTGTTGAACCCCAACGAACGCCTCTGATGCTTTTTCTTGAATTATGAATATCTTTGGAACACAAGGACTATGAAAACTTTTTGCAGTGTACTCATTGTGGTCATTATGCCTGATCTAGATCAAAGTGCTTGTAAGTTACTTTTATTGTTCTTTTTATTCGAAATTTCTGCTCTTATCTCTCAATAAAATTTTAGGATTAACTCAGATTGAAAGGCGGCAGCGTTTAGGACTCTCTTTTATTCTTTCTTGAAAGGCTGGCAGGGTATATCAGGTATATTTTCATATATTGCCCTTTATCGGACATAATGTGAAAGGTGTTATCTGTTTCTTCATGAAACAGGATTGCTATATTGGAAGTTTGGTATTTTAGTGCGGTTGACTTCTCTCGCTCTTTTTATTATTATTTTTTCTATTCTGGTACCTCTCTGGCCTTGTTTCAATCCCGGGATGCGCAAAGATGCAGGCGCAGAATGTTGTTGCACAAGTATTGCTACGTGCATTCTCTCAATAAAGATGGTCATTTGCCAAGGTTTTCTAAGTCCTCTGATACAGCACCAGACGGTACAGTCCCAACATAAATAAATGTAGTTGATCCCGGCCGAATAAGCCAAAATTATATTGTTCTTGCCGCTCATTCACCTTTCTTTTTTTTTAATTAAACCTCAGATTTACTCCAATTGAGATTTATTTATCCCCCAACACTTCAATTTAGCATTAGTTATTTTAAGTTTTATCTAATACATGGCCTCAAATTTTCCTAAAAGTTAAGCTAAACACAGCTGAGTTTATTGGAAATCACCCCAAAACGGGCTCAAAATAATGCCTACCTAAGCTTTTCAAACTTGTACTCGGCTCTACCTAACTTCATGTGACAAACCAATTAGGCTGGTAATAAGCCTTTTGTATTGCAGTCAACTCTTTGTTTTTATCACAGGTAGAAAAGCAAAGCTTGTCTACAACTAAGATGCACCAAAAAAAGAAAAAAACCAAATTCTGTATTGCATGCAACAAAAGACAAAACTTTTGAAACAACCTTTGCAAATTCCAAGTAAAATGCAAGTCCCTTCTTGCCACAATCTTTTTGCAAACACGAACAAGTCGTATTCTTTCTATTGTTGGTACCCCCTCCCTGTACTTCAATCTATACCTAATCGATTCACACGGGAAATCCCCGCAAGAATGGCAGATGTAGCCAAACAAATCTAGTTCGACGCCGCCTTAGCGGAAGCAAACAACTAATTAAGAGGATGTTTCCTATATATCTTTGGAATAAGGCGATCTTTAATACGATCCAACTTGTATTAGATAACAAATGAATTTCACACAGAAAAGAAAGAAAAGTTCTTCTAAGGTCCAGTCTTCCTAAAGAAGAGAGTGAAAAAGGCAGTACAGCAATTCACAAGCCATAGAGGAACAAAAGTAGAAAGAAGCTCGTGCGTGAGTAAAGTGTAGCCTGATGTTTGTATGAAAGAGGAAGTTTTGGTTTTAGAAGAGAAGAAAGTTTTTGAGAAAGTAGCAGAGAAGGGTGTGGAGTATAAAGTGTAAAAGAAGAGGTGTAAAAGGTTCTGGAGTCTGAGGAATCGAATCGGCCCAGTTTGTGAGAGATAGGAGCTAGGTATTCTAAGATAGTAAGCTACTAGTTGGAGTATAGAAGTAAAGGTTTATAAGGGAAAAGCAAGAAGGACTAGGACTAACTAGGGATAGACATTCAAGTATGTACGAGGTTGCTAGCTAGTCAAGTATAGGATGCAGGGTCACAAGGCGTTTTAGCACAGAAAGATGCTGATAAGGCTTGTTTGTTAGGATAAGCAAGAAAAAAGAGATAGGCATTTGGTCTTAAGAAAGGCGGGAAGCATTGTTGTATTTATCTCCCTTGGTTTTGAGTAGTAATAAGCAAGTCAAAAGCAAGCCGGTCCGAGAATGGTTTTTTCTTCGCCTAGCGACCGAATTCAGCTTTTTGTTTACCACCTGATTGAAGTCTCGACTACACTTTTAAGTCAAAGAAGTCCCGGCACAAGCATTCCCCAGGAAGGAGCATAAAAAAGTAGCAGCGGAGAAAAAGCAGAGCCAATTCTTTAACTAGCAGCTATTGCTTTCACCTTCTTTTACTCTTTGACTTCGCTCTTTAGGCTGATGACCTAGTGGACCAAGGCCGAGACTCCCCTTGCTTCAATCCCGAAGTATAGACTTCCCTAGGAAACTGGGATTTCTCTCTTCTAGGATGCTAGAGTAAGTTCTGAAGTAAAAAGCTCGGCCTAAAATCTAGTCTTTTTAGGCTAAGGAAGGATGAAAGGAAGTAAGCAAAGGACAGGATCCTACCTACTCTTTTAATTATGCAAGTAGCCCGGATGTGAGGCACCCTGAAAGCTTCTTCGGGTTGGATGAAAGCAAGAAGTGAAAAGGCAGGTTTGAATTTCTCAAAAAATCTTTCCATTTATCATATATTTTGTTTATGTAAATACGATAAAACGGGGCTAAGTCTATACGGGGAGTATTTTCTATAACTACCTCGCAGGGCTACTACTGCTTTCCTCTCCAGCATGCCTATGTATGCCTTTGTCATGCCTATCCCTAAACCTATTTACGTTACCTATTCCGAAAAACTAACCCTACGCCCTCGAGAAAGACCACCGTGTAGTCTTCTCTTCTATTTTGCCAGGTTTGGAAAAGGGAGATAAAACGAGAGTCAGTCAATAGAATGGAAGCAGCCTATCCTATATCATGGAACGGAATTGCGTTATTGGTACTCGGTTACGTGTTGTATGTTATTGTTATGAAAAATAAATGAATAAGCTAACAAGCTTTGATTGAGAAACTAGAAACTAGTTTGGAGGTCTAGTCAATAGTAAGCTGGGCTACCTTTCGTTCATGATAACTTGACTTTTAATAGCTGTAGGGACTGTTATCGGCAGTGTAGCGGTAGTTCTTTGTTGTTACGAGCCCGATAGTCAAGAGAATCGAGAATAGAGTGGTTTGCAAATAGAATTTATTCTTTCCTTACTTAAGTCACATAAGCACGTTCCAATGGAACTTGGAAATTTTTCTTTTTTACATAAGTAAATAGTGAGTTAGCTCGCTTAGATAGTTCGTGGGTCTAAGGCAGTACCAGGTATAGTAGGGACAGACAGGTAGTAGTTTTAAGGGATGCCGTTCACGCTTCGCGCCTTGCATTTCTTCATTTATCAAGGACATGAATAGGCGTGACTTGACGTTACGAAATGTCGAATCGGCACCCACGAATGTCACTAGGTGAGTTGATCAACCCGAGAGTTCCCTAGTGTAGTAGAATCGCTTTCATTCAGTTAAAGCAACTAGAGAGTATATAGCAGCTTGAGTAGTGGTTAATAAGCATGGCACTGTTCTCGTATAGCCCTTTCGTTAATAGAGAAAGGGGATTTTCAATAGATGGAGCATGAAGCTACGCCCTCAATAGTAATGAACTCGCCCATCTCGAACAGGATGCTTAAAAATGGGAAATACCCTTTGACAACAAGAAAATAATCCAAGAGTTCTTAATGGTACTATTGGTTCTCTCAGCTTAGAAGTTATTTCTCTTTCTATTAACTATCAACACAGATCCATTCCTGAAGATGGCATATTGCAAAATATTTATACCCACCCAATGGCGTGCCGCTATGGAATCTGAGATAGATGCACTAGTTAGGAACATTACTTGGTCTTTGCAGGCTTTACCGGCAGGAAAACGGCCTATTGGTTGCAAATGGGTCTTAAATTAAAGACCAAACGCCGGGCTGATGGATCTTAAGAGCGATATAAAGCCCGACTTGTTTACATTAGCATGGACACAGGAACTGCCATGACATGGAGCCAATGTGTTCCATCATGCTTCCATTGCTGAAAGCAAAACATTCCTCGAAATCTCACACAAAAAAAACGCGTCGCTTGTGAGGCACATCAATGTGAAATGGCCGAGGTCACAGACAGGGTACGTGAAGTCACTGATAAGCTAATAAATATGATAAAGCTGGAGCGTTGAGAAGCAATTTTGGTGCTACAAAGGCACCCACAATGACCTAGTCCTAAGAAAGGTACCTAGCTTGATCTTCCATTTTGATGGGCTAGATGTGCCTATACTGCAAGAATCGGCATATGAGGAGCAATATATAGGGGTCATTTGTTTTATGATGATGCGGTCGAATGGCTTAGAAATATATATTTGGGAGCTTGTTGCAGCAGAACTTTAACATGGCTTATTATCAACATGAAAGAAAGATTTCTATTTCTCCTATGGAGTTGTATAATTGATCTTTGGAATTGCAAAATGTTGCCTAAACCTGCACAGCAAAAAATGATAGGTAAATGAAGCATTTAGCTACCAGATCTCGAGTAGATAAGCACAATTTGAGGGAAGTCCGCGTTTTTCTTTGTTAAATCCATGCTTTTTTAGGGAGTATTAAGTCAGACTATTCAAACAAAAAAAGAGCCCCGCTTTAGATGCAGCAAGTCTTATAACCACTGCAAGGACAGGACGGAACTGCAAAAGGTTGTTCGACAAATAAATTCCAAGTTCAACCGTTGATTGACTCATTTAACAGAATAAATCATGTTGGTCTTAATAAAGAGATTTTACCAAGTCACAGATTGTATAAGCTAGGCTAGTATGATAATTCATTCCCAAGCCGCTGTTATAGTTTCTGCAGCAATTGAATCTTTTGTCTTTTCCGGTATACAAACAGAACTCCTTTCTCCTATCAATTTGTACTCCGCTACTTCTTCCTAAGAAGAGAAAGAAAGCCGAGATAAACAGCTCCATATTAGTGAATTGCCTCTGAACAACCCGATTTGTTTTCTACTTTATGTATTCTTTGGCCTTTTTTTATTATCTATCGGGGTGATCGGCAAGCTCTACCATAATATTTTCCTAGAGGCCGGGACAAGAGGAAAGTAGCCTGTCTAATACGTAGGCCCTATTTGAGCAATAAGTTTGATCGTTAGAAGTTCAAGCTTTGACAGCTCTTCCTTCCCTTGCTAACGCAGAGTCGGCCCACTCTACTGGGATTACACTTTATATAGTGTTTTTCACATAATCAACCGGTTACCCAACTCTCATTCTCCCTGTACCCCCCCCCTTTTTTAGTTACTCTTTCACAAACCACCAAATTATGCCTCTCTCAGGGTTCTTGGTTTTCTTTGTTTTCCTCACCTCAGTAGGAACAACTGGAAAAAAGAGATATAGATAGTATCTCTCGGCCGTTCTTACTACCTTATTGGCTAGCCTATTTTATTTTTACCCTATTGACTCATATGGAGAAGGACTGGAACTTTCTGGAGGAGGGCTTACCTTAGCGCAGGCAACGCAAAGGCCAACGCTATTGCTATTTAAGGAGAATGTGGAAGGAATCCTTTCTCCAAAAGAAAGTAAAATTTCAACCTTAGCGTATCTCACTTCTCGGCTATCTGTTAAAGCCTATCATCTTGCTTCGACCTATTACTTGAGTAGTCGACCTAGTAGGCGCGTGCGCTGGTGCAATTTAAAAGTATTCCTGTGGTTCTCTGGTTTCAAAGTATTCCTGTGAACTGAAGTTTACCCCGCAGTAAGTAAGTAGCAGTAGCTTTCACTGGATCAATCTACACCTAAACTGCTGAAACCCGATCTATTTATTCTTTTACCTCAGTCTATCTAGAAGCTTTTCCTATTTCTTTACCTTGGCTAGCTGTGAGTTCACTTTGACTTTGCACGCACCCTGAGGTTAACCTGGAAAGACTTTTTTCTAGGTGAACCGAAGGAAATACGATTGCTTGGGTAAGCAAGTGATACTAACTAAACTTACCTGACTCTTTCTATCTTCTAGTTCACCAAAGTTACTTCTTACCAAGTAATATCTCTAAGGTTATCATGGTACCACTTCTGCCTAGATATGCACCGCATAAGAAATCTGGATAGACAGGCCTAGGACTGCTTGGAGGAAATGGTGGAAAAGCTCTGATCAATCAGAGTTCAACCTTCTTTAACACTCTTGGGCCATACTTCGAGAATGACACGGCCCATATTGGAAAAAAGGGAAGTCTGAAAGTGAAAGTGACTTCCTCCGATCCCGGTGATTAGAGTCTTATTGCTTGCCTCAGCTGTGCCGATTTGACAGGTTTTCATATACCGTATATTGTAATCTAATAGAAATCCAAGGGAAAGCTTACCTTACCTTATCCATCTAATGCAAAAACAAGCAGAATTATGGAGATTCTTTCTTCTCTCTATCTATTCGCTGAGTATGGTGCTTTTGTCATGTGGGGCTTTGTGTCTTCTGTCACGTCCTGGTACGTACTATTGCGGCTTAAAAAACTCAGATCTGGATGGGCAATGAACAACTGGAGGAATCCACCCATTTGAAGACAAGTTGTTGATAGACAAATGGTTGATAAGTCACCCTAAATCACTCCTCTATCCAAGTACGAATTTCTAATCTAATTGCATCAATTTTTTCAGCTGCATCCCTCATATTCGTTCTCTCTTCCACGAAGCACAGTAGAGCAATATTTTTCTAGAAGCTAAACATCTACTTATTTGATTACTTAAAGCCAGCGCTTTGTTTTCTTATCGCCCTCGCCACTGAACTCTTGATCGCTGCTTCCACATACATTCTTCTTTGACTAGCAGCTCGCTCTTCTCCTTTTCCATGGGACGTACGTAGCACTACCCTTACTATCGGCGTTTTTTTATATCATAGATTCACTATTTGTGTCTTTTATCTCCCCCCACCCACTATTCCATATAGTTGCTCTTACTGGTGAGATTGGTAGGAAGTTTCATGGCTTCAACTGTATGCTACATATGTTAAAATTTCTAGGTTCTTAAAGCATCCATCCACTGAACTCTCTGATACCAATTGTTGGTTTTCTCAGCAAATTACCAGAACGCACAGAAAATTAAGAAAAGAGAGAATATCAATTTCGTTTGTGATGCTACAACCGTGCATCCTTTTTCTGATTTATTTATTAAAGAAAAAAAATACAAGCCAAATATAGAACAGACATACTTATATTTTTCTTAACTTTGGACTACCCTTTTTTACTGAAACTAAATCCTAACCACCTAAAATTACATAGCGCACAAAAACTTAAACTATTCTTGGACAACTAGATTAACTCATCAATCTCTTCCTTAAGCTTGTTGTCCTTCACTTAAAATCCGTACACCGACTTTCTTTCTTATCTCCAGAAACTTCAATCTTGCAAGTGACTTGGTAAGGATATCAGCAGACTGCTCCTCTGTGCAAACATGTTTCACCTCAATCATCCCTGATTCAACACAATCTCTAATGAAATGGAATCCGGTATCAATGTGTTTACTTCTCTCATGGTGGACTGGATTTTTTCTCAATGCTATTGCTGATTGATTATCAATCTTCAGGATTACTTTCTTAACCTCTGTCTTTAATATATCAGCTATCAATCGTGCCAGCCACACTCCTTGACATGCTGCAGCACTTGCAGCAATATATTCCGCCGCTTCACAGGAAGATAATGCAACTACTTTCTTTTTTTGTGAGCACCAGCTTATGGGATTTGATCCGAGGAAAAAAAGTATACCTGAAGTGCTCTTCCGGTCATCTATATCACCGGCTAGATCACTATCAGAAAAACCAGTCAGCACCAAGCTTCCTTTCTTCTTCTCATAGACGCAGCCGAAATTCAGAGTTCCTTTCACATACCGCAATATGTGCTTCACTGCAGCCATGTGCTCTGTCGTGGGCTTCTCCATGTATCTACTCACCATGCCGACTGAAAATGCTAAATCCGGGCGTGTGTGTAGTAGGTATCTCAAACTGCCGACTAAACTTCGGTATAGAGTTTTATCTACACGAGGATTTGTGCTTTCCTTGCTCAACTTCAGGCGAGGTTCCATTGGAATTTGTGTTGGGTTGCAATCCTTCATGCCACTTTTCTCTAACAATTTTTTGGCATATGTGGACTGGGTGAGTGTAATACTTTTAGAGCTCTGACAAACTTCAATTCCCAAGTAGTAGCTGAGTAACCCAAGATCGCTCATACTAAAAAACTTATTCATCTGAGATTTTAATTTTTTTATGTCTTAGAGAGTAAAATTCGCCGACAAAGGACGATACAACGATTTGGAAAGAAAAAGTGGGAACTCTCTTGTCATTGTGAAAAGCTTTTATTCCTACTACTTTCATTTAACTACAGCCAATACTGTACATTGTTCCACACGGATTAAACAATCGAAACACCACTGGGGTTACCCCCGAAAACCGACACGGAGGTGACCAAGTAACGAAAAGACAGATAGACAGCGTGAACTCAGCAATCAGACCGTCAGGAATAAGTACCTATCCCTTACGGGAATCGAACCCGTGTCTTCGACATGAAAAGACGATGTCCTAACCACTGGACGAAAGGGACCAAAAAGCCATTCTTCATATACCTAAGAAAAGAGAATAGAAGTGGTTCCTTTTCTTTCTATACGAAATTCGACGATTTCTCTTGTGTTCATGTTTTCAATTTCTAACCCCGCGGAAGTGAATAGAAAAAAAATATCCCTGTGATACGCCTTCCTTTACCTATTTCTAGATTTATTTATGTTCATCTTGCATTTTTTTCGCAAATTGATAGCAAAGTCCATGGCGGATGGGTAACCTTGGGCTGGATCTCTTAGAAAAAAAGAAGCAGTCATTACAGATAAAGTGCAAAGTCAAATACTGAGCATAAGCAAGGCAACTGCTGAAAGTGAACTAACTTGGATGAAAGAAAGTACTAACTGATAAGTGAGATAGGAGCAACTAAAGGTGACCCCATTGACTAGGTTTTTTGAGAAAAAAGGCGCCTTTCATATTACTGCAATCAAAAGTTTTCCATGAGTGAACCAAACAATATTGAAATGGATTTGCACTTTTGAAGAGACAAGCTAAGCTGGGAAAATCATCACATCCCACCCGCAAGGAGAAAAATCTGAGCTCTTTCGATCCGAAAAGGAGTTGAGTCCAAGCAGTCATCGATTTCTTTGACTAATTAAATCACTTCTTTTGATCTTAGCCGTGAAGATGTCCGAGATTCGCCAACAGATATCTATTCAGCCCTGCTCGATGACAGCAAATAAATCTCCTTTGATTAGTGGTTCTAATCCCATCTTGACTTTCTTTTATAGATACTAGATTGGAAGGATTGACTGAATTCCTCTTTCATAACAGGTCTTTCACTACGACTTTTGTTAGCATTTCTGCCGGCCTTATTCTTTTTAGAAACAATTTCTTCACCGGCAAACAAACATAGTCAAGAGTTCAACGTTGGAAGAAGGGAATGGACTATCTATCCAAAATTTTATTTAAGAGATTATTACGTCTATTTTATAAGGAAGGGCATTGGCAAAGAACGCATATGAAAGGACCGGCGGTTCTTCATCGGGGGTAACTACGCTAGCTTGGCACTATTTATAGTCGATATCCCATACCCTTTTCTAATTTAGAATATTAGACCAGCTTCTTGAAACAAGGAAGTGATAGCACCTGGTTTGAATATGTAGGTTCGATAGGACCTGGAAGAGCAGATCGGTTTTTGTGAAAGATGGGCTTGTTTTCCAATAAGTTCTATTGCTTTGACACATTTAGTATATAACTGAATAGAAAACGGAATAAAAGCAGATAAGATAGCGTATTAGGCCGACAAGTAGGAAGCATAGCAAGTAGCAATATAAAATAAATAGGGAATGAGGGGGCGTGGAAGTCTTTAGTATTGCGGTCTCTATCGTCACCTTGACGGCTGTTTGCGCCTTTCTGACCGAAATGGAAGAGCAGGTACGTGGAACTTCATCCTTGATTTCGATCATCCGGAACTTGAAAGCTTATATAACAAACAGTACCGTACAGTGCTTTCCGTCTTTCCGGACAGAGAGTTCTTTCCTTACATTATCGTCGCAGGACCAGAACATGATCCGTATACCAGATCCTGATCCAGAGCATCGTAGAGTGATCACAGATCCGGGCAGTGATTTAAATTAGTTATTTCTTTCAATTAGATTCCCGGAAAGTGAAAGGGACTCTCAGATGATATACCTGCCCCTCTATAGATAGGGAGTCTAGGCTAGTCTAGGATAGCTGCCACAAGGAAGACTTAGGTAATGTAAATATGAGGAAGCGGAGGTATTCATGAAATGCTACTTTCCTTACATACCGGGCAGTTCCTAACAAACGAACAGTTCTATCAAAATAATCGCTTCGCTCTTCACCCTTAACTCAGACTGAATGTTAGAGTACCCCATCTTCAAGCTCGGTTTGCTGTTAAAGGCCTTGGTTCACTTCGAGTTTTCCTTGGTATTGAGGTTACTTTTCCCGCTACCGGTCTCCATCTCTCTCAATCAAAGTATTTGAAATAAATTCTACAACGGGCTAACATGGCAGATTCCAAACCTTGCCCATCGCCAATGGTTACTCATCTCTCATTATCCTTGCATGATGGTGATCCTCTGGCCTTCACTTTACCGCATGATTGTCGGTGCCTTGCAATATGCCACGATTACCCGACCCGACCTTGCGTTTGCCGTCAATAAGGTGTCTCAATTCATGCACTCTCCACCCACCTCTCACTGGGCGGCGGTGAAACGCATCTTGCGTTATATTAATGGTACACTTACTCATGGTATTTGCATAAAACCTTCTACATCTCTCATCTTGCACGCTTATAGCGATGCCGATTGGGCCGGCTGCCCGGACGACCGCCGTTCTACCTCGGGGTTTTCCATATTTCTGGGGCCGAACCTTATTTCTTGGAGTGCTAAAAAGCAGGCTACGGTCTCTCGGTCTAGCACCGAGGCCGAGTACCGAGCTTGCTAGTGCGGAACTTATTTTGATGCAAGATCTTCTTCGTGAGCTACACATTAATTGTTCTTCGCCTCCGATACTTTTGTGTGAAAATATTGGTGCCACATTCTTGGCGGCCAACCCGATGTTCCATGCACGGACGAAACATGTTGAGATTGACTATCACTTCATTAGAGAACGGGTTCAAAGCAAGGAATTCGTCATCAACTTTGTTTCCTCCAAAGATCAAATAGCAGATGTGTTTACCAAACCGGTTACTACTCCTCGGTTTCTATCCCTGAGCGACAAGCTCACTGTTGCTTTGGCACCATTCGCTTGTGGGGGGCGGTGAACCATACACAGGACTATGCATTGGAACATGCAACTGGAGAAGAGTATTCAAATGGAGAAGAAAATCATTCTACATCTCTACGGCTCACCACTAGTGGTCCCTCTCTGATACACGTATAGAAGAATTAGTTAGGAAAGAATATTCTCTGATGTAGTATAATTCCTTTATCTTGCACCATATCTGGATCATAAAGATTAAAGTAAGGACTCTCTCTCTTAAGTATATTGGAGTTCCACATGCTTGGAATTATCTTTTTTTATTTTCCGGTGCTCCTTCTACCCTGAACTACCGACCTCCTTGGCCGACTACAGACTACAACGTAGTATCTTGCCTTTGTTCGTTCTCTGCCTACCTATAGTTTCCTTCACTCCAGTCGCTTCTGCCCTTCCAAACAGTAGTCAATGTGTATTTACTTAACACGAGTCTCTCTCCTCTTTGGCTTTGTTAGGAATAGGCATCAGCATGGGAAGCAGGCTTTTGATAATATGCTGTTGTCAAGGCAGACTTATTGGAATAGAAATGAAGCGGATAGGTCTCATCAAGCCCGGGCAGCATAGGCAAAGGGAGTAGGTCTTTGAAAGCATGCATGGGCTTATTGGTATAGTCCTTGGTCAGCATTACCAGGTCAGCAGATCGGCATATTTTGTTGGCAGGCTGGCACGTGAGTAGGTCAGCGGATTTTCATAGGAGGTAAGAAAGTCATTCTTCGATAGAACGTGAAAGGTCATCAGGTTGATTCACGCTAAACGCCAAGTCAAGGTCCCCCGGATTTCTAGGCAGCGAGTGGAAGGAGCGGCGGGACTGACCTAACAATTCTCGTATATGATCGAGGGTATGTGACGTAGAATGAACAATGTGATCGAGATTGCTTAAGTAGCGAGTTGAATAAATCGGGAAGCAAACTCCACTCAGTAGATTCCAGCCGATAAGACCAGGAAAAGCATATATTTGATTATGTTATATGGAGCTAGTTTGAGTAGGTCGTCTTGTCAAATACTTTTTTGCGGCATCCCCACTTCAACAGTAGAGTAATTCATAAATCTCGATGTAGTATAGTAATTAAGACCAACCAACTCTTTTTCAGAAAAGAAAAGCAATCTTCTTGCTGGGCGATCTCTTTGAACCTAAAACGAAAATAGGCAATCTCAAGTGTTGAAAGAACTAAGGGAAAAAATGCTTCCTACCTACCCGTCTACGATAAAAAATACGTTGGAACTCGGTACGGTTACGAAAAGCGGCTGGCATCAGTATTCTATTAAGTGCGCCAGGGTCTTCTCGGGATGGTTCTTTGGTAAAATACGCCACAATAGGTCGAGTCCTTCTCTACTCGATAAGCAACTACTCTGCTACTCTCATATGAGTTGTTAATGGAGTAAAATAAAAAGATGAGTTAATGGAATAGGAAAGCGAAAGCCTAGTTACGATTTACAAATATCGTAGTTAACCATAAATGAGATTTTACTTAAACCATTCCTATCTTTAGCGTTCCTTGCAAAAAAGAATGACTATCCGTGCCGTCCAGTTACTTACTTTTTCTCACTTACTCAGTCCCTTGCTTCTTCTATGAACTATCTTCTTTTATTGTATAAAACCTCGTTTGTTTATTCTAAAATAATCAACTATAACAACAAGATTGCAAGAAAGAAACGTTGACTCGTAGTTCACTCGATTGGAAAACAAGGGAGAAGCAAGCAGTAAAACCTAGCTTACTAGCCTAAGAAACAGTTAATTTCTCATGTTAAATCCCGCGCTGCGCGCCAAAGAATCAGTTGGAAAGAAATCCAGATCCAGATAAAATGTTTTGCCTCTTTGCCTAGCACCGGAGTGTGTTTTACCGAAATACACTTTGCCCTTCGGCCTTCGGCCTTGCTTTGTAAACTAATAGCTCTGCTGTGACATCTTAAGTAAGTACCTTTCTGAATAGTTTAAACCCGGGCGCTAGCAGAAGTAGTTTATAGTTAAAAAAAAGCAGTTCGTTCACTCTGATAGCCTTGCTTTAGAAAGCTATAGTGAGGCTCAAAGAGTTACATTTCTTTGTTAAGTAACGTTCTCCCAGGCTCGAAGAGTGGAATATTGGAGTTATTTAAGGAGTTGTTGCTTTTTATATGAAGTAGTGAGGTTGAACAGACCTAGCGTGGTCCACTCTTTGTTCTATTTATTCCTTTTCTTGCATATTCAACTCTATCTTTCCCTAGGAAAAAGAGGACTATGCCCGTCCCCAGCCAATGCTATCTCAAACTCTCTCGTGGTGCGGACCTGTGTCACCGAATAGAAAAAGAAGAATTCTTGAATAGGTAATCTGAAGGACCCCAATGTAATGGAAAAAGCAAGGTGTGGACAAATGTAGATTTTAGAATGAGACAAAAGGAGGGGAAATACATAAATCTCATACCGCTAAGGAGTTTAAGCGCAGGATTGAAATTGATCATGGCAACTGATAAAAACCCGGTTATGTGGAATTTTCCCGGGCAGTGAGATTACTTGAGTTAATGATACTCCGAAGGCCATATAAACATAGAGATCTGACTAATTAAGCAACTTTAACACGTCCCAAAAAATGAGCAACTAAAGAAGTAGACCGTAGAGGAGGAATCAAGTTCTTCAGCTAATATAGCTGTGTTGGATGAAAGAAAGGAAAATGCAAAGGATGCAGACACATGAATGCTGGTCGGAGCTATATTCCTTTACAATCTTCTTTGTTTTTGTGTTTTATTTTTGGCATTAGATAATAATGCTTCTGGTGAAAGAAGAGGGCGGAAAAAGTGCTGTGCCTAAAATTATCTATTCAGTCAAAAACACTACACATTTTCTTACTCATACTCATCTTTATGGTCACTATATATTTAGACGTCTATCAAAAGATCAAACTCGTCTCGCAGATGACCTAATTTAAAGATAAGGCGTGCAGCGGGGATTTTGGATTAATAATGGATATAAAAATATTGCATCCAACAAAACTAGAAAAACTTTTGGTGAGGTGAAGCTATTGAATGACAGTAGTATTCTAGCAACCCCCTTTCACGGCTAGTTGGAATGCTGTGCTTTAGTTAGATTGTAGGGTCTGTTCTTATGAACCTGTGTGGGGTACGGTGTAGCCTTTTTCTTCATAGCTTGATGGTTGATAAAGAATAGATAGGAGAAGATATGACACAAAGAAATAAGGTTCGAAAGAGGTGTGATAGAGAATAGGGGGAAAGCGCTCGAGAGAATTTTTAAGTAGAAGTCGCCGAAGAGAGTATTTTTGGTGTCTCTCGCAAGCTCTGATAGTGATACAACAAAGGAAAGAATCTTCAGGCTATTCGCTTCCCTCTTTCAGTGTAGCCGGGTAGCTGTATCGGCAATCCCACGAGCAGACGAATCAGGCCTATTCTTTTTTCTTTGAATGCCTAGTAGTAGCTTCTCCTTGCCTACCAACTACTGATCTAGCATCCCTTGTATATTTAGGTTCTACCTAGTCTTAGGACTTGACCTTGTCAACATACTAGCTCCTTACTAGCCTGTCCCGTGACTCGTCACCGGTGCTCTTTCTAATAAATATGCATGCTTGCTTTCAGCATTTCCTCATATGTAGTGTATTTATTTTGGGCAAAGGAGAAATAAGAAGGTCGAATTGCACTTATCCCATTTCTTTCCTTGGGTTTTCCAAGGCAAGCGTACTACTTATATCCAGCTTGTATTCTTGTAAACGGCAGAGAGAAGTCGGAGCCACTTGGGTAGGCCTTATTAATAAAATCGAAACTACCTGATTGTTCGTAACATGCCTCTCACTTGAAATCTGAGTGTGTGTTTGCAGTCTTATAAGCGAGCTCCTAATACAATGTAAACGGCAGAGAGAAGTAAACTAGTGAAGCGCCAACTTCAGCCTTGCCTCATATTCTGATTTGGTACATCAAATCTTATTGGTTGGTTTTAATCTTATAAGGAGAAGTTAGAATGAAAGTTGGGAGTTAACCTCTCGAAGTGGGAAGCTGATTTAAAATCAGATTGACGACTTACAATCTTCTGTCCGGCTTTCTTCTACCTCTCGACTTTCCCTTTACAGCCTGAGTTTATTACTAATCTCATAGCGCTGGTGGGGTGGTAGAAACCTATTTCTTATATAAGCATATCTCGTGCTAGCCAAAGAACTACTTGCATGATTTCCTGTGCATATTCCCTGTTTCTTAAAATGCCGCCAGACGCACAAGTTCTTTATAATGGATGGAGAGGTAAGAAAAAGGTAGCGGCTTATCAGGTGATTTGCCGGAATCTGGATAAAAAACATAGTATTATCACACAGCTTGGTAAATACCATGATAAAGAAAGCCATTCTTCGTTGCTGATATGGAAACCATACTAAATAATAACGAAGAGCATGTAGCATACGCTATTGGTATTCTAAAATGTGAACGTAACACAGCAATCAACATAGCTGATATTTCAACCAGGTTCTCTTAAGATTCTATTCATCTGACTTTACATGCCGATAGAAGTACTCGAATTCTATCAAGCTTTGTCAAACATCTTGAGAGTATGGGCAGAAGAGATAGAAAATGCAACGTTCAATACTTGAATAACTTTGCTCATTTCGATGGGATAATGCTGTAGAAACATCTATTTATAAATAAGAACTACACAAACCGGAATGGTGAACTCTATGAACTTAAAGTGTTTTATTCCGAAATACATTGTTTTGGCTTTAGGGATTCACTCAAGCTTCTACCTCGAAGCTTGGAGTCATTAGCCAGGCAGGGATCTATGCCCAGAGCTAGGGACTCAAGGTTGTGGAGATGCAACCTTTTATTATGATGTTAATTCGTCCATTCGTTATGAAGGAGTACCCAATGCCTATAACCTAAGTGGTATGGGGACGTAATTATGAGTTTAAAGAATTGTTTGGCTTTCTTTGTTGAAGCTTACATGGTTTGCCCTGAGGTTATAAATAAACCCATACTACCTGAAAGCTTTCAAAAACGTGATGTGCTTCTCTTTCCAACTGGAAAGTTCATTGGCGTATATTTCACAGAAGAGCTCAAAATAGCGGAGTCGTATGGTTATATAATATAATCGAGTGGGGGGATAAATATGAAAAAGGTGATGATTTATTTCAAGCTTTTGTTGATACGCTATACAGTTCTAGACTACAAGCTAAACAACAAGGGCGTGATGGAATGGCTTTTGTTTTGAAAATCCTAATGAACTCATTGTATGGTAGATTTTGAATCAATCCACGAAGTACAGTTACTGAATTATGCTCAATAGAAAGATGCATAATGATACATAGATAAAAAGAAGTTGTGTCAGCCCACCCTTTGACCGATACTACTATTATATGTTCATACTGGGCTCATCCAGAGGAAGGTTCAGAAGACGGGTTTCCTAAGCTAGGAGCTGTGCAAATTGCAGCAGCTATAACTGCAAGTGCAAGGATCCACATGTATACGTTTATCAGTCGATATGATTGTGTATACACTGATACTGACTCCGTCGTTTTATCAAAGCCCCTGCAAATTAAGGGAGAGTTAATAAATATTTCTTTTTTATGCTCTACCTTACAAGCCTTCTATCTCTTCTTATAAATGTGTAGGATAACTTCTTGCTTCAACGTCATATGGAGCAGTAGACAAATAGAGTGGGTTTTTTAAAAAAGTGGGGACTAATATCCTTCTTTCCTAAATGGATGTAGGCACACCAAGCAATGGCAGCAATGAAAGGTTGGTTAGCCGCATATTATAAGGTCTTACCCCCTCGCTCTCTTTTTACGGACTAGTGATCTCAATTAGCTTGTGTAGTCAACGAAATACGGATCTGGATAAAAAGCAAGCACCAGCCTGGAGTGGGAGGAAAGAAAGTAGGCTAGGTAGAGATCAATGCTCAGGTTCTAAACAAGTAAATAAGCTTTGAATCCTTATACTTTCGTACTTTGACAACTTCATTCGGGAAGCATTTAAAAAGAAAAGGAAAAGAAGTTGGGTTTGTTTATGTTTTTCGTATATGGGGGGGGAAGGAAAAAACAAGCTTTGTTGCTTGGTAGAGCATTGCATTGTGTTGCTTTATCAATCAGCTTCTCTAGGGAGTAGGCTGCTTCGACATGCGCATTCATGATGCTTTTTGTTGTTGATTCCTTTGTGTTCAGCAAGCGAAGTATATGTCTGTTTTTCATGCAATTGATACGTGTGTTCAGTCAGCTAGTGATATGTGTGCTTGGCTTTATCCGCACTGATCTCTGACTTAACACTGACTGATGCGTTAGCTTGATAGGTTGTTTGATAGAGGAGTATGCGGTCTTGAGTTGTTCTTTGCTGCTTGAGCTGCGCGGGCTGCTGAGCTATTGATTGTCTTTCCTTATGCTATGGACTACAAGGGTTGTTCTTCATAGGGCTTTCCAAGATAGCTGCTGTTAAAGGAAGGGAGCTAGATAGGTTGAAAATATATCGCTTACACTCTTTTGGGCTAGGTTCAGTTGGAGGTCGTACATCTCACCAGACTGTGGGACAGACACGTCCAAAAGTCCGTTCTCCCTTCTTATGGCTTTTTACCCGGAACCCTTTGACCTCTCTTCTACCATAAGGCCCCAGGCTTCTTATGCTTCGGTTCTATCTCTTGTAGATTAAAGAGATTGATCGATGAGGCCCATCTGATCTTTATATAAGTATGCCTCTTTTTATTTTCATTCTTTCCTAAGGGATTACTCCTTTTGTAGAGTTTCCCGGGAGGCAGTAGTTTTCTACGTATTAGTTAGAAGTGGAAAAGCTAGCTAAAAGATTGCCTTCAAGATATAAGCTCTCAAGTGCATTTGTAGTTTCCAGTCAGCTTGTGGTATCAAGTGAGTAACGTAGTGAAAGCCAACAATCAGAAATAAAGCCTGAGCTGTCTAGTCTTGCTTAGCAGGTTGCTTCCCTGCTATAAGAGTCAAAGGCGGATACCAGAAGTGCTGCTTAAAAGGAAGATTTAAGATTCAAAGCCTTAAGCTCGGTTCTCGCTTCCATACTTTTATTAGGGATTTAGAGACTTCCCTTTCGTATCAGGAGTTTGACCCAGTAGGATATAAAGTAGAAAGTAAGACTGGAACTCACAAATAAGATATCAAAGTAGTAGAAGCTGGCTATGTAGTTTCGAGAGTAGCTTTTTCGTACTGCCTTTGCTTTGTAGAATTGCTTGCTAGTTTCGATCGTATTACCAAGAAGAATAAAAGTAGAAATGGCTTTCTAGGTATCAGCTATCAGATTCGTAGGCAGTGAGTAACAATGTTACGCTTTGTAGAGATACACGTGCCGTAGTGTATCTCTCCCAAAAACGCTCTGCTGTTTCAGCGGTAGAACCCTACATGAAAAGTCACTTATAAGATTGAAAGTAACAAGTAACATTTCAAGTAAGCCAGTAGTTTGAAGTGAAGGTAGTTTGAAGTGAAGATAGAGATTTTCATAGCAGTTCCAAGACTGAAAGCGATAAAGAAGATTTAAAGTACCGTAGTATAATGCAAAGCGGATCTCTCATTTCTATGGTTTTCATCGCCCCAGCTATAAGACTTGACATAAGAAGTGAAGCTTGCAAGTGCTGTTGGCGCCTGTTCAATTCTTGCTTTCGCATATAAGGTTTAACCTCATAAATAAGAATAAGAATAGTTTGAAAAGATAGATAAAAGACAGATTTATCCCCTACCTAAGGCTTAGAGCCAAAAGAAGATAAGTAAAGCGGCGGAGTTCTTGAAGGGTTAAAGAGGAATAACAAACAACCCTTCTACTCTTCAAACAACCCTCCTACTCTTATCAATGCTCTTTACAAACTCTTGTGCCTCTTTAGGAACTGTAATGTGCTACAACACAGGGTCTCTTACAGGCTGGAGGGATTAGTATTTTTTTCTACATTTCCACTCCTTTCTTCCCCTTCTTTTATGCTCTGATTAAAGAAGGTAGGTCTATGGCTCAATGGTCTATGGCTCAATAAGGAATGCTCTGGATTCATGAAGGTAGATTGCTTCCCTCTCTGCTCTCTTTACCTCTATGCTCTCTCTTCAAAGCTCTTCTACGGAAGGGATACAAAGCAAAGGGATACAAAGCCAGAACTCCAGAGATCTCTTCTAAGGGAAAGGGAAAGGACAAAGGCATTGCTTTGCTTCTCAGGAATTGAACGAACTACTCTTCTATGAAAGGTCACTACCCCTTTCTTTTATAGGAATTCACTCACACTATTCTCTTATTTAATAAACTACTCTACTCGAACTCACTCTACTCGAGCTAACCCGTCTCGAAGAAAAACCCTACTCTCATATGGAATCGGGAACTGCTTTACTCACCCTGTCTAATAAGGAAAAATAGACTCCCCCTGCAGTCTAACGAATAGATCCTCCGCTCAACCTATGCAAGGACCTATAGAAGAAGGAATAAGCTTCTGGGGTTGATGAATGAAGACCGATTAGGTAGAGTAAAGTATACGTCAAATTGGTGCATTCTTCCATCCTTCATGTCTTTCTGCTCCTTGCTTGCATTATAAACAAACTGCTCCTAAATAGTCTTAGTTAGTTAGAAGTAGGTGCCGGTAATGAATAAGTGGTAGAATCTTTCTTTATTAGAGCTAGAGGCAGAGCCAAAGCCGCCATCCTCTAAATTAAATCAGCAAGGCCCACCAGCAAGAGAAGGGCCAGTGAAATAATAACTATCTATGAAATATGTGGCATTATAGATTACATATGTCAAAATCCCGGGTTTGCTACTCTATTAAGAAGAAGATGAAAGTCCTACGCTTTCTCTGTTGAATCGCTCAAGAAGCGTCTTTTGGACGGGCGATACTCTTTTCAAAGTATAAGATGGAACAGATCCCAGGAATGGGGCATATTTGGCCCCGGGGATGAAACCCTAGAATTCGAGTTTTGGACATTTGAAGTGTTCAATGACTTGGAGGACATAGGTTTAGCGACCGCCTTGGGCCATCGAATCTATAATCAATTAAAAACACACAACCTATTACATAATATGTATTTAAATAGCATCAAGGCTGTGAAATGTTTCTCTTAATTATAAAGCTGGGGCCCGGTGAACTCCTTGTATATCGCTGATATCCATAGCGTACTAAACTCATTAAGTATAGATTTATTAAGGATGCATTTACAAAGCAATTTGTATGCTGAACCGCTAATATTTGAGTTAATAGACTCATTTCTTGAGAGGCTCCCCACGAGAGAATCGCGGTGGTACCCTTTGTACCAACCAACAGGAGGAAAGGGGATCCGCTTCAGACCTCTCCTATCCGAGGGCATCTTACCACTAACGGAACCTATAGATAGGATCATTACGTCTGCTTTGTAAGAACAAAAGTGGGATTATCTGTATGCGATATCAAAATTGACTTCATTCATTGCCCTACCGAATGATAAAGAGAGGCCAAAAATATAGATACTCTCAATTCTCTAATGGACGGCATACCACAAATTGCCTCTTTTCTGAATAAAGTAGAAGTGGACTTTCTTAATAATTTCCAGGAAAAAATTAGAACTGATCCTTCATGTTTAAATGACCGTGATACCCTTAAAAAAAAATAAGACAAGGAATGAGCAAGATATGCAAAATAAAAATGTGGAGTTCTTTTTAAAAGATAACCTTTCTAATTATCTAAAGGGAAATGCTAAAATAAAGCGCAAAATTCAATGTAATCTTGAAAAATACACATTACACTATAACTTGAAACCCCTGGACGAAAGCGCTCCAGATATATTTGCAATGCTTATTAAAAAAGATCAACCTAGTGCTAGAGAGATAATTCAGCAGGGGGTTAAGGTTAGTGATAATATAAAACGGATACTCAATCAAATTGATGAGTACACCTTAGAGGTACTTTGTTTTTATGCAATGTGTTCACTATTTCACGCAACAGCTGACTCCACCTTAGTCAAAGCTGCGACTTTTGTTGATTTTCTGGCTAGCTGTCTAAGGATACACCACTCTATTACTAGCTCGAGGGTGAAAGCATTGGAGGTAAGTTCCCCATCAGGGGAAGAGTCCCTCAGTACTGATGAACTGCCAACATTGTCTGAAATTGGTACTAAGTCAAAAGCAAAAAAGAGCACTACTACTTCTAAAGACCACTACTACATCATTGCCTCAAAATTTTGAGAGTTCCTTACGACAAGAGAGGTAGTTTAAATAGAGGATAATATCCATAAAATTTATATCCCAGTCCAAAATAGAAAACTCGGGGTTAAGGATAAAAGTGAGTTGAAAAAAACTTACTATATAAGATGTTGCTTTAGTCTCAAACTACTACCTTACAAGAAACACTTGCCTATGATAGTGCCACCTGTTCCTTGGACTATTAAGAAAAAAGCCATGAATAATAAATATGGGAACCCCCCACTCCAGACTGTATCCTTCACGGATATTAAAGGTGGTTACATAACATACGATAGTGGGGTGATCCTTGCGCGCTATCAATTATTAAAATCACTTCAATACGAGCACTTTTATATCAAGTTCGTGAACGTGAACTCTTGCATCTCATATTGTAAGGTTAGAAATTCATTGCAAAATAAAGCATTTAGAGTCAACAATGAGATGTTGGACTTTATTATTCAAAATATAAAACGCTTTGGCTGGGGATTCTTATGCCTGAATTCTTAGCTCACATTAACCATCATTTTTTCTATGAGAAGCTGCGCTTTCTTCACTTCCATGAACGAGATTTAGCTAGAAGTCTACTACGCTTCTCACCTAATAATATCCCTATTGATAGGCGCTCAACTCCACTTGAACTTAATGATGATACATGTAGGATTCTGGCTTGCTCTACCTACTACAAGAAGAACCTATCTCCGCATACTATGGCTCATTTCCGGGTGTGTGGACTTAATGAAAAAGATTAAGGCCAGTACCTGTGTGTACTTGTGGTACAGTAAGTGGTAAAAGGCAGGCTACTAAAGCGTCCGATGTGTGTACCTTTTTAACAGCTTCTACTGCTTTTTGTTCTATAAAGAAAACTAAATCAGAGTGGCACTATTTGAAAGCTTTCGGTCTAGAGCCAATAAACTGACTTACTGATGAGCTTGCTTAAGGCTTTAACCGAGCAAACAAGCGAACAACCTTTTTAGTTGTGAGCAGAGCTAAGTCGTTGCGAGCAAAGAACTATTCTAGTATGAAAGAAAGTCTGCTTATATTGGATTGGATTTGCTAGAAAGATACAATGAAGCTTCTACTAGGTATTGTTGGTAAGCTAAAGAAAGCTCTTACTTTAAGTATTAAATGCCCATTGACACGTGTCTTTTTTACCGAATGGCTTCATTTTATTTAATCTAAGATCCGAGGAACGAGGGAATCGGAGAATCCAAGGCCTAGGTACTTTATATCCCTAAGAACTTATAATCTGAGAAGACGAAGAAGATCCCAGACCAGAATCTAAGAAATAATGGGATCAATTGGCTTAATCTTTTCCTATATACTTTCCTCGCTTAACTAACCCCAGAAGACTATTACCATTAATGCCTCGCTCCTGTGCTTTCAATCTTATTCTCCTAGCAAAAGAAGTACCATTTGGTGAGCTGGGGCAAGGTGTCTAGAAGAAAAGAGTTAGGAGGACTTGGAATCCTTAATTTCAAGGATATGAATCAGACCTCAAAGTGAAAATATCCAGACTTTCGCAGTAAATGGAAGACCGCATTGGATGATCAGCGGAGAGCTTTGAGGTGGTAGACTTGGGGGCAAGAATGCAATTTGGAGACGGGGGCAAGGTTGCATTCTGGCATGACAGGTGGATGGATGAATTTACACAGGATCTGCTATTCCACAGGGTGGATGCACATGGTGGAAATAGAAATGCAACACTGAGATAGAGGGGAACTGGAATATTTAGTTGGATAGTGAAGAAAGATTGGCACAAGAAGATATCGTTTCTCTCATGTCTTTACGCTTCGCCCTTTCATGGAAGTGAAGGAATCCTTTTCTGTAAATCCTACCTCAATGAAAGCTGGGAAATAGATGTGGAACCCCTTGCTTCTAGACTCTCTTGCTTGCCTATCACGTGCTTCTCAAAACCTATACTTTAGCCCCTTCTGGCGGGGTGCTTTACCCAATTACATATGACTATTCGATGATATAAAAAAAGCTACTTTGTTTACCTCTGCATAAAGCCTTGCACCCACTTTTCTTGTAAATGACTACTTTGACTGACCTATCTTTCTCGACCTATCCATGCCCAACACCACATCGTATGCCCCTAGCTCAATGACCCTCAATTAACACAGGAAGGTATGACTTTGAACCTCTAATTTCACTCCTGTACATTGACCCTCACTGCCAATTTTCTGACCATTAGCCACTGTTATGATTCAAGGCATTCTTTTGTTAACATTGAACTTTAGCTGCTTGGCTAAGGATGCATTGATTCAGCTAGTGTTGCTTCCTGTATCCAGCAGGATAGTGATTGGTTTCCCTTTGATTTGCCCCCAGTGAGTAACTACTAATGTTACGAACAAAGAAGCTATCTCTACTTCGAAAGAGAAACTTTCACTTAAGTTAACAAGGATCCGATCCGATATCTCCTTCCCCAGACTTTGACTTTGACCAAGCGGATCCACCCAAGGCCTCCCACTCCATGTCTTTTGTAAAGCATGCCGGTATCGTCGGCAAGAATGTGGAAGACACCATTAGTTCGGTATAAACCGATTCTTTCTTTAGGGAATGATACTTTTACGTGGCATGAACGACCAGCTTCTTCTAACTAATCAAAGCGTAAAAACGCTCAACGAATATAAAATGACTGGAATATGGCCGTGCTTCAAAGAAGTGAGTTCGCCTTGCCTGATAAAACGTTAAGTATCCAATATCCACTATAGTGTATTTTTTAACATTGAATATTATATATCTTTATTGAATTATTTGGTTGGGTTTTTATCATATATAGTAACGTATGGGTTCTATCTTTTATTCGGGTAACTGCACGTTACGCTGCGGAGAGCGAAGGCCTCTCCTAAGGTAAGGAAAGGCGGAAAACAATACAGTAGCGAAAGGATGGAGGAAAGCAGTAGCGAAAGCAGGTCTAGCCCTGAAGTGGTGTGGGACAGACTGATTGATGCAAGAGAAGCTAAGTAGACAGGAAGTAGTACTTAATTGGGACTGCTACTGCTTACTTCGAGAGTTTTTCTCATAGAGCGGGCGCTGGTGAAAATGTACACCGCGGGTTAAGTTTAAGCTACTTTGACTTGGCCGGCCCATAAACTGAAGTAAAAAAAAAAGCATAAGTAAGTACGTACTATTTATTACCTACCCTAACAGAAAGAAGAGAAGTGTCCGGTAATAAGTGCTACATGTAGTCCATTCAACGATAAGGGTACACACCTTATCTATGGTCTTATCTAAGTTAGTCCTCTTACTTGCCAAAATAGTGGAATTTGACTGACGACTAAAGAAAAGACTGAATCCACAGAGTGAAAAGATGGTTAAAGACCCGAGAGAGATATCTTTTGATTCAAGCCGCCCACCCACTTTGTGCTTGATTTTCCGTTTTGAATACCCTTGAGTCTTGTCACTCAGAAAACATTGATGAAACTCATGAATGAAGCAGGCTGAGAGTTCATCATCGACGGAGATGACGGAAACAACCTTAATGGAAACCCTCATTTGAACAATCCACCACCAGGAGGCGAAGATGAGGAAGAATAGAGCATTCATGCAGATCAAAGCGATGAAGAAAGGCCACAGCCACCCAGGACCCTGAGGCAACATGCAGCACCGAAGTCTAGCAACATCGGTGGAGCCATACGGATCCCGGGGATTGCAGCAAACAACATGACAGTGGCACCCGCGTTAGTGAACCTGGTGCAGCAGAACGTGTTCCACGGGATGGACCATGAAGATCCACACACGCACTTGCAGATATTCCTGGAATGCAGCAGCACTATCAAGCTAAACGGTGTCAACCAATCGGCAATCAGGCTATTACTTTTCCCTTTTTCTCTTAAGGATAGGGCTAAGAAATGGTTACTTTCTCTTAGAAAAGGCTCAATAACCACATGGGATGAAATGGCGGAAGCATTTCTAACTAGGTTTTTCTCTTATAAACGAACTGCTAGGATTAGAACCCAAATGACCAATTTCAAGCAGAAACCGGACGAGTCTCTTAGTGAGGCTTGGGAAAGATTTAGGGACGACGAATATGCTTGCCCACACCATGGCCTACCTGATTGGTTGTTCATACAAACTTTCTATGACGGTTTGACTTAAAATTATCGTACAAGTGTCGATGCTTATGCAGGTGGAGCCCTGATGGACAAAGAAGCCCAGGAGGCGATTTACTTAGTTGACATGATGGCGCGGAACCAGCACTGGACCTCAGGTCGAGATCATCCGGCAGGGAGGACGCTATGAAGTCAATGAGATCACTAGCCTCAGTGCAAAGATAGACGCGATGCAAGTTGCGATTGATAAGATCACATCCGGCAAATCAGTTGCAACACAGGTCAAAGGCTGTGGAGCACTATAGACTTGGACATCCCTCTCTTGATACTACTAGGCATATTTTAACTACTAGCAATTTGCCTTGTACCAATAAGACCTTACATGCTTGTTGTGATTGTAATGTGGCTAAGTGTCAAAAATTAGTTTTTCCTACTTCCTCTACAGTTTCTAAGGCTCCTTTAGAATTAATCCATTCGGATGTATGGGGGCCAGCCCCTCTTGTAACTACTAATGGTTTGAGTTATTTTGTAATATTTGTGGATGACTTTACTCGTTTTTCTTGGATCTTCTTTTTACATTCCAAAGATGAGGTAGTTAAGGTATTTACTAATTTGAAGCTGCAGGTTGAGAACTTGTTAGGGGTTAATATTAAGATTCTTCGTACCGATGGTGGTACGGAGTTGAAACCAATTACTAGGTTATACCCTCAAATTGTGCACCAGACTACGTGTCCGTATACCCCCGAGCAAAATGGTGTGGCTGAGCGCAAGCATCGCCACATCATTGAGCTTTCCTTGGCTGTTATTAACCATGCTGCTATACCTTTACATTTTGGGGATGATATATTTGCAAGTGTAGTATATCTTATTAATAGATTGCCACCTTCATCACTTGCTGCTGATTGTTCACCTTTTCAGCGATTATTTGCTAAATCTCCTAATTATTTAGATCTCAAGGTACTAGGGTCACAATGTTTTCCACTGACTATACACTATAATGCTCATAAACTGCAACCACATTCAATTGAATGTGTTTTCATAGGTTATGCCATGTCCCAAAAAGGGTATAGGTGCTTACATCCCTCAACAGGTCGCATATTTGTGTCTAGACATGTCTTGTTTAATGAACAGGTTCTTCCCTTCAAGATGGACAGTCTTAAAACGCCTCAGTCTCCTGTGCTCAGTCAGTTTGAATTGTGGCATCCAAATTGTCACGTTTACAACACAACCACATCCGGCATGGACTTACAACGCTCTCCCTCTAATTCTTCTTCCTTTCGTACTTCCAACTCTGAATCAAGCAATTCTCTCTCGTCTGGCCCACTACGCGAGCCCAAAAATGCCTTCTCAGACATTCGTGACTCAGCCCATCAATTATCTTCCTCTAATTCCCAACGGTCACATGATTCAAACAGAACTAACCGTTCTCTTGACCGTTCCTCTGACCGAGCTCATATCCCCTCTTCCTCTCATCACTCTGACTCTTCTTCTGATTCTGTCACCAACCCCCAACCATCTTCTATCAATTCAACTCATGCAATGATCACTCGATCCAAGGACAACACTCGGCGATCTCGCACTTTTCCCGACTTCATAGCCTTTCTTGCCTCTGCCCCTGTCAACTCCGATCCTACCACATTTACTCAGGCTAACAAAATTGAGCACTGGCGCACAGCCATGGAAACTTAAGTTCAAGCTTTGTCACGCAATCAAACATGGGTCTTGCTTGGTTCCTCCTCCAACAAAACAGAACGTTGTGGGCTGCAAATGGATCTTGAAAACCAAGAAACATGCTGATGGTTCAATAGAGCGATATAAAGCTCGTCTTGTTGCGAAGGGATTTACGCAAGAGGAAGAAGTAGATTATTTCGACACCTTCAGTCCAGTAATACGTCCCACAACGATTCGGATTGTTCTCACCATGGCTGTATCTAACAACTGGCCGATTCGTCAACTTGACGTACAAAACGCATTTCTTCACGGCGACCTTCATGAAACCGTTTACATGCAACAACCGCCGGGATTTGTTGATGCTCAAGCTCCTCATCATGTGTGTCTTCTCAAAAAAGCGATCTATGGCCTTAAACAATCTCCACGTGCATGGTTGAAAACATTGAGTTCGGCCTTATTGGAATTGGGATAGGGCTTAGAAAAGGATCCCATACGAAGATTCTTTTCGGAATTAGTCCGGCCCGAACGAAGATAGATGATAGGTAGAATTGTTTACGTATGGCCCTATTTACGTTAGACGGAGGAGATTCTAAAAAGCATTGAAAGTCAAAAGTCAGTAGATCTTTCTTTATCAACCCGGAGTGCAGGACCCGTCCGTGTGCATGCATCTACTAAACTAAAGTAAGTCGGGAACTTGCTACTTGACTTGGGAACTCATACACAAACGGATAAGGTAATCTGTAAGCGGAACACACCCTTTGGTTCAGAAGATTGAGGAGGCTGGAGCTACCTTGGGTAAGCTTCTATCAAGCAGTACGTGAGGAACATCAGTCTGGTAGATTTTAGTGAATTTCCATTCCTCACCGGATGTTTTCCCAATAGCTTTAATAGCTTTGGATCCTACTACATCTGTCATTACTAGATCTGGGTTCCATTTAGTAGTTTCAACTTAATGGTAGTGGTCCCTTTATTTGTTGATTAAGAGTCTTCATGTAACATGAAATCAATTTCTGGTAAATAATGTAAGATTGTTGCCTTTCTCGTTTCTGGGATCAATTCCTTCAATGAGACTAATAATTTGTGCTGGCGGCTTCTTCGAACGCATACGTTTTTAGAAGATAAGGAGAAGTACAGGGCGAATACCCAGGTACAACAACTTGAAATTGGACCTTAACTACACGAGGAAGACTTTATAGAAGGATCTAGAGGGCTTACCCGCTGGATCTGTGATCACAGACCCAATCAGGCCCACAGCACCTTAGAAGCTAATAATAGATAAAGGCTTCAAGGCATCTATGTATGAGGAAGTGAGAAATCTGGAGAGGGGATTCTCAAAGTTGCCAAATACTCATATATGCACGTTGCTCGTCGAGCTCGCCCCAGTCTTATTAGTATAAGAATTGGATATCCGCTCATATGTGATGGATCAAGTACCCTCTAGGCGGATTGAGGAGCTTCAGTATGCACCAAAGTGCCATCATCCGCTGCTGAAAGAGTAGTTCTTGAAGATACTGCTCAAGAATGCACTTCTTCTCGCAGATCTTAGACTGGAAAGAATTCTTAATGTTTCAATCACAAACCCACGGGCAATTCCAAGTAAAGCAAAGGACCCATGACATGATGTCTTTTATTTGATACGCCAGGATATAGTCTCGGCAAGTATTCTCACATTGAGTGAGGTTCCACGTGAGAGAAGTAAAAAATACGTAATTGTTTTGGGGGAATAATTCGGGAGTGAATCACTGAGACCAGTAAGCAAAATGTTGATAAAAGGGGGCAGTCTCAATCGGACTCGCATTCGCCTCAAGCCCTTGTTTGTGGAAATGTCTACGACTACTCCTTAAAAATCAGCGAATAATCGTCTGATAACCAAGCTAAGCCAAGCTTCGGGGCCTTGTCCACATCTGGTTCAAAATGGAATTAATATAGTTTACCGCCGGAAGGAAGAGCGAGAAAGAGAAATGCGCTTACTCTATTGACGATATTACTCGACGCTTAAACTCTACATTTTATTCTATATAGATGGATCAAGTCATAGAGAAAGCAGATGAAAAAAAACTTTAAAAACCCAGTCTATCTATTCTTCACTGAACTATGAAACCTCAGAAATTCCCAGATTTCATTGCCTACTCATCTACCCTGCATCCATTGCCTCCTTCCAATCAAGAGACTGAACCAACATGTTATTCTGTGGCTGTTAAACATCCACAGTGGCGCTCAGCTACCTCTATCTGTCGCTCCCAAATCACCTGATCAATCAGCTCATAGCAGGCCTCGATGTAAGGACGAACTCGGATCAAGTGCTCAACCGCTGATAATGAGGGATCCAGATCCAAAACATAAGGCCGAGTAGAGAAAGGAAAGGGAGTGCTCTGGCTCGCTAGAACCGGACCGCCCACTAATCCCATCAGCAGACCGGGAGTAAGACCTGCACAAAACAAGCATTGGTAAACACAAACCCTAATACGTGCATAAGTTTGGATAAAATCCACAAATGAGAAGGAAAGAAGAAAATAGAATATACCTCCAGAAGGATGAATGGAATGCCCCTATTTTCGGGTCGGGCTGCCCACCTTATGAGCCGATTTCCATATTCCTTTCCAAAATATAGAAAGAAAAAAAATACAAGAAACCCACCTTGTAGCATCATCCCTGAAAGAAAGATTAATAAAACCAAAACATTGCGATGGGCTTAGCCGCCCCTACCCACCGCGCTTTTTCCTCCCCTTACCAAGCCAAAACCCCTTACTAAGTGAACCAAACAAACAAAAAAAAGGAACAAAAAAACAAACGACTTGCAAGTGTTAAGCATATAGCATTTCTGACTTTTTCGACTCTCTATGTGAAGCTCAGCGTACTGAATCCAACGAGTTCTCTTAGGCGAATCGGTTGACCGGCCACTACGGTCCCATTTCGGGACTCTACTGTAGGGCACTTTGGGGCGACGCTTTTTAAATCACAAGTTAGACACGAATCGCTGATTCCACTGTTGAATCAAAACACTATTTATTTACGAAAAAAACCAATGAAAAAAAAGAAACTATTTACGAGTTTAATGAAGAAGAAAAAAGAAGTAAAGAAAGGAAAAAGGCTTGCTTACTAGTAATAGGTTCGCTCTTTGGCTCGTAACGTATAATGTTACGAGTTCAAAGGGTAGTTCCTCACTGGAACAAAAGTCGCTCGACTGAACAGGAGAGGAACGTAGGCATGAGAGATACACGTAGGCACGTGTCCTTTGTTCGCAACATGCCGTAGTTGCTCACTGAGTTCAAAGAGTAGGTGCTCACTGAACCAAAAGAGGGCTATAAAGAGTAGTAGGGACAGACACACCCTTACCCTTAGTCAGGTCTCTTTCTTATTCAGCTAATTCGCGCATATCGATTCTTTTATCGGAATCGAGCGGTTTGGAGCTTCGATCGTTGACAAGATAAAGAGAATTTAGGTAATTGGAGCTAGCAGAAAAATCTTATATAGGACCACATTGTGTGTGAATCACTTTCTCAATTGATTGACTCCTTAAACCCACGTGTGGAGACACCTACACTTAGGAGAGTGACTCGACACTCTCAAGCCTTAGGCGGGGATATCCTACTGAACTGAAAGAAGGATAAAACAGAGTTTAGGCAAGGAGCCGAGTTCTTCTTTTTGTCGAAAGCTTTGGAAAGGCTTTCTGGGCTTTTACTACTAGAGTTAGCTCTTATTTCCTTCTCTCTTTGCTTTCAATCTATTATTTTGAAATTCAGTAACAAACTGATCAAAGACCCCATCCACTTTCTCATATATGTATCCGGGGCGGGCACACTGTAGCCAATCGATTGGGCTGAGTTCCATACATAATAAAAATTAAATGACTACAACTAACTGTCATGTGAAGATTTTAGTTAGCAAGCGCGCATCCAAAAAGCAAAAATGAACTAGATCTAGGCAGATCCTTGCTCACGCTACCTACTCACGGATCGGGAGAAGCAATGTTAATAGGCATCCATATCTTTTGTGCGTGAGCGACTTCCTTCACTTTAGTCTTTTTTAGAATGAGAGAATGTAGTTTAGGCTTGATTTCGGTGAATACCACACGTTATAGTAAAGAGCTTCTAATTCCACTATTGGCTCAGGCTGTAGCGAAGATAATGAAAATGGGTTTGATACATACATAAAAAAAGAAAGAAAAGTCCTAAGGAACATTGACTTGTGAAGTCCTACGAAACATAGAGTGAGGTCAAAACTTGCTTCAAAAACCAAATTATCATACTGACTCGGCTATTTATTCTATTAGTTAAGGAATTCTAGCTGGCCTAGAGCACCCAAAAGGCATTCCTTCTCTCATCTATCTCAGGCTAGACTCCTGCATTAATGAAATACGAACATTGTGGTGGTCCTCGTAGAAAAAGATAAGCAAGTAACTATTTCATGGGTAGGCAGAGTAGGGAAAAGAGATTTCGGCAAAGACGAAGCAGCGAGTGAATAAACAAGCCTAGAAGGCTTTTCGTTCGTAACTACTAATGTTGCGAGCGAAAAGAGCTAATGTCGTTCCTACTCTCGTTCGTGCCTACGGCCCATTTATCAAGTAGGAAAGCGCCACTGATGTGTGTAAGCAAACTACGGAAAGAGTGAAAAACGAGTAACGAACTATTGGATACATTTCATAATCCGTGTTCTTGCTAGCTAGAAAGGCAGGCGGATAAGAGTCACTACGCCTTTTTTTTTTTGTTTTTGTACTCGGAGGAATCGTTGGCACAGACCGGAGAAGCAATTCAAAATAGTAAGTATGAAAAAACGTTACAAGCATTAGGCTAAGAGTTGGTTTCGTTAGAAATGAAACTAACCCAAAGAGAGAGCTATAATGTTTTAGTCCTAATGCCCCTTGTACATAATCTCACAGGCTTTTCTTTTTCAGTGAATATCCAATTAATTTCATGCTTTAGAAATCTTTTGTTTAATACACTCTTGCTCCCTCGTGATAAGTGAGGAATAATTGATTTAGCGCATTCACTAGTTTGTTGGATTAGTAGGGTCATGAATAAAGGAAACACAGTCTCTAAGCTCATCACTAGTTAGTTAATTAAATATATGAGTATACTGTATAATTTTTTCGATTATAAAGAGGTTAACTTTTGATAGTGGGTCCCCTAGGGTTTTTAATGCTGAAATATAACAATGGTTCACGTGGGCAGCTTGCGTTGGATTAACAATGAAGTTATCATGCACTGTATATATGTTCGTATTCTTTAATATATCTATTACATAGTTGGCAATGAGTGAATCTTTATGATAGATGAAATTGGCAAAGCAGGATTCAAGGAAAGGCACTTTGTGGGTGATGGAAAAGCTTGACGGCGGAATAGGGCTTTCTAGTGAATTGAATGAAGGTGCTGCGACTTTTTCTTTTGGAATTGGTAAGGAGCTATAGGCCTGTGAAAGAGGTCCAAATCGTCCTATTTTGAGCTCCCCCTCCCTCCATTCCGGACTCTTTTCTGAGTGGTGATCACTTCGAGGTACCCGTAGACCTGACTTAAACATTATGGCTGCCCCCATATCCCAAAGAAAGGAAATCATCACTCCCTCGCTATATAAAATATTATCTGGCCATTCCTCTCGGCTTCGCTCCTTCTTTTAGACCAATGAAAGAACTTCGCCCCGGAACTGAGACTATTACTTCCTTGATTAATCTTAGTGAAGACTAGTTATATTAGCTTTGGCTTACTTTCTTATCAAGATAAATAGCACTTATACATAGGAGACCGGACCGCTGTATTTTAGGGTTCTTTCTCAATATTAAAAAAATCAAAACACTATAGCACATTAAGAAGGTAAAAAGCCGCGGGCTAAGCAAAAGTGGAACTGCAGTGAAAGGAGCCAAGCAAAGAGTATGAGTGAGGCATCTGGCTAGGAATTACCGGAACTTGGTAAGCTGGCTAGGGATACCGGAACTTGGTTACGAAGGCTACACTGGATAGCCGGCAGGTCTGGCAGTTTGATGCCTGGAACTGAAAGGAATAGTCATTTGCTTACCTACCCGTATATCCAGCTTTGCTGACCTACCTGTACGAATGTGCTGAAACAGAGAATGAGGTGAACTACCTCATATCCGGCTTTCGGCTCCAAACAACGCCACCTGGTCCTTCTTTCGCGACTGACTTCACTTACTTGATGTGAAAAATAATTCCAGAAACTAAAATCGCTAACTAATGACTGAAACTAGTAATTGTGCGCGTAGGTCCAACTAGCCCTACTTTGCTTAAACTAGTAAGAGAGCTGCTCCTAACCACTTTCCGAAACTGATTTCCCCACTACAGCTATTTATTTACTTATTTATATAGTTGAGTTCATGATTTGATGTAGTGCCAACTAAAACATATCCTTTTGCTTTGATTCCTTTAGCTTCTGTCTAATGAAAATAGAAAAGATAGGTTACCTGTGCCATTGCATGTCTATCTCCTAACTCCCGTTACTTTCAAATAAGTCATCACCGAGATACGTATTTCAAAGCAAGAGATAGGTAAGCTGGAGCATGACTTTACTAAGGCCAAACTTTTATTAATGTCAATGGCAACTTTAATAAGTATTTGACTTCTAGGAGAGTATGTATCCAGGCCTCTCTCTTCCTTTCTTTTGATTTGAGAGAAGTATTTTATCGAATTCTAAGTCGGGGCAAAGATGCCTGTACACTGCGGCAGCGTAATATCTTGCTCAGGATAAGTGCCTGGGTCAGAAGAAAATTTAGTCAAGGTACGACACGAGCGAGTAGCCAAAAGAAGGGAGGATCCGGAAGAAAGGCTTGAGACTGGATCAACTATGGCAGTAACTGAGGTAGACTTCTTCTGTGAGAAAAAAGAAGCTAAGGGAAAAAAAAGAAGATGTGAACCTGAGCAGTAAAAGTCAGCCGTGGAATAAATGGGACGAAAGCCATCTACAATGTCACTTTACAAGCTTGCATCGTCGAAATGCCTCTGTAGCAAGAGTGCTGAATGAAGTCTTACTAACTAGACAGGCAGATATCCAATACCTAGGCAATACTAAGGCCCATTGAATGAATAAGGTAATACGGGGGTCCATTGAAGAATGCTGCCATGGAAGAATAAAGAACTCTAGCTTCGTGCTCATCGACGACTTTAGTAAGGCACCAGAGACATCTTTTTGGGGAATGCTCGAAGATAACATATATTCGTTGAATACTTAGGTACACTTTCGAATTTCACTCCTTTCAAATTGGAATCTTGGGGAATTCGGGTGAAACAGAAATAAGAATAATGTTATTAGTCGAGTGTGAATGTCGATTGCGATCTAATCCCGTGTAGGCATATAGTGAAAGGGAGTCAATGCCATTCCTCAGTCTTGCATACGGAAAAGGTGGACCAAAACAGAGATTGCCTTTGCCCAGGAGATACATATAATGTTTGATTGGTCCAAGGAGTCGGAAAGAAACCGTGTACTGACCCAAAGCCATATATTTTCAAAAGCATCCATGTAAGAAGAAGGTTTATCGAGTATGATCGAGCTATTACGGCAAGCTAAGCTGCAACTAAGGTAGGCTGTAGGAGAAGAGAATGGAATAGGACTCCCTAATAGCTAAGTGAGATTGTCAGGAAAAGCAGTGCGAATGTGCAATCCCGAGCTTGATAGCGACGTTGCTTTTTTATCCTTTGATGTCTGCTCCTTGTATCATTTGTGAAGCAGAATTCCCCAAGTGTTAGGGTGTTCACCCTCCAATATGAGCTGGGTTTAGTCTAGTCCATCGTGAGAAAAGTTAGCTTTACAATACTGATGACTATGTCGTTAGAGTCCTTGTATGAGAGGAATCGTTGATTCATACAATTAGTTATCATGCTTGGTTGAATGCCGATCGAATCTTGTTGTTACAATACGTGGCCAAAATCCTCTGAGATTGTCCAAATCTAAGTCATAAAGAGGAGCGTTGGGTTCATAGAAGGAAGGCCCCGTGTCAGCGTCACCGGTGTGACTGCTCTAGAATAAGCTCTGAGGCAGCTTGAGAATGGAGCGGGGAAGATTACCGAGACTCCATTCTTGGTTCATACCACCTATAATAATGAATTGGATGGCATGTGACTTCTCTTCATTCAGATTGATCCACCGGGCCGGAAAGAATTAATTATGTAAAAGTAGTTAGCCCCGCCCGCAGGAAGTCAAGCCAGAAAGACTGCTATTGCTTCGGCAGAGTAGCGAAATCTACTTTCTGAAGTCTTTCCTATTAGAAAGTTCATATCTTTTGGTGCCTCTGCCCGAGCTCCCCCCAGGGCTACGACTATCGATATCTTGACTTTCACCCAGCAAGTAACTACTAACGTTACGAGCGAAAAGGACGAAGCCTTACCTGTCCTTTCGATTGAAGCACTAACTTCTTTGGCCACTACCTAGGAAGCCTATACTACATTCGTTTATGAAAACATGTGATCTTGAAGAACTTTAGTCTCCTTTTTAAGAGTAAAATTTAGAGCAGTTCTATTTTATCTTTATCCTCATAATCATCCGACTCAGTTGGCTACATCAAGTTTGAAAAGAGGAAAAAATTCTCACGCTTATTCTAGCTTTTTCCAGTGGAAGGATAGCTCTTTGAGCGTGGTGATGAAGTTTTTCAATTCTGGGAGGAGGCTTACAGCTTCTTGAAAAAGCTTACTCTAGCTTACTACTATCTTACCACCGCAAATCTATAGAAGATAGGCATTCATTATTTTTATGCTTTGTCAGGTCCAGTAGAACGAGGCAGTCATTACTAGAAGGGCGGAAGTCATAAGCTTAGCGGAGGTCAGTCAGCGGATATGCATTTAGATATTAGCTGTGGCAATAGGCTAGTTGTGCTAACCGCTACTTCCAGGGTATCTACAGGATTTATCCCTTTATGCTTATCATTTCTTAGGAGTTAGTTCCGTGCACCCCCACCGACCCCTGCACTGCAACAAAAAGCAGAGTGAGACTAAAGCAGCGTTGTCTCATCAGATGCCTTATGCCTTTCTTTTCAAGCTTTGTGCTTTTTGTGCATCCTTTTATCTTAGAGTCACTCTAGTGCAGCTTTGTTAGGAACTTTCAATCCGCCTTCGTGGCTGACCCTGGGCAATTGGAGCGTAAGAAGAGCTTCTCGTGATGAGGCAAGGAAGAAAGGAGAACTTATACGTTTCCCTTGACAATAGCCCAAAGGTACTATGTACATCTGGTCGTAGCCCATTCGCACCCCCTGTATCGTTCCGTCTTGCAAGTCCAGAGCAGACCAGGGCTCCTATCCTTCCACCGCTGTCCACGTACCCTCCTGTCACTACGTACCGTATTACTAAGTTCGAGAGAGCAGCCCCACCTCTAATTGAATACATTGGAAGCATCCGCAATACTAGCATGCTTGTTTAACCCCGTGTTCTGAAAAAGATCATCACTCGGGTCAAGTACCCCACTTGGTAGCATTTGTTAGTCCGTCCACTTACCTGACGTTCCTCTCATTTTATCTTTTTGTTCGCTTGTGCTTTTTTCTCCTGGGTGTTCTGAGGTTAGTTTAGTTTAGTCAAAACTTATGACCACTGTAACGAGGGCATGACCTTAATTTACACGTCTTAGAAATAGTAGCAGCAGCCTCGTTGTAAAACACCCAAAACGTAATGATATTTGTTCTTTCTGCCAGATCATAGTAATAGAAGTACTCTATTTGGTTCTTTTTATTACCTGCGATCCGTTTCATACTGATCTGCTTCCCCATGGAAACACAAAAGCTCATCAAGAAGAGCCAAGCTGCAGCAAATATTTCTTTGCTATCAGATCCTCTTTCTTCTTGGTAGAACTCCAAGACAGATGATAGCTCTTGCTTGTCTTCATGAAAAAGTGCAGAAGCCCGTATCAATGAAGAGTAGGCCGGTACCAGCAGAAGATAGTAAATAGTTTTTTTGTTAGCCACTGCACTCACACAGTTCGGAAAGTAAGTCTTTCTCAAGATTGTTCTCCCCAACCCAAGTTCAAGACGACCTACCTAAGAGTACAAAAGATGGAAAACCAAAAAGCGAGTAACGAGTCAGAGAGCGGCGGGTGACTAGCCTTACCCTCCGTCTTACTTAGAAAGATAGGTTGGTCCCTCTGCCTGTGAAAAGAAGAGAGAGACCACTTTAAGAAAGGCTTTCCACAAAAAAAGTTGCTCAAGCAAAGACTGCTCGTAAGTTCGTGACTGACCCAGCTCAAAAATATACCTATCTTTATTTGCAAGCGAACAAGCTAAACTTCACTAGTCAAAACAGGAGTTGGTGACCTTTCTGCTCTTGGCAGTTCATACCAGAGCTGGCACTAGCCCATTCTTTAGCTATGAGCGGTTCTCCTATTTGCTTAATGCTAGTTCTTGCCCTACTTCTTTGCTTGCTTGGATTGGATAGTTCAGTGCGACGTGGTAAAGTGGATCGACCACGAGCTCCTACTTGGAAGCAAAGAAAAGCTATGGTTAGTGTTTGTTGGAAGCAAAGCTCCGAAGCAAGCACCTAATACTCAGGTCCCATCAATCAATGGCTTCTTCAATGTCCAATTATGAAATAATGTTAAAAAAAAGAGTCTGAATCAAAATATAGCTGCTACGCGTGCAAAGAACCAAGCAGATTGACTCAGTGGATAAGCATGTGCCCATAAAAGAGGGATTGCTCCAGAGAATGTGCATTATCAGGTCGCAATTTACGCAACACTTCGTGCCTTTCTTTCCTATAGCATCAGCCTTTAGCTGGATAAGCAAAAGATTTTGGAAAATTCTCTTCTTTTTTTCACTTCTTCACAAACAATAAGAAGAATGTAAGGTCTATGGCCTTGAATCAAGTCCCGAAGGCGCGAAGCGTGGACAAATGCTTACCAAAAAAAACGGCAAAAAGAAGAAGTTAGAAGGCAAGGTTCGCAGCAATAAATCACTTCTTTGTTTGTTGAATGAGAAGAAAGTACACGCCTATATTATAGAGTTCTGACACTATGGAAGAGTTTCTTCTTCAAAATGCTATTTACTTCTTCGTAAATGCTGGTCTCGTTTTCTTGCTCTTTCTAAAAGAAGACCACTTCTCCGTAGGTGATAGTACTAATTCGGTACCCCCGGATGGCGGATGAGCAGTGTGCCTAGCGCACCGAACTCAAAACCAAGAGAAGGAAGCCCAGGTCCCCTTATCCATCTTACTCAGTGCCTATGGATGGGATGTCTGACTCCTAGCTCGGTCGATCCACATCATAGACCTTCTGGCGCTTTGCCTTCTGTGTGATCTGAACACCCTCCTTTTGCTAAAGCTCTGCCAATATGCTCCTTTTGGGGGTGAAAAAGTAACGTGTTTTAGTGCATGCTCATTAACTTCTCTTTCCCTTCCCTTTCAACGCTTTTATTCATATTTATACTTTGAATTTCTAGTTTAATGAAATGTGCCCGCACTAGTGTCATGAATGAAATGTTGACCATTCAAGCTCCTCTTTGAAGGGAGACCTAGTGAACACCTTTTCTGAATAAGATAGCCGTAGAGAGAAAGAGCCATGCTCGTCAAATTAGTATGGAAAAAGGACTTGATTTCCTACGCTGTGTCATCTGAAAATTGAGACTGACATGCGCCAGGGAACTTACTCAAGAAACGGATCAATGTCTCTACAATTTAGTAATACTACATATTTCTTGTTCGACCGCTATTTCTTGCATTGAAAAAGCACTTTTCCTCCCAGGGCCATTCATTGCCTTAACTTACTTGATTCAACCTTATTAGTAGCTTTTAATGGGCGAAGACTATCAACCGCCACTTTTCCACTTGAAAAAGAAGGGCATACTTAGGACTAAACTAAGAAAAAATAGAGTTTTCATCCTCCATTTCTTCCTTCAATGGACTTTCTATGTAAGTATTATTTTTATCTCATAGGATATAATTTTGCCTTTATCATAAGATAGACTATCTTAATCGCCAGTAAGAGTTTTAGCAGTAGCAGCTTGACCTGAAGGAGAAAGCAAGACCAAGCCTGAAACTATGTGCTTTCTTTGCTTCCTTATCCTCCGTCTTCTATTTCTTGATACAAATGAAAAAAGAGTTCCCGGGTAAAAAAGATAAACGTTTCAACCTTCTTCAATAGGAGAGCCAATAACAGCGGGAACGTTCTAACTCGGTGGTGAAATCGAAACGATAAAACCGTGATAATCGACCAGATTTTCTAATAAAATTGTATTTTTGAAAAGCATAACTTCACTTATCCCCAACGGCTAGATGGTACACCATCGTCTCTGTGTACTGACTGACTTTCCAGGAATGGAATAGCAATTGGTTGGTTGGTTGTACTGCTTCCTTTAGCTGCTCCGTTCAAGACTCTCCACTTGTTCATGTTGCCTTGTTCCAAGGTCGGGCGAAAAGCAAAATATTCCCCCGTTCTGAAATATAAGAAAAAATGGTTATTAAATTTATAAGCCCAATTTTGACGAATGGTCGACATGATCTATCAAAAAATTGATTTTCCCTTGTCTGCTGCGTGGATGCGTCAAGTTTCTAATGCCATCACCGGGCAGATTGGTGCTCCTTCCTCTGTAGTTCTTCTTGTTTAGGACTAGGAAAGATAGGAGAGAGAGCTAGGCGAGTACTCCAATAGGGGGGTTTGTAGAGGGCTTAGGAGAGTTTGTGAGGACTCTTAAAGTAGGGTGTCCAAGTAGGTGCGTGCAGTGGACTGGACGCCATGATCGACTATACCGTGGACGCCACGAGACTGCAGGCGAGCTTGGCGGGAGAAGGCGGTGACCTGTAAAGCAATACCGGGTCTTCAGAGATCGTTGCGTTGGGAGAAGAGGTGGTTAGGAACAAGGGCATGAAGGAAAGCTCTTCTATGAACTTTCTATTTCCAACAAAAGTTCTCACAAGGATGTAAAAATGCTTGCAGGAAGAAATGTCCAAGACAAGAGATATGAAGAAATATTCCAAGCACATATTTTCGTATATAGACACATTCTTTATTCCACTTTGGATGGTTCTTCTTTATGGAACAATAATAAAGTTTATCGTTGACTTCGATACCCAGTAGTGCTCTACATTCGTGCCTTCCTTGCGGGGCCGTAGTAGCCGGTCACTGTCGAATGAAGATACTCTCTATCAGTCACCATGAAGAAAGAGTTGACAAGAGCGGAAAAGCATTATAGCATTTTCTTGGTTTGAACTGCTTGCTGAGTTCAGTCTGTGTTGTACTTTGGCATTTCTCCACCAACGGTTTTACTTATTCAAAAATGTTGAAGAGCATTTCTCACTTGGAAGTTTAAAATTGCATTGTGTTGTTCTTACCGTTGTACTGGTCTCATAAATGCATGAAAATAAAAACTCTTTTTTATAAGTAGAATAAGTAGAAAAGAAAGCGCTTTTGCTGAACTCAGATGTTGGTGCTTTCAGCCGGATGACCTCAGAAGCCACAGAGGCAAGGGCACGGTACTCAGCCCAAGTACAAGCGAGAAATCATCATCGGTTGTCTAATCGAATTGACAAGTAGGTTTGTGCTCCTGGCGATGTGTACTTACGAAAAAGAATTCCTTGCGATTTTGTTGGCAATTGAGAAATGGCGGCATTTTCATTTCAAGGGGAGAATTGATAGGATAACATATCCCGAGATAGATAGGCTCTCATTGTTTGAGGAACTAGCTTGGGGTGAGCACTATGGTCATTATTCTCGCCCAAAAGCAGAAATTAAGATTTAATATGTTTGTTCCGACCCAAACCAAAGCTTCGCCCAGGAAAAGACTCTTTTATTTATTTATTTTAGAACAAACGATGCCTGCTCAATATGTATTAATCCCTTTCTATTTGTATCATGAATTTTGGATATGTGTCATGAATTATTTCCTATGTCTGACTTAACCAACCTACCTACTTTGCTAGGTATGTGGGACTTTACTTCAAAATGGGTAGGAAGACCACCTATTGATCTCAAGAAATGGCCTATTTGGCACAGTTCAAGCCAGTTGTTTAAAGAGCTTTTATTACGACTTGTTGAGTAGTTGCCTACGCAGAAGAAGTCTTTTTATATCCTTCGAGAACCTCTTTATTATTCTACATACCTTGAAAGGCCTACTTTCGTTCGATTGAGATGGGAGGAAGATTGGAGTGCTTGCTAGCCCCGGAAGACCTATTGTGTCAACCATCGCTCTGGTCGACTTGCCTTTATCCTTCTCTTATGATACAAGATTAAGACTTTTCTTTCGTCAGTACCTTTCCCTTGTTCATCTCTATTTCTTTCTGGAGGAGATACTCCCTAGATTCATACCTTCCTCAACGCAAAGATTCAATTGCTTGCTAGCAGTACTACCAGGTGGACATGTGATTGATGGAAAATAGAGCTAGCTATAATATTATATGCTGCTACAGAAGGCGCGCAGCCTTATCTTACTCCCAGTTCTAGTTAAAGGATGAAAATGCCTGGTCTATACTTCACCTGACATCCCTCCTCCACTCAAATCAAAAACAGTAGGTTGGAACAATTTTCTCTTTTATTTAAGGTTGTTTCGGCTCAACCTTGAAGACAGTTTTGACTGGGTTCTTTCTTGTATCCTCCGCTGGGGGAGAACCCTAGAATAAAGTATACCCTTTCTTGTATCCTGGGGATATTCCCAGAAAAAAAAGAATAAAAATAAGTCAAGGTCTGGATTGGGGTAGAGTAAGCTACTGAGAAAACAAGCGATGAACGAGTACCAGCCAACCATCAAACCTGCGTTTACAGGGTATCCGGGATCAAGCTAATCTTCTACAAAAGAGTCTTTTTTTCTATGTTGTATTATAATCCGGGTAAGGGAAGAAGAGAGTAAGTGAAGATACTAAAACAAACCAACCGAGGCAAGCGGGTAAGTAAAGTCAGTTATTCGGCGTTTATAAACGAGTCTTGTTTACTAATAGACTTGCTTACCGCCTGCTCTTATTCGGAAACACTCATTTTATTGATCTCATGCCCCTCTGACAAAGATAGAAAATTTGACTTGCCCTACAGCTTTGTCCGCTTACTATATTGCTTTCACGCTACTTGAGCATGCTCTCAAGCATTTGAGTGGCACCTTTAGTCTCGTCGCATGAGAGTTCTGTGTAAACACCTTGCTACGTAAGAGAAATCCACATGCAAGCGATTGTAGCTAGCTAGCAGTTTGGAACATCTGATAGCCGATGAAGGATTTCTTTCTTGCAAAATCGTGCCGCTTCTAGTTATCTTAAATTCACCCGTACTAGTCGTAGTCAGACTATTCCATGCTTCCTTCTTTCCTGGTTTCTAAATGAATAAAAGGGATCAGGAAGAGGAGTAGCCTAGCCTGCTTATTGTTTGTTTTCCTTAGCAGTATAGTAAGTACGGCCGGAATCACAATGAGAGAGAAGTAATGATACTATATATCCGCGGGAAAGAGCGAAGTACATGAAATATCCATATCTTTCCTTAGCGTTGCTTCACCTGAATAAAGAGTAACTCCCCCCAGAAATTGCAAGAGGGTAATTAGTAAAGTCATTATTATGCTTTCTATTCATGAGTGAATGAAACTGCTCACTATGAGCTATGAGGGCGCGTTGAGGTAGGGATGAATCTAGATATTATGTTAAGCGTGCATGGCTCATTTACAACGTTCAGTGATTCAAATCGGGTAACTTGACTTACCAACTGACTTATCCGCCTACTACTTGAAAGCTTTCCTTTCTCATCTTTCCACTTAATTTTCACCACTGCAGTTCTGCCCTTCTACAACTCAAAGAGGGCCTTATCGCCTACGACCTCACTGGGAACCTTGCACAGACTGCTGTCGTTGGGTGGGAGTCTCTATTTAGGAAGATTCAGGACATGTCACCGCCCTTGACCTAAGCAACCGTAACATTAGCGGTAACCGTTGTGTCGCAATCTTCAATCTCACCTCGCTCCAGTACCTCAATCTTGCACATAATGACTTATCCCCGGACCCCTTTCTTTCCAGCTCGTAGCTTTGAGATGCTTACCAAGCTTACCTTGTTCTAACTCCAATGGAGCCAGCATAGCCAACCTCATGGTATCGCTTTACTTTTTTTAGAAAAATAAGTACAAGGCAGGACTACTAAAGAATAAGCTGCAAGAAAAAAAGCGTTAGCAGGCAAGGAAATTCGTTGCTTCTTTACTTATGTTATAGATTAAAGTTAGTACTGTATTTCTTTATACACTACGCATATTCTTTTCTTTCAAGTTTTTGATTGCTGGAAAACGCTTTTTCTTTCGAACCTGCTTGCCTTTCTATAGAAAAAACAACTTCATAAACTCTTCATTTTCTTATTGCTTTTATACTTTATTCCCACGCTGTCAACCCATACACAGATGCACAAAAGAAAGAACAAAAACAAACGGAATGCATATGACTTCTGAACTTGTACGCATTCTTTAACAATTTACTACAAAACAGACTGCTTATGCAGGCGCCAGACTAATATTCAATGTAGTTTTTCTTCCTAGCTTGCCAGGACTAAGCTTATTAAAAATGAAATTAAGGCCCAGTGAGTAACTACTCTTTTCTGTTTTGTCTACAATAGTGTGTTGATTCCACTGTTTCATCAACACTCTATTTACGAAAAAAACCAATGAAAAAAAAAAACACACACACTATTTACGAGTTTAATGAAATTCAATTTCACACACTATTTACGAAAAAAAAGAAAAGAATAAAAACAAGGCCGCAGGATATTTTCAACACCAATCGCAATGATCAAATCTTTTCACACATACACAAAGACCGTTCCTTGGTGCTCAGCCACGTCGAGAGCCGTAGCAGAGAGGAGGACTTTCTCGCTTTTCCTAACAGTGCGAGCTCTCTTACCACCTGGTTGGCTCTCAGTACACAGATAAGGTAGGACTATCCTCTTCAATTTGTCCAAGTAGGCAGGAACAGACTGGAAGCACGACAACAAACTGATCCGCTCTTTCTTATTCTATATAAAGTAGTTCATTCACCCCGCACGACTATTTAGAAAAGATTGAGATGGAGGAGCGAAGCTTTTAAAGTAGCGTCTGCCTGCTATTGGCGATTTCTTTCACAAATTTCTAGTAAAAAGTACCCGTACCTTTCGTTTTGCCCTTATCTCATATTGGTCCAGTAGTGGGACATGCACTTGTTTCATTAACAACCGCTCCTGCCTCTTTATCTGTATAATCATTCACGCTTCGCGCCATGTGTTCTGAAACTACAGAGCTCTTCCTGTTCAAGAAGGAAATACGATATATAATTAAGCAGTGCCAACAAAAACAGACTTCTCTACGCCAACACCCGTTGCTTTGGGCGCATAAACTTGAAATTGCCACCCCCATCCGTGTGTTCTGAACCCTTACTATGTCGATCTTTGTTTGAACAGAATGTGCATTTAATTCCCTAGAATCGGGAGGTGTGCTTTTCTCTGCTTTGCCAACGCCAACTACTGATAATAAGGGAAATCCCACTCATTGGTTTGAAGACAAACCCGGGTAAGCTGCTATTAGACCTAGGGAATGCGCCCAATGTGTTAATGGTAAGGTTCAGGCTTAGACCTGCTGGTGGGTAAGGTCCAACCTAACCCTGTTTGAACTCTCTAGTAAGAACTATTTTGTCATGTCAATAAAAGGGCTAAGTTCCGCCCAATAATTTTATGAATAAAGAATCCAATTTATATCTAAAGCCAGACAAATTGACTATTTTTCTATGCCGACTCATAAATAAGGTTGATCCGCAGGTTTGGACCAGCAAGCAGTCCCGATTATATATATATGTTCAGACTCAAAAAAGGCAGTGTTGAACCAACCCAAAGCCAACCCGCTGCCAACCCCCATGACGGTAAGTACCCACACTGGTATGTAGAAGCCCCCATTTGAATCCTGGGCGGGCTCTAACACTCCTACTATTTCCATACACTTACCCTACCTATTAAAAAGATAAACAACAACAAGGCCGCTAAGGAGTAAACAACCTACACGGGAAGGCAATGTGCACTCACTCAGGCCGCTAAGGAAGACATATAACCATAAAGATGTTTCCACATAATTTAAATCAACTAACCCACTCACCTAAAAAGGGCGCAGCTCGTTGGTTCGAATCCAATTGGTGAGTTTATTGATGGAAGTACTTGTTCTGATACATTTGGTCCAAATTCCCTCTCATCCTTCTCTTGCCCCAGGGCATCGCTTCGCCCCTCACCTATCGATCCTTTGAGTTCTTTGTGCATTTCACTACAAACGAAAGACATACTTATATAAGGGGGTCCTCTGATCTACTCATTTTGGCCTATTGGTGCAAATCCTCTGTCTTTTACCTAAGTGATTGATTCCCTTATTCGTTCGAGTAGGGCTCTCTTGCTTCCCAGAAGACCATCCACTTCGACTAAGATGGGTTATCCATCCTATCCCTTCTTTCGGAATGCACTGCACTTCAAAGCTAAACATATCGAGGTCGAGGGCTCTATAAGTAAGTATAGGGTTATGGGGATATGGGTTGAACCTTATTGTTCATAGGCAAGCAAGCTCACTAGCAAAGTAGTTTTATAAAAGAAAGGTGTTCCGCGTACCTTATATTTAATGCCCCAACGGCGGCGGTAAAAAAAAAAATATCTAAGTGCCAAGTACCTTAAAAAACTATTCGAATTTCTTATTTATGGTCTGGATAATGCCAAATGTACAGATTCTTACTTATCATACTCTAAATAATAAAAACCCTGCAATTTTATAGCTTGGAGAGTGAAACCTGCGGCCAGTGAGTAAGCAAGAAAACGTATGCGCGTGCTAACGCGCAACGAGCGAGTAACTACGGCATGTTACGCGCATAAAATTGAGCGCTAGTGCGCTCGGCCGTTGCTTGTTGCTTGTTTGTTACGAACCAGTGACTATAAAATTATGTTTGGGCTATTTATCAAGGCGCGAAGCGTTGTGCGGCGAGTGTCACTGAAGCTGATTTATACTCTGGGAAAGTAAGGCTTTGGCATAAATTTGAAATATATCTACTTTGCTTAATGCCATAAGCCCGGAAGTAAAGTGGGAAAATAAATAGGTGATGAGTAAGATGGACAATCGGGACTACTGTAAATCATCTGTGCTATCCACCGGGGCTAATCCTTTCTATGTTGAAAGAGCATTTCTTTGGTGCGTTACCAAAAGACCCAGGAGAATGGCTTATGAAGGGCAAATATTGCATTGTAAACTGAGGCTTTTCGATATTAAATGTGACAGACGGTCTTGTCGATAATAAGGCGTGTGTGTGGCATGATCAAGAATCCACAATATAGCAAGGGGACTCTTTACAAGGGTGGTGCCAGTGTGAAGTTGGCAAATCCCTGGGTACCTCTTCTATGATAAAGATAACTAGCCTAATGAAATCTCCTATTATGATAACCTTACTATGCAGAAGGAGAGGAGCAGAATCTACTATCATAAATTAGTAAAGTAAAGTAGTGGAAATAATAAAAAGTTTTGGTAAAAAAGGGAAAGTAATTCTTTATTAGTATCTTTATTAGTATTTAATAATATTCATTTCTTCTTGTTCTTTTAGCCGTCCGAATGCTTTCTCGCTGCGCGCCTTAGTGGCCTTTTCATAAAAGAAAGTCAGATATGATCCATATACATGCAAAGGAGAAAAGACCCACTCGGAACAAGACTAGAGGCCGCGCCCGGTGGGATAAAGAGATTAAAAGAAAGCATTAGTAAGATAAGCAGGTTTCGGACTTGCTAATGAGGTGGTACTTTCTATTTGTCCATATCGATTAATTTATTGAAAAGAAGGCGCGTGCGTGGAATAACTAGAAATTTGTATTATATTATAGGGATGGTTGGAAAGTGTTGGCTTAATTCAACACTTCGTGCCTTTTTCTCTTTCACATCGATATTGCATTCTATTGGCTGGCACTTCTAAGGGAGACCATTGCCCTTGTACATCAGAAGAAGATGAGGGTGTGGCGAAAGTCAAGATCGTAGAAGAAGCTGCTTACTAATGTTTGTTGTAGGTCAGGCTTATTTAAAATAGTAGGTAGGCACCAAGACAAGTGGTAAGGCATCGATCGCTTTTTGGTGAAAGAATCCTTAATCAGACCCGGTAAAGCGCGTCCAGATATGAATTATAAAAGAAATATTCAAAAATAATGCTTTTATTCTTCTTGCAAGCAGAAGTTTCAGCCAAGATGAATAAAATAGTTAAGTAGTAGTATATGAATTAGTACGAGTGCACTTACCACCTAATTAAAGCCAGTTAGACCAGTAACGATATAAGTGGTAAGGACTATTGTCTAAAGTGAAGGTATGAAAATACCTTGTCTGGGGAAGCTTTCTTTGAAAGAAGGCCAGGGCACTTTGGAAGGAGGTAGCAGAGACATCTTCATTCAAATAGCTTAGGGGCGTTAGCGAAGAAGAAAAGAATTGTCGTCGTCAGTACTCTTATTTCAAAATCGAACTGAGACAAAAGAAGATAGATAGCATTTGCCAATATGGCTTTTCTCTCTGTATCCGTATTCCAATTGCTTATTTTCTTTCAAGTAAATTAAAGGGCGGAGCGTTTCCACAAGCCAATTCTTCAGTTAGCTTGAACTGTTAGCTTCAACTTGTGATACTGAAGATGAGTTAGAAAGTATGCTTTTTCTCAACTCAAGATTAAGTTCTCAAGTGCTTCAATATTTAGTTCTCAAGCTTTTGTCTGAAGTTCTTCTTTCCAATATAAAGTATGCCAGTCCTACTCTTCTTAAACTACTTTATACACTCTTCTTTTGATCAGTGAGAAAGTATGCTTTATCAGTTAGATTACTTGTATTAAGTTATTCTTTTTATTATTTCTTGTCTTTTTTCTTGCACGTACTACTTGAACTTGTCTGAAGTTAGCAGCTTCTTCTCTTAGTTATTAATCGCAGTTTTAAACCCGTTAGAAGTGCTTTCTTCTTAATCTGCTGGATGCCCATAAATCGAGGCGCGCAGCGTAGGTGTGACCGGTAGAAACTTGTTGGGTGACTCTTGAAATCCATAAATAAAGGAGCGGAGTTGACTCCCTTAGAGAAGTATTTGGTAGAGTTATGCTCTAACATGCGCCAGTCTGAATGCAGCCATAAAAATACAAGTGGAAGCAGCAAGCTACAAACTTTCAATTTCACTAACATTTTTCTTACTTGACATTTCCCATCTCTAGTGAACCCGTACAGGCAGGCAAGGCGAACTGTCAATGAAAGAATAAAAATCATTAAAATAGACGTGGAAATGTCCTGAACTCTTCATTCTTTTTTCTGCTCGAGCCGAGATCTTTACTTAAAGGATCTTATATAGTATAGTTAACTATACGCCTTCCTCCTCGACTCAATTGCAGAAGGTCCATTACCAAGTACCGAACCGACTTTTCCTGAGTATAGTACTAGGACTTCTCCCCGCAGTCTTTCTCTATGAATCTTTTATTTCATTCTATAGCGACAAAAGCTACGTTCTATTTATTTACTCTAGTTTGACATAAGTTATGTAAATTCGCAGCATAGGTCTCCCCCAGGTATCCATCTTTCTTTAGTTGGTAAAGAATATCGTAGATAGAGTGGTGGAAAATCGCTTTCTACTTAATAGATAGAAAACCTTATTCGCTCTAACAACACCGTCAAAAGCGTATCTCTCCCAACAAAAGCCGTTGCTTACCTAAAAGATTCTTTTTCATAAAGAAATTCACCTTTTCTAGTTTGGTTTAAGTAAGGCAGCTTTTATTCCAGGGAAACTATCCCTATTTTTTATGTGCGGATTTCACTTCACCCTACCTAGACCGACCACTGAACGAGGAAATAAGACAAAGAAACAGACTTTACAATATATATGAGATTTTTTCCTATCATCTTGCTTCAACCTATTAATTACCTTTGTATACATAATATAACCAACCTTCTCGAAACTACTTCAATACCATCCTAAGCTGTGCTATTGTGAAAGACTACTATCCCCTTTCCTTTTGACTGATCTATTACTGGGGCATAAACCTTTCTTTGCTTACTCGGCATTTGCTTCCTATATTCCTATTCCGGTGCATCTACCTTTAAAACGAAACCGTAGCCTAGCAAACCTTGACATGCCAAATACTCCAACCAAATGAATGAGGATAAGTTTGACCTGCGAGGCATAGCTAGTGTTCAGTTACTTAGAAATAGAAATTAGATGAGTAAAATGACATTATATGCCCATAGCTTAAAGAGAATAAAGAATACATAAGAGATATAAGTGATGCGCTTTAGAGATTTGTTTTTTATCTCATCGTTGTAGGTGATTGAACCTTCGACCACATTATTGCTTATTCTTCCAACAAGTATGCCAAGAAGACTTGTTTTTCCGCACCCATCAGAGCTACAACTGAACCTGGGCTAGCAGAGCCGGATATGCCATTAAGTATGTACTTCTCGCTTGTACTAGTGAAACCTAAGAAAAGTACCTTATACTTTACCTCTGTGAACTGCAAGATCCGTGCAACAAAGATTGTTTTTCTTTGCATTTATGCATTGTAGTCTTTGAGGCGCGAAGCGAAGGAATCAAACTTGCATGAACCCACGACATGATGAAATCCTTATTTCATATTATGCTACTTTTTATTCTATATAGTCGTTTGACTTACTAGATTCTGAAATAAACTAATCTTTCTTTATATATACATTCACTAATTATGTAGTTCCTCAGTTGAATGTTCATTCTTTAAAATCATTTTCTTTGGCTTAAAACAAGTAAAATTTTGGTTTTTCGTATAGTGTCAACCAACCTCGTGTCAAATTTCTCTTTGCTCTGTGCATTCCTAGATATTTCAACATATATCTTTCTTTTATTTACACATATCTCTTTATGATTTACACATATATCGCACTATCTTTTTCTATCTTAGTCTTCTTGTATCTGAGATATTTAATTTACACATACCAATATCTTCTTGTATCTTATTCAACTTTCTTTCAACCCAGCGAGTAACTACTAATGTATAGAGTGAAAAGGAGAGTAAACTATCAACGTTCAATTTATTCGCGCATTGACTTCTTGCTCTAGAAGAGGTTCGATTACAAAGCAATACTCCGTTTGAAACCAAAGGACTAGTAGGTTAGAGGCGAATACAAGTAGATAACTACTCGGTTGTTGAAATAGGAGTATCTTAAAGAGGAGTTCAAGGTGAGTGCCCAGTGTTCCTATCCCTGTTTCAAGGTGTAATTTTTTTTTTTTATAATGTTTCGCAAAGTAGTGTATAGTAAGAGTATTTGTCAATCATGTTTCAGATAATAATAATCAGTTAAGTCCAAAGTCATAAGTCTCCAATTGTCGAACTAGTAGTATCTAAAGCAAGTATGTCAGCCAGTCTAAGTTGTCTAGTCGGTATAGCTTGAAGAGGTGCTAGTACTATTTCGAGGTTCGAGGTTGATCTTTCTGAGCATTTAGTGTTTTTCTCAATTTTGCGTTATTCTAGCATGGTTGTGATTTGGTTGGAATCATTTCCGTTCGATGCGAGTACGCTCGTCCTACTTTATTATCTCTAAGCCGCTCCGCCATCTACTGGATAATCAGGAGTCTTTTTATGATCTCCGATCGCCTCATATTAGGTTTCGTCTAGCTTAACCGTTGTGTCCCTATAATATTGAGAAAGGAATTCCGCTAAAAGCGTTAACTACCCAAAGCCCAAGTTAGTAAGGAATAAGTTCCATTCCTCTATTTCCCCGTTTGCATTCCTCAAACCAGAACCAGATAGTTCACCCTTTTCATTGGGCCATGCTTGAGTTTCGGCTGTTGGTAGTCCATCATTTATTCTAAGGCATGTAGATTTGGTGTCTGTTCACGTGAAGTGTGAAGCACAAGGAAAATCATAGAACTCAGATCCTAGCTTCGAGAATGTATGATCAGCATCCAGGTGGCATATAAGGACTGAGTGCATTTACTTATTAGTGTATAACTAGTGAAGTGAATTAGGATTGAAGTTCTATTTGGTTAACCCATCGTTAAGTTCCTTGTGAGTATGCTTCTCGATCTCTGCCTGTAATATAGGGTTGGCCCTTTGATTGCATTCCCCCTTCACCTAATATTATATTGTATATAAGTCTCTAACTCGCTAATCGGTCTATTTCCTATAAGGGAGTAAAAGTGGTAAGGTACTCTCGATCTCTGCCCTAGCAAGAAGGGGAGCAATCCGGTATACCTGAATGATCTTACTCACTCCAGGAAAGTCGGTAACTCTCTTCTCTTCCCTTGCTTGGTGCCTACTTCGGGAAATGGACCACAGCTTATTCCGTACTTGACTTAGACTTAGGCAGTCGATTGGGGAAAGAAGAAGAAAGAGATGAGATTCCACCAAAGCCCGTAGACTGGGTGGGCCCATATTGCAAGCTAAATTAAGTGTCCTCGTCTCACTCAAGTCTCATACCTCTTGTGCTGGTGCTACATCTCGCATGTCCTTTCTTAAAAAAAGAAAAATGACAAGGTGGAAAAAGCACTCTGAGAACTGGAAATACTACATTGATATGCTTGACAAATGTGAATAAAAATTTGATAGGAAAGATAAAGAAAACTCAGGTGCTTATTAAAAAGCTGTGGGATCTTAGTTCATGGGAATATATTATTGTATAGACTAATTATGTTGGTTGACTGACAGTACGAGAGGAGTCTCGAACAGGAGCCCTAATCTCTATTTCGTGTTTTGAGTTTATCCCAACCCCAGATCCGGTCCTCAGTCTTTATTAGCTAAACAAGCTAATTGGTCCAATAACCACGGCCTAATGCTATTCCTCCAACAGATGAAATAGCCGCTTCTTCGAATGCCGGAAATTTCTTCTTCAATCGATTCATCTCGGTCCTTAGACTGCATGTGCTAGCTGAACCCGTGGAAAAGGCTTTCTTGCCCCTTGCGATAGATAACCTTTTATCCTAATATCTTAAACTCACGGAACACAAAGCAAATCTCTACCTCGTGCCCCCATAGCATTCGTAGTTCGGACTTTATTTGCCGGTAGGCCTATGGATGCATTGACCATTCATTCTGTAACGTTCATAAAGCTCTTCTCGTCTTTCTGGCTCCTCTTAAGCAAGCCTCTGATTCCGTTGCGGATTCGTAAATAAAATTTAACCCGGGAATCTCTTTTTTTGCAAAATTAGGCGTAGGCCCATCAACACACCTAGCCCCCGGTGGTTCAAGGAGTTTAGGCATGAAGGACGCTCTCGAATAGGGTCGGAAGGGTGACATTTTTTCAAGGACTTGGAGGCTATGCTAGTTCTTGTTCCGTACCCCGTATTAGAAGTCTCCATTTCACCCTCGGTAGGGCTCTGGGTTTAGGGGTTGAATTGAGGTCGAAAAAATGGTGAGCCAAAAAAGCCGCACCTTGATGCTGCTTTTCGTGTCCTTCGCTATCTGAAAAATACTCCTGGCAAGGGATTGTATTATCCTCATCGAGCTCATTGCAATTATCAGCCTGCTTTGATTCGGACTGGGCTAGTTGCCCGATGACCCGTCGCTCGGTCACAGGTTACTTTCCCTTTTTTGGTGATAGCCCCCCTATCTCATGGTCTAGGGTTAGTGAAGCTCCGCCCTATTCTTTTTATGTAACTTTTTTTTCTAGTCTAGGATCTTCCCTCTTATTATTTATAAAGGCATTTGAAACATTTTCTTCATTGTTCTAAACTTAACACATCCCCGATTTTGATGTTTCCCCTCGGGAATTCCCATTTTTTTAGAAATTTCTGTCTGTCTTTCTATCGATTTGATCAGGAAATCATACCAACCATTATATCATATATAATGATGAAGCAAGCAAAGCAAGGTAAGGTAAAGGTAGGACTCTTAGGGGTTGTTAGGTACAAGGGAAGACAAGGCTTGGGGAAAGAGACTCGCGAAGAAAGTATGCCAATATGATATATAAGTAAGTGAGATATGCTTCATCCATTTGAAAGAGAACCCATTGAGCTGGCCAGGAAGCATTCCCAGAAAGAATATGAAAACGGGGATCCAATCTTTACAGCTTATATCAGATCACATCTTGAGGAAGGAAGTAGACCAAGGACCGGAGAAGTCTGACCCAACGATGGTTACCAACCTGAGAAGTATGCCCCACGGACAGAAAGGGAAAGCTGATTCACTCACTGAAATGCCAATAGCAATGAAGGAAGGAAGTGCGCATTCAGCTGTGCTTCTAAGTAAGCTTGGCTTGTGGTTGTGGATCGAACTATGACTCCAAATAGACTCGGGGTTAGGAAAGAGAATAGATTGATTGGATTGGTACTTGCTCTCATCTCATTCCTTATTCGCTGGAGAAATCCCATTATGAAAGAAGCATTACCTGTTGAGGTTTTTTCCAAGTCCATGTGAGCTGTAGGTAGCGCTATTACTTTATTCAAAAGGCTGAGAACGATGGTTGAAGAGAAGGAACTTATTTATATCTTATCGCCGAAGAAATAAATGCTAGGTAGGGTATTCTTCTCTTTCATCTTATGTGGGAAGAAAGCAGTGCTGCACTAGGGCGTAAGTCAGCTATTTCATTCAATGCGAAAAAGCAAAGTGAAGTTTGATACTCTTTAAAACAAAGCGAGTCCGCTTTCTACTTTATCTACGGATACTTTCACTCGGGTATTCCTACGAAATAGGATTGGGAATCCGGATTTAATTACTATTACTCAAAATAGAACTTACTACTGATTTAAGTAATTCCTTCTTTTAAACCTAGCTTCTGAATGAATCCAATGAAACGGAAAACCTACACCTTTCTACTAGTCTAACTAGAAAGGAAATCCTTCCGGAACAGAAAAATCCTTTGCAAAGAAACTACTTGAGAGGCCCTTCCTTCTTTTTGTTTGCCAGTAAACGGTAGCTAGACCCAGTAAAAGAAAAGGAGTCGGCTACAATGTTCCAAGATCAGACTGGACGTAGGAATAAAAATCGAGTACTGAAGTTGCTGAGCTTCTGGCTTGTAACTGCTAAAGCTACGAAAAAAGCTACAAAGCGGGACTTTCAACAAAGTCGAATCTCACAAGGATAATTAATGCTTGCTGGTTACTAAAATCTGTATAGAAAGTTATAGAGTAGTGGTGACTTTGGAAAGAAGAGAATGAAAGTAATACTCAGAATTCCGCGTGGATAGGGCAAAGTGGGAAAGGAAAGACTTTGTCTAGTAAATCGCAATCCTATCTATGGTAAACCCCCCAGAGGCAACCAACGGGCAGTTATTAGTGTCACATATGTTATCAGAAAGGGGGAAAGACTGAAGGCATCCAGTACAGAATAAATGGAGAAGACGCGTATAACTCCAATAAACTAGCCGTTAGAATCTAAGAATAGGAAATACAGCTTAGCTGATGTATGTCTAGGTTCAGGAGATATACGTCCAGGTTCAGTAGGGTTTCTGAATGTAATGAGCTATAAATAGGTTTGTTCTCTCAATGTAAAGGAATGAATTTGATGATAAATAAAATTCCCTTTCTCTTTTATTCTGTCTATTTTATCTTTTATTCCCAATTTGCCCTTTAGTCACAGCTTGGGCTGTGACAAGTGGTATCAGAGCCCAATAGTTTTAGCTGGGCAGAGAGATTAAGCACGACATCATGAGAAAGAAGTCCAATCAAGAGCTAATTGCCGAGGAGGTGAGTAGGCAGGTGACTGGCGCCATGCTTCCTATCAGAGAGGAAATACAAGGAAGAAGCACCTGCTTAGAAGCTAAGATAGGGGAGCAAGGAGCTTTGGTTCATCAAGCACATCTCACCAGTCAAGAAAATGCAGGAAGGCTCACTAATCTGGAGGCCATGATGGACCAACTACTTCAAGCTCAACAAGCCATGCAAACTCATTTTGGAGTAGGCCCACAAGGAAATGGGGAAGGAAGTACCACAAGGCATCACAATCATGGAAATAGTACCAGTAGAAACACAGGTACACCTGTAAGAAACAATCTTGAAACTCAATTTGGCAATGGAAATCCAGAAATAAATAGTGAGGGTAGGATAAATATAAACCAAGATCATAATTAAAGAATTCATTTTCCTAGGGTTGATTTTCCTACTTTCAATGGTGATTCTGATATTAGAGATTGAATTTCGGGCTCTAGGGTTATGTTTTCGGTGCTATGAAAAGTACACACCTGGTCATAAGTGCAATGCCGGAACTCTGCATACAATGGTGGGAATGGAAGATCCGGATAACAACATAGAAGAGACATGTGATGAAGATCAAGAAGGAACCCACACAGATTCTGAGGAGGAAGAAAAGGCTGAAGAGAGTACTGAACATGCCATAATCACTCTATGTGACAATCAAGTTAACACTAAGGCCCAGAAATTCTTAGGCTTTAGTCAGAATGTACCAATATTTGCTTTAATTGATAGTGGAAGTTCACATTGTTTTATCAATCCTGGAATAGTTTACAAATTAGAAATACTCACTGTAAAAACTGCTTCTCTTTTTGTCCAGACTGCAAGTGGCAATAAATTAGAGACCACAACTCTGTGTAAGGATTTGTGCTTTCAACTACAAAACCAAACATTCCATGCCCATGTGAGGCCGTTACTAGTACCTGGTTATGATTTGATTCTAGGAATTGATTGGCTATCCACTTTTGGATCAATTGAATTAGATTGGATAAACAGTGTACTAACCCTAAAGAACCAGAAAGAGCAAATTTCTTTACAGATTTGGGATGTCACTGCTGAACTCAAGCTTTGCCAAGGAAGCATCAACTTGAAGAAAGAAGAAAAACAGAAATATTTAAATCATGTTTTATACACATTACAAAGTATTTGATCTACTATTATATCTTACATCACGTATCCACGCTAAGAATTACTTATTTATCTACAGTTATACTAACACTGTATTTATCCGTTACAGTATTTTTTTTTTTTTTTCATAAACGTTAAATTCTCTTTCTGCTTAACCTTGACTAAATAAAGGTTAAACCCGGCTCTCCTCTAAGGAGGTAATAATCTTGCCAGGTTGCGTCTGATGCTGTAAGATTTCTCCACTGCACTCACACTTGAGCTACGGCTTCATTGCCTCGCTTCACCATTCTTCGATCCACAATCTGTGCAGGTACCGTTCTCAATAGTCTATCAAGTACGGGGTAACTTTGGTAAATGTATCCCTCTTCAGCCCAATTTACTTAATCCAATCTTTTACAAGCACCATGTAAGAGGTGCCTAAATGCATGAGTAAAAAATAAGATTTCACAGTATGAAATTACCTACAACTTCCCAGCTCACTCCTTCACACTTCGCCTCACTACACATTTTATGACCATTTTATACTCTTCTTTTACCCAGAGGGGACGGCCCCTTTTATTAATGTGTAGTTTGGTGATTTTGCCTACTTTTTAGTGTGTGTACAATATCTGCTAGTCTTTCTCCCAGTCTATAAAATTAAAAGAAAATAGTGGTTCTTACTAATCAGTCTCTATGGGCACGACCGCGCAATCTGAGGGGGTTTGAGGAAAGCCCTTGTGCCAGTTCCATAGCTCTGCTCTTGCTTTTTACAGCTCGGTAGCCATCTCTGCCTTCTCTTACTTAGCTTCAGACAGCTTATATGACATTTTTGACTTTTCCATTTATACCTTCTCTCTCTTAGCTATAGCCTCCACCCTACACTCCTCGGCCTACCTCATCAATCTTTACGCCTACTTGAATTAAAGCAGGAAGCAGGCATGGGAGTAGCATGAACATGGCCGGATCTTTTACATAAAGTGAAGTTTCTCTTCGTCTCTGGCGCGCTAGCTATTTGATTCCTACTACTACGCTTACAGCTTTACATACTTTTCTAAATTCTCTTCTATAAATTCATACTTGGCTTAAGTTAAGCGGGGAGATAGCGTTGACAGCTTACTAACCGCGGAGTAGGGTAGAGTACGGAATAAGGATAGGGCAGTTCGTGACACTGTTAGTATTACAATGAATGGCTTGAATCTGACTTACTTACATAGTTAACAAAATAGAAACTTGAACTTCGATTAGCGGATATAACAGAAGAAAGAGGGAGTCCCCAGCCACCCTAGTTAGCTAATAGCCATCTATCTAGCCTTTTTTTCTTAATTATAATAAATTCTTTACTGGGCTTACTGAATAGGAACATGAAGAAGCAATGTACAGAGAAGAGATCTCGGGAAGGACTAATGCATTTACATACACCTTGTGAACCGGGGAGATTGCTACTTACTTAATTAGATACCCGCTCTTTAGTTTCTTAAGTTTTACTACTCTCTACGATAGCTACTGATATGCCTACTGACAGGATAACCATACTATTCTATTAGGCAGGTTTTTTTTCTACTATAGCTCTATGGTGCTCTGCCCACTCTGTCATTTAAGCTCTTTCGCGCTCTGTCCTTTTTATACTAGCTTAGCTTACTTACTCGCCTACAGTTTCGCTACTGTGTGCCTACTGTATTTATGTCGGGCCTACTTGTTATTACACCCTACCTAGCTATAAAGCAAAACTGCCCTACCTAGCTATAAAGCAAAATAGTCCTACCTACCTGATACGTTTACTCTCCTGGCTACTGATAGGCCTACTGTTTTTATATCCTTCCTGTCGTCCTTTTTATTCCACCAGTAGTATCAACCGCACAACCATAATTGCTCTCCTACGTGAACTACTTAGCTGCCTAGTGGGTAACTATTGCAACCCCGCCGCCTTGTCATAGGTATTACATCCCTTATTTTCATAGATAGGTATTACCGCCTACTTTATAAAAGAGTGAAGTAGACGAATGAAAGTTGAGTTGACCTTGCTGGCAAGCACTATCGTAAGTAGGCAAGCAATGTTCAGTTCATAAGCGCTTTAAATGAAAGACGAAAAAGCACAATATTACTTTGCTTAGATTTGCTTTTCTTAACTCCACTCCTGCCACCTATTCAGTATCTTATATTGTCCCCTCCTGTTGCGTAATTTTATGTTGTAGAGAAATTGGGTGTCCCCGAGTCGAAAATGCCTTTCCTTTTTGAAAGAGTAGTATACTCTTGAGGCTAAAAGATAAGAATAAGGTAAAGCGCTTTCATTTCAAATAAAATCCCTACTTTGCTTTGAGAAATACCTTTTTTTACATACACTAAATCGTCCACTTTATATATCTTTTGTACAAATGGGTAGCCAACAAAGACACACTTGCGAGCTCGGGAATCAAACTGCTTTTCAAATGTTATTACTGAGGGAAAAGAGAGGTGAGGGCTTTTGCCCATTCCTACCTTTTCCCCATTTCTTGGGTTCCCTACTGAGGGCGTAGCGGGTTGATGCCATTTATCACGGTCTTTCATACTTGGTCCCTTGCCGTTGCATATTTGAATATATAGTATAGTGTTGTGAATGGAATAGTTTCTGATTTCGTTACTTATTATAAAAATATATACATACGTTAGAAAAAAATGGAAGGAAAAAAGGGAAAACTGGGCTTGTAAAGCATCCCTAGGAAAGATCTTGACTGACGAGGAAATCGAAGCAAGAGATATATAGGCACATATCTTTGTCTTAGAAAGCCTAGCCTCAAGCCTTCGGACAGCTCAGACTAGCTAGACCAAGAAGATTCCTGTCTGCCAGCTACTTGATTGCTACACTTATTAACTAAATAGCCAAGTAAAAACAAGGTAAAATAAAGATCCCGGAAAGCTCAGAGGAAAGTGTTATACCCCGATGAGTAGATATCCAGATACGAAGCCGCCCGAGGGGGGTGGGCTCCGTTTACATTTCTTGTAAATCTAAAGTTTGCACTGAGGGGTGTTCTATGATTCGAACTAACTCCGGATTGTACACTGAATAAAAATTAAATCCAAAATAGGAAGGAAAAATCCCAGTGAATAATCTACCAATTTATACTTATTTACCAAATAAGACTTTATAGATCGATAATACTACAGGAAAACCAGATACCACACATTTACTGTGAAAAAGAACGATCTAATTAAGGTTCGTAATTGGACTCTGATAGATATTCCATGCTAAATTAGTAAATTACCAATCCACTTCCACTTTGTCACGAGCAAATACTGATAAAACAGGAGGAAACGGAACAGTAGCGCGCGCTGGGCCTCAATTTCAAAGAACTAACGGAGGAGCGGCGGGAATTTGGAATATTTAACGAACGGGTCGCGTTTAAGCGTTAGATGACGATCATCTGGGGCCGCACCAATCTTGAAGAGATCATTTATTTCAAGGAGTTAACAGAATTCGACCGTTTTTTTTCACTCGTAACATTAGTAGTTACTCGTCGGGTAGAAACATTGTACAGAATTGAGGGTTGGGATTGACTGATTAATTCTTGATTAGCCGTTGGATTTAGGTTAATTACTCTATAAATAGTGCCATATGTAATCAGAAACGTATGAGAATTTCATTGAATAAAGTTCATTTCGTGATTATTCTCTTTTCCTTTCATTTTCTTCCAAGATTACCCTTCAGTTCACTGTTGTATCAAGAAAAGGATACAACAATTGGTATAAGAACCAGGTTGCGAATCTACCCTTGAATTGCATCATACAATGTATAGAGCCTCGACAAGAATGAGTCAAGAAATGAATGAAGAGATCAACAAGCAAATTGCAAATACCATGATTCCCATCCGTGAAGGCCTTGAAGAAAGAAGCAACAACCTTGAGCTCAATATTGGAGAACAGGCTGCGTGCGATGGTTCAACAAGCACACCAATTGAGTCAAGAGAATGCTGGGAGACTTTCTATTCTAATCTTGAAGCCATGATGCAACAGCTACTCAAATCACAGCAGCTTATGCAAAATCACTTGGGGATCAGTGATCAAGAGAAAGAAGGTGCACTACAGGAAAGTGCTGCAACGGCATCGGACCTTGAGCAATGGCACGGGAAATTTATCAATAGCATCGACTGTGTATCGATTCCTTCGTACGCCAATGATTTACAATATCTGCATCAAAAATGCCGATGCTAATTGGACTAGTAGCATCAGAGAATCTGATGCAAATTTGGTTTATTGGACTAGTAGCTTACTGCATGTAGTACTTTCGATGCTAATAAACATTACAGAACATTATAACTTAATTGCAACCATATACTCGGATGCTAATAAATATCATTTTTTTATAAAATGTAATATCTATTTTATCTAATCCTACGGACCCACATGTCATATATTGATTAATGGGTCCCATATGTAATATATGTTATCATCTCTACATTCCTTCTTTAATTCTCAGACTTAATTATTCCTCGAAGACTCTGGCCGACACACACCTGCGCCTCCAGCGAGCTGCCTCTCCCCGGCCGTTTCTCTAAGTCCCCAAACTCCCTCTAGAGCGAGTCCCCTCCCCCAAATTAACCGCGCGCATCCTCTCTGAAAACCTCCCCTCCTCCACTCATTAATTACCCCGGTCCTTCTGTCGAAATCGTTCGCGCTGCTCACACTTTGATTGCTCATTTACATTGTAATCAGCACATATATACTATAGGTGTTTCTCCCAATCTCTATTTTATTTTTATATATATCTACAAAATAAAATGCGCCTAGCTAATTAATAATATTATGCAACCTCATTAATTGTTATTATTAATTTACAGTGAAGAATTGGTGTTTGTCCCACATAGATACTGATTATAACTTGTTAGAAATTTTTTGGTATGATTGTTAAAGCATGAACTTAAAAAATTCCCTCCAAGAAGTACTAATTTGAGTACTGGATAGAGGACATTTGTATATAAATAGAGTATATAATTTTAGTACTAATTCTGTGAATATTTCATAATTGAAAGTTTAGAGTATATATTGTGTTGCATTTATTTGTTAGTAAATTAATAACATGTGTCTGAACCCCCAAAAATCCACTTGAAATTTAATTTTAGGTTGAAAATGTCAAGGGATCGTAGTTGGATGTATCGAAGATTTATTGATGAAAGAAATATGAATCCTGAATTTTGGGAAGGGGTTGATCATTTTGTGGAAGAAGCCTTTAAGCATCGTACGTGTGTTATAAGAGAGGAGAATAAGGACATGATCCGTTGTCCTTGTCGAGTTTGTGACAATACCAAATTCTTTGATGCTGATAAAGTTAGGGAGCACTTGTATTATAAAGGATTTACTCTCTGAGTGTTGGACATTTCATGGCGAGACAGAAACCCATGAGGAAACAAGTGAAGTGATAGGTAATGAGGAGATGGATAGAATGAATGAGATGGTGTTAGATGCTGCAGGTCCAAATCCAATTTCGATTGGGATATATCAGAGGAAGTGCCAAATGTCGATGCACAGGAGTTCTATAAAATGCTTGAAGCAGCAGATAAGCCCTTATGGGAGTGAGAAGTTAGTGCGCAAAATTGGCAGTGCAAACATTCCCTGCTGTCGCAATTGCTGAATTGGAAATCTGATTTTAATTTGCCCAGAGAATGCTTCAATCGAATGACATCAATTATAAGAAGTGCACTTCCCGAGACGAACGTATTACCTCTGAATGAACTTGTATGAGGCTAAGAAGCTACTACGTGGGCTTGGTTTAAAGTACATTAAGATTGATGTTTGCCCAAACGATTGCATGTTGTATTACAAGGATACCTCGACAAAAGAGAAATGTGATACATGCGGTGAGCCTCGATACAAGAGTGACATGAGCAAGAAAAAGGGTAAGCCGGTCGCACGCAAGATACTTCGTTATCTTCCTAGAACACCAAGACTACAAAGGTTGTACATGTCTCCTGCAACCGCAGAGCATATGCGGTGGCATAAGGATGGCATTCGTGGGAAAGCCGGAGTCATGGTACATCCTAGTGATGGTGAAGCATGGAAGTGCTTTTATAGAAGAAATCCTTAAATTGCAAGTGAGGTGCGTAATGTTCGTCTTGGGTTAGCCACAGATGGTTTCACTCCTTTTAGTTTAAGCGCTGTACCATATTCATGTTGGCCAGTTTTTGTGGTTCCATACAATCTTCCACCAGGGATTGCAATGAAAAGTGAAAATACATTCTTGACTCTTGTCATTCCCGGTCCAAAAAGCCCAGGTAGAGACCTAGATATATTTTTACAGCCCTTAATAGATGAATTGAAGCTGTTGTGGACCAATGGAGTGGAAACATTCTATTGTTTTCGTAAAGATAACTTTTTAATGAAAGTAGCACTTCTTTGGACTATAAGTGATTTTCCAGCATATGGTATGTTATCTGGATGGTGTACACATGGGAGGTTAGCTTGTCCAATATGTATGGGATCGACCCAACTAGGAGATTCTAAGCTTGGTTGTCGTTTCGATACCTGCTACGAGTTCTGCCGTTGCATCCTCGTTTCTATAGTAGTCAAAGTAAGAATACAAGGTCGTGGTATTAAGTCGGTCGTATCTCGAGTAGTAATTCGAGCTAGAAGTAGTAAGTTAAGTTTACATATCTGACCTAGTTTCCTTACGCTTGTACACACCGCCCGGATCAACAGTCTCAAACAATCCAAGGGTATTTGACCTTCCAGAACAGAAAGCAGGCTTACGCTAGTGTATAGCTTGCCTTTTGAAAGCAACTGCTTGGCCGGCTTCTCGTCTTCCGTCTTATCCTTCCTCATTCTATTCCCCGAACTCCCAGCTCTTTTCCCGTTGTTCTAGCTCTTTCCGCAGGTAGAAGCGGTTTAAGCGAGTATTCCATACCCGTTAACAGCTCTAAGCCTAACCGCTTCGCGCCTACTTTCCTTTTGTGAGTTATGCCTTAGAAAACGAAGACATGGTAAGAAAAGCATTTGCAGATGGGGGAATTGAAGGAAATGCAGATGAATGGGATGAAGAAAAGAGCGGCTTTTCACACGGTGAATAATATCATATATAGTTTTCCGACAAAGGAACCTCCTAAGAGTTTATGTTCGCCACCTATATTACATTTCGCGTAGAATATTATCTACAAGAGTGTAGTTTTGGTAGTGCTCCAGTTGTTAACCCTTCCACTACCCTTTTCTACACACGGTATGTCAGGTTCTTTGATAAGAGAGTTTTCCGCTGTTAGTAGGAGTGCGCAAAGGGCCCCTAAGTAAAGATCAATATCGTTGGTTACTGTGTGAGTGCTTGGTGTCTGGAGTTTTTATTTAGAATGACACTCCCTTTACCTTGCAGCTCATGTAGGTAGGGCGGCCTTGATTGTTGCGCTTGACAAATGCGAGTAAGAGATGGTGAACCTCAAGGAAGGGAATAGGTAGGCTCGAAAAAGCCATCCAATGCCGGGTCACTTCCTTCATAATTGAAAAACTCAGTATGAAAGGTCAAAAGAAATTGACTCTAAGCTTTCATGTCTGAGCCAATAATGCGATTCCCAATAAAGACGTTCTTGATCGTGCCTTTTCTCCGGATATTATACTAATGACGAAAATTTCATTCCTACGCTCTAGCAGTCGTAAAAACACAAGCCCAGAAAGAATTCCATGCAGCACCGAATCAATCCTCTCGATAAAAAAAAGCCACGCATATATCTATCTGTATGGATAAAATGGACCGACTCCTACGTCAACTAACGACTCTATCCCCTCACCACCTATAACATAAGTAAAGAAGCAGCTACCGCTTGCCAGGGCATCATTAAACATCTTGTTAAGCTCAGGGTTCTGGCTTTTCATTTCCCCAAAATGCAACCCGTGTGCTATCTCAAACGGCATCTCTTTCTCCTTTTTCATGAACCAATCACCGATGTATAGCGAAGGTTTCAGTAGAAAATATTCGAGATGAAAACGGACGTAGGGCAACAAATTGAAAGATACTTCCTTGTTGGTGACAAGGCGTGACATAGGCGTAAGGTCATGGACCGGCTCCGAGCCTGCACGAGCGAGCGCCCGGATGCCAAAATGGGTTAATACGCGCAAAAGGCAGTGCAAATGCTGGAAGAATTCCGGGGGAAATATCCTCTCCTTAGGCTTTCTTGCCTGGAATGACAATATGGAATATTCTCGTTGATTGAACAAAACCCAAGCGAGCTATCTCCAGGTGATCAAAGTCCCACAACACCTTCTTTTTAT